AAGCAGGGATGCTTCTCCTTGCTTCGCTGGAAGGGCTACAAAAAAAATCTTGTAATTTATGTTGTAAATATAAAAAAAATTTATATATTGTAACCTTGGTACATATATTTTTTTTTCTTACTAGAGGAAGGGGTTGGGGTACGGAGGTTAGGGAGGCTAAAAAGTATAATAATATCAGTTCACATAATAACTATTAACAGGGGAATTAGTTCAAGAGGTAGAACGTTTGTTTTACACACAAAATGTTAAAGGTTCAAATCCTTTATTGCTCAAAATTCTTTAACTTAACAGGTAAAGTGCAATTTTTATAAGAATGAAATTTTATTAGCTAACCTGTTTCTATACTGTATATCTAAATATTGTAAACCTCTTTTTATTATCTATAGGTTGTATTTTAAGCTTAAACTGACTATGAATTGCTTAATATTAATTAGCTATAAATTATTCTTAAAATTAATAAATTAAATAAAGGAAGGAACTTAGGTATCTTATATTTTATATTAACCATGAATACAATTAATAATATTAACTATGCGCAAAGTTTACGTCTGATGTTACTAATGATATCCATCAAAAAAAGAAGAGAATGCTTTATTTTCTAAATCAGAGATGATTAAATACTTCAAAGGTAAAACGATTATTTATATGTGATTTAACCAAATTACAGGTGACGTTAATTTAATGAGGTGTAGCTAATATGCAAGTAATCGTTTAAAAAGTTATTTTGCAACTTCTGTTTTAACTAGTATCAAAAAGAGTTTAATTTACAGTAGTTTATTAAAACTACCTTAACTTTAGTTTTTTATAAAGATGTTTTGTTAGTAAATATAGAAGATTTGTAAGAGAAAGCTTTTATGCCTTATATACTAGCTATTAAGAACTATGGTATGAAAGTTCTAAATATATTAACCATAGCTGAATGTAATTTAAGCTATACTCATAGAGCTAAAAAAAAAAGTTGCTTATAATATAGCACCCTCAAAGGGTAAGTAATAACTTAAGAAAGGTGTTTTGTTAGATGGAGGATTACAAACTGTAATCTGGAAATTATAGAATAATAGGACAAATAAATGTAAATTTTTATTTAGTAGCTAGAGGAGGCTTGTTTCGCTATCCATGCTTGCTTTGCAGCCAGGCTACTAAATAATTTGGTGCCATATATACATTCATAAGAGTGTAAGTATATATATGCATATGAGATTCCTTAACTTAATGGGTAAAGTGTATTCTTGATAAGAATATCATCAGCGTTCGATCCGCTGAGGAATTATAAATGTAATCGAAGGACATTAAATGTAAAATAATTAAATTAAGAGAATTGGCCGAGTGGTTTAAGGCAGTAAGTTTGAGTTTTACTAGGTTATAATTAGCTACATCCGTTCGAATCGGATATTCTCTGAAAGAGTGTAATTTAAAAGGGTAAAATAGGAAGCTTCAACCTTCAAAATCTTGGTTCAAGTCCAAGTACTCTTGTTATTTTACGGATTAGGGCCGGTTTGGATAGGTATCTCGTTTGGGACGAGAAGTAACTATGTTCGAATCATAGTAATCCGAAAGTTAGTTATGTTCTTCGAATCATAATAATCCAAATAATAGAACTAATAGAAATATAGCTTTTATATAAAGAGATATATAAGTATTACTTGCAATTATATTAGTATGTAAAGAAACTATTATGGTATTTAGGGCTATGTATTAAAGAGAATTATTTATATATATAGAGATGAATATCCTATAAATCTATAAACTCTAAGATAAATCTAATATTAAACGAAGTGAATTGAAATATCTTAATAACTTCAGGAAAATAAATCAAAAGAGATTCTATGAATAGCGTGAGTAAAAATAGAGTAGTCTATAAAGTAAAACGATACAAAATTGTTTAAATAAAATGGGGAACCTTCCTCAAAGACTAAATATGATACATAAGCGATAGAGAAAAGTACTAAGAAGGAAAAATAAAATAGTAGTTTTATAAGCAGTTCGAAAAAAAAAGGACATACCTTTTGCATAATGGGTCACCAAGTTAACGTTAGATGCGAGTATGCGCGTAGTTAAACCGGAGATTAAATTAACGAAATAGTGTCTAAAGTTAGACCCGAAGCACGGTGATTTTACCATAGTCAGGATTATAAAAGTCCGAACGGGTGATTGTCTCAAAAATCTCCGAAGAACTGTGGTAGGTGTAGTGAAAGACAACACTGACTGTGATAGCTGGTAAAGAATAAAGATGTAAGCAATTTTTAAATAGCCAGTATGTAGAAATGAACTTTCTGCAATAAATCATCAAATTGACGGAAAAACTCTAAAGCAGTCTAGACCAAGCAAATGTGGTAACATCTTTGTGGCACAGGTAATGACTCGTGGTAAGGTAAAATATAGATTGATATACGTAAGTATAATGGGAGATCCGCAGCCAAGCGCCTAGTTCGTAGTAATAAGGTGTGCAGTTCATCGACTAAATGTTGGTTGGCTATAATTATAGTTATATAATTATTGGCTTAAGATATAGTCAAACCTTATCCGAAAGGATACAAAATAATAAATATGTAATTAAAGTAAATAGGTGTTTATGTATAATATAGAGAAGAGTAGGATGCTTGCATACTTCTTATTTTTATATTAAAAAATATGCAAAAAGGCTTATTTAGCGATGCTTATCTTTATGCCTAACAGAGTTGTAAAGTAGATAATAGGAGGAATGAAAGGTAACTTTTATAGTACCACGTTTTATTACTAGCCAAAATAGGCTTTTAATGAAAGTAATTAGTTATTTAAAGATATATATATATATATACAGAAAATATTTTATTATTATGAATAAAAGATATTATACTACAGGTATAACACCAGCAATTATATATAAAAATTGCGATTTAGATAAAATTCAAATATTAAACGATAATAAAAATAAAAGAGGTATCTATTGCTGGGTTAATAATATTAATAATAAAATTTACGTAGGTAGTTCTATAAACTTAAGGAATAGATTTTATAAATATTATAGTGTTAAGCATTTAACTGTGCGTAAAACACCTATTCACAATGCACTTTTAAAGTATGGATTTAGTAACTTTACTTTACTAATATTAGAATATATTACTGATAAAGAACAAGTTATAAAAAGAGAACAATACTACTTAGATTTTTTAAAACCACAATATAACATATTAGAAAAGGCAAATTCTTTTCTAGGCTATAAACATACAGAAGAAAGTTTTTTAGAGAAGGACGTATACTAGACGAGCAAGCTAGAAATAAATTATCTATAGCTGCAACAGGAAGAATATTACCACAAGAAATTAGAGATAAAATATCTACTAAGCGAAAAGGTATAAAACTTTCAGAAGAAACACGTGCAAGGATAACTAAATCAGCTATAAGCCTTATAGGTATAAAGGTCGATGTTCTTAATAGCGATACGAAGGAAAAATTATCTTTTGATAATTTAACAGCAGCAGCTAAACATATAGGTGTTACTAGACCAGCAGTAGCTAAAGCTTTAAAAAGTGGAAGATTAATAAAAAGGATTTTCATCATTAAAGCAAAGTAGTATTTATTATTTGCTAAAGAGATAATAAAGTATTTATAGGTATACTTATTATTTAGGGAGAAGGGCTTCAGCTTTACCTTGTTTAATTTCTTAATTAAAAGAAAATAATAAATAAGGTTAAAGAAGTAGATTTGTTTCTGCGAAACCTATAATAGTAGGCAATTTAAATAAATATCTTAGCAGGTACATAATTTTAATCTCAGACAAGACGTGTAAACGTTTTATTTTGTACAAATTGGGGGATCGTGAAGATTTTATCAGTGAGTATGTATACTCGGAATGGTAAAGATATATATTAAATTATCAGACATAGAATGATAAGGTTGTATGTCAAAAGGGAAACAGCCCAGAACAAGAGTTAAGGTTCCTAAATTATTCGTTAAGTGAAATTAAGAAAGTTTTTATTAAAGTCGACAAGGAGATAGGCTTAGAAGCAGCCATAATTTTATGACCTGCTTGATGATGTAGGAAGTCATCTGTGTGGGTAAAACTATCAAATTCCGGGGACTCTCTAAAGATTTTGATACTAAACTATAGTTGAAAAATTATAAGTGGCTGAATTAATATTTTAGGTATAGTAACAAGTCAAAATGTGAAGGAAAGAGCTATGAGATATCGCGGATCTAAATCAGTAGTAGATGAGAATACTGCTGTAAAAGAGCAACGAGTAGACGGTAGTTGACACAATTATGTGTTTAAGGTGTACTCTAATGGGTTTCGAAAGAAACTCTCAAATCAGATTCCTTTCTTAGGGAATACAAAATTTGTTAGATATTGCAGCAATTTAAAAACAAATACTAAATTATCTCCTTATGTATTAACTGGACTAGTAGATGCTGAGGGATGTTTTAGAATTTCTATATTAAATAACCAAAAATTTAAAAAAGATAAAATAAATATTCCTTTTAAAACCAGACTTTATTTTCAATTATCTTTACATAAAAAAGACGAAAATGTATTAGAATTATTGAAAGATAACTTAAAAGTAGGTAAGATTTATAAATCTCGTCCTGAGCTTTATGAACTACAAGTATCTTCCATAAAAGATATTAAATTGATAATAGAGTTTTTTGATAAATATCCTTTAATTACTAGGCTCCGCCTACAAAAATTTGGTGATTATGAGCTTTTTAAAAAAGCATATGAATTATTAAAGAATAAACAACATTTAACTAATGATGGTTTATTGAAATTAATAGCTTTAAAAGCATCCAGTAATTGAGGACTTAATCAAACTTTAAAAGAAGCATATCCTAATGTTGTACCTATTACTCGTGTACACCCTGAGAATAAAATACCTAGCCCTGAATGGTTACTAGGTTTTGTCTTGTTTTTTTATTGCTAGTTAGCAATAAAAAAACACAGGAGAAGGTAATTTTATGATTAGACTAATAAATTCTCCAGCTAATAAATTAGGGTATCAAGTAGGATTAAGATTTCAGATAACTCAACATAGTAAAGATAAGTTATTAATGGAAAATATAATAAATTATCTAGGGTGTGGTTATTTATCAATTCGTAAAGATATTATAGATTTTCGTGTTACTAAATTTAGTGACATAGTAGAAAAAATAATACCTTTTTTCAACAAATACCCTTTATTAGGTGTTAAACAAAAAGATTTTGAAAACTTCAAGTTAGTTGGTTCTATTATTAGAGATAAAAAGCATTTAACTGAGGAAGGTTTACTAAAAATTAAGGAGATAAAATTAGCTAAAGAGAATGACAAGCCAATTTAATTGAAACCCACAAGCTAAATTATAATTAAATTCTTGTATTTCGAAGATAAATCTGACAGCTGTGCGTAACAGAGCGCTTGTTAAGTTATAAGAGCATCGATAATTTAACGGATCTAAACAATATACCGAAACCTTGTCCATAATATATTATATTAAATATTGTTTAATATAATTAAATGGGGTAGCAGAACATTGAGATATATTACGATTTCTATTTTTTAAATAGAATTATAATGATTTAACTCAAGTGAGAATGGTGACATGAGTAACTAAAAGAAAATTTTCCGCCTTAAGCTTATGGTTATAATTAAGTAACGGCCTCTAAGTTTATATTATCTAAAGATTTTAATGATGAGAAAATCTTTTTTACTAAGGACAACATTTTAGTGTAAAATGTGCAGGAAAAATAGTAAATATATTTGTTCATTAATAACAAATGAACCATAACCGTACCTAGAATCTAAAAAAAGTAAGCTAGTAGAGAATACGAAGGCGTAAATGAGCTAACAATCATAAAGGAACTCGGCAAATTGACTATCGTAACTTCGGAATAAGAAGGGCTCATTATTCTTGATTAATATCAAGTAAAAAGGAAGAAGCATAAAATAATGTTGTACGACTGTTTAATTAAAACACAGCACTTTGCTAAAAGATAAAAAAATCTAAGTATAAAGTGTGATACCTGCCCGGTGCCGGCTGGTTAACAGAAATAATTGAATATACTATTATTTGATGCAGACGGAAACCCCGGTTAAAGGCGGCCTTAACGTGAGGGTCCTAAGGTAGCGAAATGCCTTGGCCGTTAAATGCGGTCTTGCATGAATGGTGTAACGATACAACAGCTGTCTCTATGATTGACTCAGTGAAATTGGAATAACAGTGCAGATACTGTTTACCTCTAGTTAGACGAGAGTGCGACTAGATAAGTGCTTGATAACAATGTGGTGTAAACCCACCAAATAGTCCATTATTTGAGCTCATACGGCGTGCATTCGAAGTAATTCTTTTGTGCGAAGCCCGTAAAAGATATAGTTTATAACTATCCAACCTTTTACCCTTCTGGCCGAGAGGGGTATGTATAAAGTATTTAAAGGCTGGTGAGCTAGATTACTATGGATAGGCAAACGAATCCACGTTTGAAGCGTATAAATTCTAGAGAAAAAAATTAGTTTATTGTAGAAAAGAGTTCTCGTTCTTTTCTTTATGGGCCTTATATCAACGTACGTATAGTGGAATCCTAAGGTAATCATTAAGGTGTTATTAAGTAAACTAGGTAAGCCCAATGTTACCCCTCTAGAGGGAAGTTAAGCCGGAAGGTTTAATATATAACAGTGGGTAAAGGATGCTCTAAAAAGCTAATGCCTTGTCGTAATAGCGAGGATAGAATCATAATGATTTAATTCGAAAGAATGCATACTTAGAGCAGGCGTTAATAATGATTTGAACATATGTCAATAGTAGTTGAATATATAACACAAATAATAATAAGTTACACACTGCTTGATGAAATATGAGGTGCACCGCGTAGTTTAACGAGAACTACAAAGTACTAAAGTTTTTATAAACTTTTTGAGATGAGGTTTTAATACTTTTAGCTATATAATTAATATATAGTAGTGATTAGGTGCTTATTTAGATTAGTTTAAACTCCTTTAAATAATATTATTATCTAAAATATATATTAACATATAAGGAGTTAGAAAGTAGTGCAACGTAGAATAGTCAGAAGTGCTATGTAATTTATTATTATTATAATTCTAATAAATGACTAAGAGTAAGATAAAGAATAAAAAAAAAATATGGGAAATATGAAATGAAAAAAAATAGGAATAACTAATCTTAATAAAGTGGCTACAAGCCATATCATCTCAACTACAACAACAACTAGTTGTATAACAATGGATTTTAAATCAGGTTTACCTTCTGGAGTTAACCTTAGCCCTCAATGGGTCACAGGTATAATAGATTCTGAAGGTAATTTTTCTGTGTTTTTACAAAAAACTAAAGAAAAGTCTAAATTTTCTTTAGCTTTCAAAGTTACACAAAAAGAACACTCTAAAGGTATTTTAATAGATTTACAAAAATACTTTGATTGCGGTAATATTTATTTAGATAACCAAAAAGAAAATGCCTATAAATTTTCTATTAATAAGATAAAGGATATCATAGAAAAAGTTATACCTCACTTTGATAGATATCCTTTGTTAACATCTAAGTATTTAGATTATCAAGGTTTTAAGAAAGTAGCTTTACTTTTAAAAGAAAAACTACACTTAAGCAAAGAAGGTGATTTAGCATACAAAACTGTAGAGGAAATTTTATCAATCAAGAGTAATATGAACAGTTTACGTTCTTTTGAGGAAAGATGAAATTATCTTAAAAGCCGTGAACCTATAACATTAAATGATGAATGGGTTCAAGCATTTATAGATGGTGAAGGTTGTTTTCAATTTGGTATTTCAAATACTGTTAATCGAGGAAAACCATATTTGGCTTTGTCTCATACTTTAGAAATAGCACAAAGTAATCATGATATATTGTTACTTAACGCTTTAGTGCAATTTTTTGCATGTGGTTATTTGAAACCTAAGTATAATATTTATGATATAAATGCAGCCAAAAGCTCACGTATAGTTAATAGATTTATTACAAATAATCACAAGACTGTAATCGAATTGTTGGATAAATATCCTTTATTAACACGTAAACATTTAGATTATTTAGATTGAAAAAAACTAATACAATTAAAAGCTGAAGGAGCTCATAATAATCCTGAAGGATTACAAAAAATGAAAGATCTTAAATCTTCCATGAATAAAGGTAGAGGTGAATAAGCCAATTAATAAGCTTTAGCCTTATACTTTAGACAATTAAATTGTCAATATTTACTTATATTTACTACGCCATAAATAGATGTTCAAATTTAATGCTCGAGCCGTATGCGATGAAAGTTGCACGTACGGTTCCACGAGGGGGAAATTTTAGTAATAAAACGACCTATCTCTACAGACCCTATGCAGCTTTACTGTCACTAATTATAGAGTATGTTAGACAATTTTCAGATTATAAGGTAATTGACTATATGACAATGAGAATCCTTTATTTTTCTTTCATATGAATGAATTGGTTTAGGTTGTATATAGAATATAGATAATGTGGCTTTACTGAGTCGTTTTTTTTACCATTAATTATATTCTTTATATAGCTTATAATGGTAAACCAGCCTAATTCAGCTTATTTTACTTTATTTTTTAATAAGAATAAGTACCCTTTGGCTAGGAACTATCGTTAGGGGACAGTTTATGTGGGGCACAGACCCTGTAAAGAGTAAACAGGAGTGTCTAATAATTTATAATTATTTTGTTTGCTATTTTGAGTAGTTTAACTACTTTTAATCATATATAATTATTTATATTTGCGGGCTTCAAGGCTACGTATATATATTTAAGTTTAGGTAGGATTTTCACTAAATAGAAATTAGAGATAATTGAAAATATTATGAGATCTTTCTAATGTTTTCTAGCTATTATTTATAATAGTTATGTTTTTAATATCAAAAAAAAAGTTCAACGGCTAAATCTTGCCTTACTGTTTGATTATCTACAAATCTTACAGTTGCGTAAGCAGGGCATAGGATCACAAGATGCAATAAGGAAAGATCTTGGATTTTTGGAAAAGCTACGCTAGGGATGTTTGTCCTTTAATATTTTATTTTAATAAAGTAAGGCTTGCTCCGCTGCTCCGCGCTCCGCATAGCTTCTGTTTTTTTTTAATAGAAGCACTATCCCCGGCTTATTACTAGGAAGTAGGCTTGCAGCGAAGCAAGCATTCTAAGCCTACTAAACTAAGAAGTAAAAAGAGTTGCTTCTAAAGCTAGCTTTAGAAAGATACAAATAAAATTATTAATACATATTGGGTAAATTTCAAGAATTACTAAAGATAGTAAACTTGAAGCGAAGTTTATCTTAGCATAAATTATAAGATAAAAACGTTCAACGACTATAGGGTGAGTGTTATGCAATTCGCGATAATCCTTTTAATACTACCCAACATTTTTATTGAATATATTTAAAGAAAAGATAAAATAAATTTATGCTTTGCCTTGCGGCGAAGCCGCACTCAAAATAATTCATGAAAATATTTAATAATAACTTGAATAATAACCCTAAGACAATAGCTTTAAGAAAAAAAATAGGTAATATAGGGGAATTAAAATATTTTCCTTCATTCTCTAAAGAATGGAAAAATATTATTTACTCCTATAATAAAAATAATTTAAAAAATATACCAATAAATATTGTAAATATTAACAAAATAATTAAAAGTTATTTTAATTTATATTTCAAAAAAAAAAAATTCGTAAAATTTAAGAAATTCATGCGCCTTAAAATAAGACGTAAAATTTTAAGAAGAATATATGTAAGTAATGCGGAAATTAAGCATACTAATAATAAAGCAATAATTACTTTATATATTGTAAATAGAGAAAAGAAAATATTAAATAAAAAATATTGAAAAATCAATAAAAAAGTAAGTAAAAGTTTAATAAAATGTTGTTTTTTATTATATAAAAATAATATAGCCAAAATTTTCAATAAACATAAATATAATTATGCTTCTATTTCTGCTCCAACTGCAGCAGCTAAAGCTACTAATAAAATCTTACAGCTTAGCTACACAAAAAAAAGTTTTTTAAATTCTAAATTAGAATACTTAAAGAAAATTATAATATTAAAAAACATTTATCTTGAAAAGATATTAAGTATTATTAAAAGGAAATATGAAAAAAGATATTTGAAATATTTAAGAAAATATGATTTAATATATTCTCTTAATCAATATAAATTTAATAAACAAATACTTTTACCTATTTTAAGTAAGATATTAAATAAAATAATAGGAAAGAAAATAGAATATAATTTAATAAATATGAAGTCTATTGCATACAACACAGATATTTTTACTAATATTTTAGCATTAAAATTAAAGAGAAAGAAAATGAGATTGATGAGAAATATCTATAGTTTATTAAATAGAGCTAATTTACCTATAATTAATATAATAAAAGCAAGAGATTTAACAAAGAAAAATGTTGATTTAGGCATGTACAAATATAAAGATTTAAAAATAATTTCTAATTTAAATCAAAAGAATTTAGATGAATTATTAAGTTATTTATCTAAGACTAAAGAAATACACAGTACAATCTACAATTCTATAAGTTATAAAAACATAGGAGGTGTAAGATTAGAAGTTAAAGGTAGATTAACTAGACGTTATAGAGCAGATAGATCTATATATTCAGTCAAATGAAAAGGTGGATTGAAAAATGTAGATTCATCATTCAAAGGTTTAAGTTCAGTCTTATTTAGAGGAAACTCTAAATCAAATGTTTCTTATTCTTTATTTAACTCAAAACGTAGAATTGGAGCATTTGCAGTTAAAGGGTGAATTTCAGGAAAATCTTATAGTACAATGGCCTATTCACCAAGAGATTTAGATACTCGTATGAATCCGTCAGCTTTATCTGGTTTTGCTGACCCCCATACATCATTATGTTCGAAGGGGTGCTTCGCTTATTAGTTTAGTAGGCTACTTCTACCCGGGGTAGCGAATGCTAAACTAAGAAGTAAAAACAGGGATCAGGGTATAGGAAGGAAGCCCATGAATAAAGGAATAATTTCCTAGATTTATTCTATATTAATACGATTAATGTTTGAAAATAGCTTATTTTGAAGATTAAACATTACAAATAATGCAAGTGGTAAATAAATATTAAAGGAAATCTTAAATATGTATAAAATAAAAATGAAGACATAGTCTGAACCATTTTTAAAGAAATGGAAATATAAAATTATGATAACACATAGAACAGGCTAATTTGCGCAAGAGTGTACAAAATGAGTGCGCGGTTTGGCACCTCGATGTCGGCTTAACTTATCCTCATGGATGCAGGAACTATGTAGGGTGCGACTGTTCGTCGATTAAAAAGTTACATGAGCTGGGTTAAGTATTTAGCCCAGAAATAATTAGCTATTTGCGAATTATTAAGAAAATCGGGTAAATTTCAAGAATAACTAAAGATAGTAAACTTGAAGCGAAATTTATATTAATAGTATAAAAACGTTCAACGACTATAAGGTGAGCGTCATACTAGGTTTTAGTATGAAAGTTATAATCCTTTTAAGAACACCCGATGTATAGTTAAAATTATAGTATAATAAGTAAAGTAAAATAATAATAATTTAATAAAATAAACAACTTTAATAAGATATTTAAATTCAGTTATGAAAAACAAATCTTTAACTGAAATAGACAAATTTATAAGAACTAGAAATGAATTGCCTATATATTTAGGTGAGGTTATGATTGGATTAATGTTTGCGAAGCCGTGACGGATCTTTAGAAAGATCTTCATCTACAAGTGGAGTTCGTCTTTCTATATGTTTTAGTAAGAAGCATGCAGAATATTTAAAGTTTATATATGATTTATATAAACCTTACATAAGAACCTGCTTCTATTAAAGTTTATAATAAAAAGACAGATTCATATAACGAGGTATTAAAATTTAAAACAATAAGTTTGTTCCATATCCCTACGGGATCAGAAGGAGCGACTCAATTAATATATTATCATGAATTATTTTGTGCATATTTTTTTTTTGTGCTGCGAATGCGAATGCGAATGCGAATGCGAATGCGAATGCGAATGCGAATGCGAATGCGAATGCGAAGCAGCACAAAAAAATTAGCAATAAAAGGTAAAAAAATAGTTCCAGGTAATATAGAAAAACTAATGACACCTGTAGTATTAGCCCATGGGTGATGGTAATTTAAAACTACCAGATAAAATTCTTCGTATTTATACGAACAGTTTTATTAAAGATGATGTTAAATTATTAGCTTCAAGTATAACTTCTAAATTTAATATAAAAACTAAAGTAGTTCATGATAGAAATAATCAATATATTATAACTATTAGTAAAAGTGAATTACAGAAGGTAAAAGATATTCTTCAAGATCATATGTATTCTTCTATGTTATATAAAATAGATTTCTTGCTACTCCTCCGTAGGATCCGTAGGAAGGAACAAAAATATTTCTCATAATTTTGATTATAATAATATACATTTGTTCAATAAATCTGCTATTTATTATGGTAATATATTAGATCAATATATTAAATAATAAGTAGTTTATAACCTAAATACTTTCAATACTATAAGGGGTACTATATGGTGACATAGTCTGAACCATTTTTAAAGAAATGGAAAAAAAAAGAAAATTTTGATAACACATAGTAAATACGTCGTGAGACAGTATGGTTTCTATCTTCTAGGGGGAATTAGAATAAAATAAGAATAAACTTTTGTACGCAAGGAACAAGAAGAGTTTAACCTTTAAGGTTAAAATATAGTTACTAACCTATGGTTTACCTGTTGTTTATGTGCCCAAATATTAAATATATATGCTTTTGTATATATATCTGTATTCTTATACGTACCCTTTAAAAACTGAAGGAAAGGATGTTTCTCTCACTAAGATAAATGTATAGCATAAGCACGGCAGGAACGCTAAGTTGGTTAAGGATAAGTGCTGAAAGCATATAGGCACGAAGCTTATCTTAAGATATTTCTTAAATATACGTAATAAACTATTACATAATTTATAGGCTTTATCCGTACGAATTTAGAGATTTTAAAGAATAAAGTACTAATTTAATAATTTACTAGGTATAAATATATCATATATCGCGCTTGGTTAGCATAAAAGTAATGCAATTGTTTTGTAATCAATAGAAGCAAGCGCGATACTTGCACTAAGCTAAGAAGGATTGTATCAAATATGTTTTTTTTCTTGCTACGCTAGCCTGCCTTCTACGAAGCTACAAAAAAACTTTAAGAGCTAATTTTTTTTTTGTGCAGCGAATGCGAAGCGCGAAGCAGCACAAAAAAATAGGCATAAAATAATATAAAACTTTAAATAACTAACTACTCATAGTAATATACAACCTAAAGATTAGATTGTAATAATCTATATAAATTGTGTGTTGTGGTATAGAGAAATAAACACTATGTAATTGCTGCTTGTTTTTACTTCTTAGTTTTTACTTCGAAGTAAAAACTAAGAATGCTTGCTTGCTTGCTTGCTTGCTTGCTTGCTTGCTTGCTTCGCAGCAGCAGCAGCAGCAGCAGCAGCAGCAGAAGCAGCAATAAAAAAGCAAGCAAAACTTATTATGTAATAATTATAAAACTAAAACAGTAAGTGAAAGTCGCATTTTGCTTGAACGAGATACTAGAGATAGAACACACCTCGCGGCGATATCGCCTCAAAGATCCGTACTTGCGGATCACCCCGCATACGGCTCACCCGAATGAATTATTCTTCCGTACTGCACCTCGTCATATAAGTAAGGATTTCACTTTAGATTAACAGCTATTCTTGAGTAAAGTAGTAATGCCCATGAACAAAATTAATGTTTATGTGCTCTATGACATCAAGAGTGCACTATGGTTAGGTTTTTATACGCAAACTTATTACCTCCTTTCTTGATAGGGTCTATATGGTGAATGTGAACACTATTGTTATGAATATATTCAGAGTCAATTATTTTATTACACATAGAACATACACCCTTTTGAGTTTTGTATAGTTTCTCTTTAAGGGTCGGTGTCTTAGGAGATGAGATGATAGATAGGTTTAGTTTAAATCTAGCTATTTTTTCTACTATTACTGCGTCGTCAAAAGCATTAACTGTTTTAAATTCTTCAGGTAGCAGATGTCTTATAGCTGCAACAATTGGAGAACCAGCCACTTGTAAAAACGCTGTTCTAGTTTCCTTTTTATTGGTGTATCTAGATTTCGTGTTACTTATTCCGTAGAAAGTTCATTTGTAGTTTTTAAATTTAAGATAACCATCTTTAGAAATAGAGCTCTCTGGAATTGGAGATTCCCTCTTTCTCCGGGGTTGTATTATTATCACTTATCAGTAAATACATATTAGTAAGGACTTAAGTAGGATGTTTTTTACTCATCCATAATCACATTAAACGATCTAAGGCCTGTCTAAATACACTCCGATAAAGGGAACTGTTATCAAGATTATAATAATTCGCTCACCCTCTTATAATTGGGTTTAATTTACTAATTAATTCGATTGCAGATAGATTTTTAGATGCATGAACTATATCATTAACGTGGGATATGAATTTAATCAACTTCTCACGATTGGGATCTAGTGCGATAGCTCCAAGAGTGTGTCTAGAATATAGCATAGTTCTTTTAAGGTTCCATTTACTTGTGTATTAAAAAGTGTATCCTAAAAAGTCTAGTTGTGCATTAGGATTTGCAAGTTGATACTGTTTTGTCTTTTCTGGACTTAATCATAATCCTCTCTCTCTCAAAAATTGATTGATTGCAGGAGTAACAAATTTATCTAGAATATTCTTGCTTCTTGTAATTACGATGAAGTCCTCTGCATATCTAATACATTCCGTAGATAAACTTATACGTCTATATCTTCCATCATGATATTTGATTTGCATTCTTTGTTCTTTCGATTTAGTCAAAGGGTAGATAGCTTATTTAACTACTTTTTCCATACCATTTAAGGTAAAATTAGCTAAAGTGGGAGAGATTATACCTCCTTGTGGAGTTCCTGTGATAGGGTCTGTATAATTACCATTATCAAAGATTTTTGCTTTTAATCATTGGTTTACAACCTTCTTAAGTTCGGGGGTGTAAGAATAATTCTTTTAATAATCATTCATGATTAATGTTATCGAAGAATCCTTTAATGTCTGCATCTAAAATCCATTTCTCCTGATTGGGAATTAAAAAGTTACCACTCTGGTTAATCACTCTATGTCTTCTGTTTAAAGCCCCTCTTACGTAAGTCGACCGTTTTCAGTTGGTTACTAAAGCTGCGATGGCCATTTTACAGTCCCTGTAAGGTCTAAAACCATAACTGTAGGGATCACTTGTTAGTTCTACTAAAGGAAGTAATACTAGATTCACAAGTGCTTGTAGAGCTCTGTCTTTTACAGTAGGTATACCAAGAGGTCTCTTTTCAACTTTACCCGGTTTCGGGATTCAGACTCTCTTCCCTGCACTTGCTCTGTATTTGTTTGGATGATAAATGGTTGACCGAGGGTATTCTACTAATTCTTCAGAAGAAGATTCAATATCTTCCTTGTCGAAGATTTCTTTGTCAATTCCTGGAGTTTGAGATCCGGGTTTTCCACAGATCAATTCCACTGCAGATTATCTAAAGAATCTCGATCTCACTAAATGTCTATCAAGGACTTCTTTATCATAGACTCCTTTTAGTTTAGCTAGCTGTACTAGCTCTCTTTGTTTTATTTCTACTTCTGGTTAGATCCGTTAGAGTAGTAGTGCTGGAAGAAAAATGTCTCGCACCGAAGAGGTCCTGGACTTTTCTTCTTGCGAGCTTCGCTACAAAGGAATTATGTACAGCCTCATTAAGGCACACAGAATTTAGCAGTGCACCATTAATTGATGCCTTCAAACGGGACTCTTAAGCCTTTGTCCCTATTTGAATATTCGAGGCATTACCCCCCGACATTTGCTTGGTCTGTTATCTTGCCCCCGTCTCGGCTATCATATCCTGACAATTGCTTTGGAGTATGATAGGTCAGAGACACAAATTTGTCCGAGAATGAGTTTACACTCATCTTTCCGGAGTTCCCGTGTTTCATTTGAGGCTGGCTCGGCGTGCTATTGCCTGGATTAAAAGGTAAGTCGCTTACTGTTACGGTATGTTCCATGAGACAAGTTCATAAAAGTTTCTACTATCTTATTTCTCATTATATTAAACTTCGATCTCCCTGCAGCGTATTTTTTTTGTGCTGCGAATGCGAAGCAGCACAAAAAAATTAGCAAGCATCCTTATTCTTATAGTCGCAGGAATTAGAAGCAGGGAAGTAGCTGATCGATTATAGCTGAACCGTCTTTAGATCATAAGTTAGCTTTCGCTCAACTTACTTTAACCCCTGGTAGGGTACTCAGATATTTAAAACTACTCCTATCATTTAGTGCTTCGTCACACCCTGGTTGAACTTGATTGCAGCATTTAACCTTGACCCTGTATCACTGCCAGTGATTGAACTTGCGAGGGTCTGTGTAAATAAACACACAACCACAAACTGTCCACGTCGAAAAAAACCTACCTATTGCACTAAGTTAATCTGGATTAGTAGTCAAGCGGTTACGACATAGCTCTTTCAATGCTACTATCGCAGGTTCGAATCCTGTCTAGTCTAAGCGGACTAGTGTAATATAAACATATTTGGTTCATTCCCAAAAGATACAGGTGTAAGTCCTGTGACCGCGTCTAGTGTTATAAAAGGGTTATAGCTTAATAGGTAAAGCGTACTGCTCATAACAGTAATTATAAGTGTTCGAGTCACTTTAGCCCTAACCTGTGTGCTGGAATCGGAAGACAGAGAAAACTTAAGCTTTTCTGAGTAAATCTCGTGAGTGTTCGAGTCACTCTTCAGGTAAGCCAGCCATATGAAATACAGCCTGTCGCTTAAATCTCTCCTCTCTATTTTTTTTAATGAGCAGCGAAAAGAATGAAAAACAAAAATTTTATATCAACTTCTAAATATACAACCAGAATCATCCATTACATATCAATAACATTAGTGTTATTAATCGTTATATTAGCTATTGTTTTCGAATGAGTTAATCTAGAATTATTATTTACAATTTGTAAAACGTTAAGTTTTATTCAATCGATCTTAGATGCATTATGGAAACACCTGCTCCTAAGGGGATACACAAGTTGGGCTATCTCAGGTGTCGATGTTAAGCCATTCTTAATGCTTTTATTTTTTGTAGGAATAACCTGCTTATATTTTTTCATTCTAAATTGAAAGTTATGACTATTTATAGCTCTCGTTTATATATTTGTTAAATGTTTATTAACAAATTTTTATGAAAAACATTTTAATTTTAAGTTTAAGGCTAAATTATGGGATAAAAATCTTATAAATATTATATGAAAAAAAAGAAAAATCCTTGTTATCTTTTTCTTAAAGCTTTTATTATTTATGCTGCCTATCAGAATATTACTTAAAATCTGTGCCATCTGATTATTTAGTAATGAATATAATACTATCTGTAGTATTATATTCATAGTTTTATTATGTTTACCTTTTGTTTACTATTTTTTGAATATAATAACAAAATTTTTGAAAAAAAAAAAAAGAGAGGCAAAAGATTATTTCTTATTTAATAATTATGTAATAGAAAATATAAACTTATACAATATTTTGTATATTATATCTTCTATTATTTTAATAAAGTTCTATTTTATTTACTGTTTTATTACTATATTAATAATCATAATAGTATTAATAATAAGCTGTTCATGATGTCCTAGCTCTAACTCTCGATCTGACTCAGACCCGCCTAAAATAGTGCCCGGTAGGACACATCCAAAGATTCTATTACAAGCAGCTTGCTTTCCACCAGCACCAATAACTGCAGGTTGGTTAAATAGTGTAGGAACTCTAGGTATACATCTAGCTATAGGAGCTATATCCCTAGGAGATGAAGACCCGGAAAATCATCCGGCTTGAGTAAGGGATAAATGTTGAGATTATTTTACTTTTATAAATAAAACAATAGACGCTAATAACTTAAATACCGATAAAGGTGATCAGGGTGTAACTACAACTACTAATTGATTACACAAAGATATAAGTAGTTTGTCCAATAATGATGATATAGTATCAAATATGAGTAAAACAGTGTCTATTGTAAAATCTCCCATCTTGAGAATGGTTTATGGACAGAAAACCCACTTAGAAAGTGATATTGTAGAACGGGATTTAGGTAAATTGGTTTACAAGCCACAAACTCTATTTGCTAATGATAAATTTAAAGGTTCGGTAGGATCAGTAGAAAATACATTAGTAGTAAATTTTCTTAAAAATACTGATTCAACTATAAAAAATAAAATATTTTTAGCTACTCATTATATACACGATGATACCCTTAGACGGCTTTACGGAGAAATGGAGCCCATTGAACGAACTATTAAGTTTTTAGATGAAAAATATGGAATATTTATACCTAATCCACATAGAGTTGCAAATATAATTGCAATAACTGAAATGGAAGCATTCGACAATCAAACTTTAAGGAAAGTATTTAGACCTTGTCTTAATTATACTGATTTAGATTCAGTATATAATAGAGTCGAAAAATATTACCAATGTAAAAGAAAGGATAATTGAGATCCAAATGTAGATAATACATATATAGCTAATAAAGTTAGGGAGATAAAAACTAATGTTAAGCATTCAACTCCAGAAAATGATATTAAATTAAATGAATTATATCTTGAATATTTCAAAACTAGATTGAATAATTTTAGTGCAGCAGGCCATCAACTAAAAATTGAGCCTGACTTATCTACTATTACTACAAGAGGGGAATTATTTTATAAATGTACAGGTAATGATGGTTTAACCAAATTCATTTTATTCAGAGAGGATGATTCATTAGTCTATACATATAATAAATTTGAACCTATAGATATGACCACACCTAGATATAAATTACTAGGGGAAATTCAAGGAAAGGGTATATCTAAAAAGTGCTATGCCCTTTGTGTAAACCAAGTTAGTATGGAATTGTTATGCCTTGAAAATCCTAATGCTGACTTAAATATTGATGATTTACCTTTAGTCTATAGTATTGTTGATACTACAAATTTAAAGTACAACAAAGTTTATGATAGAGAGGAAATCAGAAGTCTTTATAATATACTAAATAAACGAGATGGATGTACTTTAAAAATTTTCTTAAGAATGAGATAGTATTAATAAAATAAATTTAAATAAATTTCATAATAGGATATTCAGCTTAAGTAATAAAATTGGAGTTAGCTAAGCTGCTTGGCTTATATAAGTAGCCATGCTAGCTTGCGCAGCCAAAAAGTAAATAAATGTATCAGGTAGTGATTTTATTTCTTTTAATCTTAGAATATTATGCTTAAACTTAATAGTAAATGAGATATACAAAATAAAAATTGGTTAGCGTAATAGCGCCATGAGAGAGTATATAGTTTAATCTGGTTAACATCTTAATGTTGCATGTTAAATGGCTAGCTTCGATTCACAGTCTTTCCATAATATAGCAGAATAGAAGAGGGTAGGAATTAATATAGTTAGATGGTCATTTTCTATAAGGCTAGTGAAAGCATAATTATTTTTGTCTTTTTTATAAAAGAACTCTAGAGATATAATAGTATAATTAGTAATTCACTATAAAAGTACGATTATTTGTATTTTAGTTAAGAGATTCTTGAAGATTGTGAGTAGCCTTCAGCTATAAATAACTTAAATAATATTATATTGATAGATTAAAACCTGAGTATAACATACTAAAAATAGCTGGTTTACGTTTAGGTACTTCAACTAAAACTCAATTAAAATATAAAAATCGTAAGTTTATACCTGAAGCTTTAATTAACCTTAAAAATTTAAAGCAGGTAAAGCTCCATATGTATTAATTTTTTACTGCAGCAGTAAAAAAGATAACTCTGTGAAATTATATAATTCTATACGCGAAGCTGCCTTTAGCATTAGTAATGTAACATTTTTTAATTATATTAATAAAAATAAATTATTAAAAGGTATTTATTTAATAACTAGAAAAAACAAAGAAATTTTTATTCTGTTAATTCAGGATTGAGATATATTACTCTCAAGCCCGTGAAGCTCAATTGGTCGAGCAGAACGTTGAAGTTAGATCTTACAGTGAACTAAAATAGTTCAATTTAAATCCATAATTAATGAAGGATTAAATGAAGACCCTAAGGACTGCAATCTATAATTTATAAATAGAGCTTCGTAAAGGTTTAACAAACCATGGCTCATAAATTCGAAAGAGTGAACAAGGGCATAACTTTTTAAACTTTAAACAATGAAAAACACAATGAAGAATAACATAGTTCCCTTAAAAACCTATTCTAACGCAGAAAGGTATAAGTTTATTATTTATAAGGATAATAATAATAAATCAGGTATATATCGTTGAAATAATTTAATTACAAATAAAAGTTATATAGGTTCAGCAAAATCGATTAGAGGTAGATTTAGCATTTATTATTCTACAAATTCTGTTCAGCGTAAACTAGCGGAAGGATCTAGTGCTATTTACAGTGCCATACTAAAATACGGCTATGCAAATTTTAGTATAGATATTATAGAATATTGTGATATAAGTATCTTAATAGAAAGAGAGCAATATTATATTAATTTATTGGAACCTGAGTATAATATATTAAAAATAGCTTATTCTCTACTCCCGGAGGGAGATGAAGGGGTTAAACATACTGAAATTACCAAATCATGTATAGGGTTAAAGTCTCTGGGACGTAAACATACAGAAGAGGCTAAATTAAAGATGAGGGAAATAGCTTTATTACGTAAAGGTGAAGAAACTTCTTTTTATGGTAAAAATCATTCTCCTGAAAGCCTGTTAAAAATGTCAATGAATAGATCTATACAAGTGAAAGTTATAGACACAGTATTAAATGAGGAGATAGTATTTTTAGGTAATAAAGAAGCCGCCGAATTTTTAAATGTAGGATTATCTACATTTTTTGTAAGAAAAAAAATTAAAGAAATTAATAAAAGAAAAATATCAAGTATCTTACAAGCTCATGTAACTCAATTGGTAGAGTGAAATATTGAAGCTATTTTTGTTGTAAGTTCAAGTCTTACCGTGGGCATAAAAAATATTTAAATAAAAAGGGGTATAGATAATTATAGTATATAGAATTAAGAGATTTGAACGACTAAGTTGTAAGTTCAAGTCTTACCTCGGGCAGGGACTTTAGTATAATGGTAATTGCGTATGACTTTTAATCATTAAAATGTAGGTTCGATTCCTACAAGTCCTAAAATAATAATGAAATAGGCAGACATGTAACAACACATATAATTAGATCTAACAGTAATATGGCTACGAAAAGGTTGTTGTAGGTAGGACAAATATTTAACTAAGTAATTTAGGTAGCGCTAGCTACAATTTGCTTTTTTATTTTCAATAATGTATATGAAAATGGAAAAATTTTTTTAGTATTAGAACATCAGTATTATAGACGTAATTTGATTAAAAAAAATAGGAGCAGTCTAGTATAATAATGATTATATTTTTTGTAAATATAACTTCCAGATATTTTATAAATGAATATTTTATTGCTTCCTGACCCTAGCTCGCTTAGCAAGCTACCAGGGGGGTTAAATTTATAGGTACTTTGGTAAAATAATTTTAAGTTAATTCCATCGATAGTTATAGGGTCAGCTCCAGTAATCATATTTCCGGGTTTACTTTTAATAAAGGACGGAATAAGGAATTTAGGATTTGCTAATATTTCGGGGAATTTTCTATATTTCTTTTAATTATCTATATGATTCCCTAGCTTCTTTTTCAATCAAACCTACACCGATATATTTTGCTAGCTCCAATCTATCTAATTTGTGAAAATAATGAAAGGATCTGGAGCATTCCAGACTACTTCCCTTCGCTTTATTAGCTACTACGAAAGTTTAAGGTAAAGACGGTTATATCCCATGGTTGCGTTCTTCCTGTGTTTATTTGAGAGTTGGTGACATCTTCCTTTTGGAGTACTTACAGTAATAGTTTGTACTGTAAGTACTTAAACTATTACTGCACGAGGAAGACTTTAGCTGACATATTCTGCTTAGAACCAAAAGGCTATCTGTATCCTGTCGGTGTGTTCTTCGAGTTCGTTATCCTAATCATGTTCTCCCCACTAATCGTCCAAGGGCAGTCAAAGACTAAGAGGACATACGGTAACTGCTATACCAACGTCAGTCTTATTAGGTTATGATGCGGCGTTACTAGGTGGTAGGTAATGGATATTTATGATATCACCCCGATTTGCCTAGAGTTTCCTCTTTCATAATAAGCTTCGCATGGCGCACATTTAAAGGGGATATGATTTAGTTTGGTTGAATGTTAACGTTGCATGTTAAACGGCTAGGTTCAAATCCTAGTATCTCCATTGAAGCTATCTTTATCCCTGCTTCTGCTGCTGCTGCTGCTGCTGCTGCTGCTGCTGCTGCTGCTGCGAAGCAAGCAAGCAAGCAAGCAAGCAAGCAAGCATTCTTAGTTTTAACTAGAGCTTCTCCGAAGGATAGCTTGCGCACCCAGGTAGAAGTAGCCTACTAAACTAAGAAGTAAAAACAGGGTGCTTCTGATTTTTTTTTTTTAATACAGAAGAAGCTTAATTATTATAAGCAGATGTGCCGGAATTTAGGGAGACGGGGTGGCCTTAGGAGCCAAAGAGTTAATACTCGTAAAGGTTCGAGTCCTTTTATCTGTAGAAATAGATAATATTGTCTCTTTTATTGTTAATAATTATAAAAAATAAATTATTATTTTAATGCAGCTCTAAGAAACAAAAAGGATTCCCATGAAGTATTATGTTAATTTTTATAAAAAAAAATAATTGAGAGCTTCATAAAGAAAACATAAATTGATCAGGGACATACTGTTGACATAATTTATCTGTGTAGCGAGTTTAAATCGTAGATTCTCCCTGTATCTATCTGTTAAATACCTTGAAATAAAATAAAAAAGTGTTATATAAAGCTATATTAAAGTATGGTTATGATAATTTTAGCATCAACATATTAAAATCTTGTTATATTAAGGAACTAACAAAATAAGAATAATATTATATTGATAAATTAAAGCCAGAATATAATGTGTTAAAAATAGCAATATCAAGTTTAGGTTATCCACATTCACCTAAAATCATTGCTAAATTTAAGGGAATAATGGAGTTAAGAGATAAAGATATTACTTATATAATTAATAGAATAACTAAGTAAAAAAAAAATGGATTGTCTACATGATATAGTAAAAAGTTTAGTGTTTTATTCTTTTACGTTAAGAAATCTTACCTCAATATAGGTAAATTCTATAAAAATACTTACTTAATCATTAAATTAATAAAAATACCCTGACCTTTATTTGAATTCGAATAATTAATTAGCTTGCGTGCTTGCTAATCGATAGGTATTAGGGCTACTAAATAATTATTATGTGTAGAAAAAAAAAGTGAAAACGAAAAAGACAACAAATTCTTTGCATTGTAAAAGCAAGAAATATTAGAAATAAGTAAATTAATCACTTTATAAGAAGCGAAATCCGTTAATAAATATCTTGCTTACATAACTAAATAATAAAAAGTTTATAAAAGTAGAGGTTATTGTAATACAAAAAATAGTAGCCGTATTTTTTTGTTCCTTTCCTTCCTAGCTTGCGCAGAAGCTAGGAATAAAAAAAAGGCTCGTAAGAATATATAAACTAAATTCTTATAGGATATAAATTAAAGCAAAGATAAATGGATAGTTAATTAAGTTTTGTAAGTTTTTTTTTACTAAAATAGAATAATCATAGATTCTTTTTATAAATAAAAAAAAAATGGGTATGAATAATATAAAGTGAAATAATTTAGTGCGAAGCAGGACAAGATTATATTGTAGATAACAATTTAATTATTAGATAAGGCTGGTATATATGTATACAAATTTTCTTTCAAGTCCTTAGCTTGCATACCGGGAGCCTGTAAGGATAGCCTGCCTGCTTCTCCTTCCTTCAAGCTTGCTCCCTCCTTCCTACGGAGGGATATGGAATGAAGCAGTGCTGCCTATTTTTTTTATGTGCTTCTCCTCCGAAGGATCCGTAGGATCCGTAGGATCCGTAGGAAGGAACAAAAAAATTAGCAGCAGGAAGGAACAAAATAAAAAAGTATATAAGTTCTACTGTAAATCTTGTGCTTTAGACAAGATAAGTATAAAACAGGAAATACAAGCTAAAAATTTAATTTATAATACGATATTTTATAAATATATTGTAATATACACCCGAAGGAACTTCGTGTTTGTTGTTAAGTACGTAGATTTTGAGTCTAATACAATGTGACGAAACAAGAAAGAAGTGTTGTTATAAATAGAACAACAATATTTAGATAAATATTCTCCTGATTTTAATATTAACAAGACAGTTGGATCTATGTTAGGTATTAAACATAATAAACACAACAAGGTAAAACTTGAGTTTATTCATGAAGATAGGCAATCTTTATATAATAAATATAATGTATCACTAAAACCAAGACTAAGTCAATAAACAAAATTAAAGTTAAAACTACATAGTAAATATATAACTATTTATATATATACCTGGGTAAAATGGATTAGTGGGCTAAAAAAAGATAAGTAGCCTACTAGTATGGAATGGAATAAAATTAGTATAAAAGTATGTTATTCTTTAGTAGTGTTAGCGGTTATAATAAAAAAGGGAAAGGGAAAGGGAAAGGGAAAGGGAAAATTCATAGCTTGCTTGCTTGCTTGAGGAGAAAAAATCTTTATTACTTTAAATTAAAAGTAAATGCGACTTTAAATAAAAATTCTTATAATTTTCGCATAGATAAGGAAAATATAGAAATAAAAGAATACGATAATGGTTTAATGAATAAGAATGATAAATCCTATTGTTTAAAAGTACTTAGATATGACAGGGTAATTTATCAATTTAGATGCTTCTGCATGTAAATGCTTAAATATAAGTAAAATAACCTTAACGAAATATTGTATGAAGAGAAATAAATTCAGTGGGTATCTTTCGGATAAGAAGTACGCTAGCTGATTTTTTTTATACCTAGCCAGCCTCCTTCCTTCAAGCTTGCTCCCTCCTTCCTACGGAGGGATATGGAATGAAGCAGTGCTGCATATTTTTTTTATGTGCTTCTCCTCCGAAGGATCCGAAGGATCCGAAGGATCCGAAGGATCCGAAGGATCCGTAGGAAGGAACAAAAAAATTAGCAGCAGGAGGGAACAAAAAAGGCTACAAAGATTAGTTTAATAATATCTTTCTATATATAATTTGAATTAATAAGTAATGTTATGTGAATCTAGTTATTAGCATTGCTTCATATTTCTAATTTTTTGCTTAAAACAAGAAGTTTTATAATATGTCGTAGATTAATAGGTAAATCTTGAATTTTTGGTATTCACTACTGGGTGTTCGAATCACCTCGACATAAAACGTGTTTGTAAAAATAAAAATTTGTGTGTGTGTGCTTCCTAGCTTGCTAGCTTGCGAGCTTCGCTACGAAGGAACCCATAAGGGAAAAGGCAGCAGAAAAAGGGGGTAATCTTCTTTATTTTATGATCTTAATAAATATACTTTTTATTTAGATATATTTATGATGATTATAAAAATATTTATATAAGGTAGATATAGCTCAATAGGTAGAGCGACTATTTGTGGCATAGTTGGTCTAGGTTCGATTCCTAGTTTTTACCCATTTCTTGCTACGCTTATTAGTTTTTACTATGAAGTAGGCTTGCAGCGAAGCAAGCATTCTAAGCCTACTAAACTAAGTAGTAAAAACAGTAAAATAAAACGAATGGATATGAAAAACATAAAAGAATATAAAATAAAAATACAAAAGATTCAGAGTTAGGTTATTATCTGGTTGGTCTAATAGACCGGCTATAGCTATTAATTTAATATCTAGTGATAATTTACGCTTTATAGTTTGAATCATTGCTTGTTCTGTATCTCCTGCTGATGTTTATCTTATGATGGTTTAATTTGTATAGTCGTTAATTTTATTTAAAGCTGTGCTTCGCGCTTCGCGCTTCGCGCTTCGCAGATAAATATAGCCATTTAACCATGAAATGCATGTCCATTGGTATAATAGTCTAAAGCTTTAGTTTTATTACATTTTAATTTTAAATTGTTATTTAATGATTTAAATTTCTATATTATAGTACCTAGTACTATATTTTTCTATTGTTTGTTTCAAGGGTATTTAAGTATCCATAATATTAAGAGTTTTTATACTCATATCCTTGAATAGGTACGGCCTTAATACTTTTGGTAAGGGTATTGCTTATTTGTTTACTATTATATTTAATTACTGATACTGTTTATGCTATGGTTCCAGTACCGGAAGACTCGGCTAGTGATTTACCTAAGCCAGAGGTGAAGGTTACTACTGGTGATGTTAGTAACAGTGTTCAGATTAAAGACTCTAAGATCAATATACCTAATGTGGTAGCTACTGGACTAACAAATCTTGATAGCGGTGCTGCGGTTGCTGCCGGTTTGAAAGGTGGAGCTAGTATAGCTAAAGGGCTTCCTCCTGTGGCTAGATTAGGGATTCTAATAGCTGGAGGTGTATCAGGAGGTGTTATTGTTGCTGGTGCTAATGCTGCAAATAGTCTTATTCAAAAAAAGATGGATTCTTCCGTGGTTGCTCCTTCTTCAGGATCGAATTCTAATACAGGAGGACCTGCTGCATTTTCTGTTGAACCTTCTGCTGATATAGATACTGTTATGACTTTACTAAACTCAAATTTAATTCTACATTTTTGCATATTATATTTAATGTGGGGTTTACTGGTTATATATCTAGCAGATAAAGTCATAGAAAATAAATGAAATTTAATGTTTATTAAAAATATATTTGGTGAACGTATTCATTCTTTTGTAATGAAATCTTTTACTTATGCTAGTAAGTCAAATAAAATATGATTAATGCTTGTTTTTATTTTATTATTTTCTTCTAGTTTGGGTTCTTTATTTTTTAGTTATTTCATATTAAATAATCTCGATATTATTAGTGAAATTGTACAACAATCTAAAGGTAAATAAAAATATATAATCAATGTATAGCACAACTCGTAGTGTCGCATTTAGTGTTGACGGATTTTCCCGTCATGGTTAATGTGGTAAGTAATAATAATGGTGTTTTATCGTATGTTAAATATCCAAAATACGCTATAACCCAGGGATGCTTCTCCTTCCTTCTAGCTTGCTCCCTCCTTCCTACGGAGGGATATGGAATGAAGCAGCCGGTGCATATTTTTTTTTTGTTCCTTCCTACGGATCATACGGATCCTACGGAACCTAGGGATCCTACGGAGGAGAAGCACAAAAAAAATTAGCAAGGAAGAAAAACTATAATTTAAATGTAGAACAAATCTTTTAGTCTGTTTTATGGCTAGTCTAAAATTAGCTTCACAAGGTGGGAAATTATTTCTCATTGTCTTAATCAGTCTTATTCATGTTTTCCTAGTTTATCATAGTGTTTTTACAGATCTTTAAGATTACCACCCTTGATTTTATTATATTTAATACAAATCATGAAACATAAAAAGATTATTTATTTATATAGGAGCGTTTCGCTAGCCATGCTTCTGTATTTTTTTTTTATAAAAAAAATCAGAAGCACCCCTATTCCTTATTAATATAGAATGCTTCGCAGGAATTAGAAGCAGGGATAAGGCTTCCTTCTCCTGCTGCTGCTGCTGCTGCTGCTGCTGCTGCTGCTGCTGCTGCTGCGAAGCAAGCAAGCAAGCAAGCAAGCAAGCAAGCAAGCAAGCAAGCAAGCAAGCAAGCAAGCATTCTTAGTTTTAACTAGAGCTTCTCCGAAGGATAGCTTGCGCACCCAGGTAGAAGTAGCCTACTAAACTAAGAAGTAAAACACATAATTTAATATATTTAAGAATAAAACAAAGATAGTTCAAGAGTGCTTCGCTGGAATAGTAGTTTGGGTGATTTTATCTAAGATTATCGACTTTTACCTCTTTTACTTATTATACAATAAGTAAAGTCTGAGTAGTTTAAAGGTCAAAACACTAATTTCATACGTTAGTAATGAGAGTTCGACTCTCTCCTCAGACTTGAATATTTAAATCAATTTTTTACTATGATAATTACTTCAATTATAGCCCTTTTACTTTCTAATGCCGTTAATTTAAGACGCGATATAGCAATTCTATATAATAGAATTGCTATGATTATTTTAGTTTATTGTATTTTGAACGATTTATCCTCTTTAACTGTAGTAACTAAAGGTGTAGGTTTACATGGAGGTTTATTGTTAATTACAAATATTACACAAATATTTCACATATTTTTATTCTTAGTTAGTTTATTAATATTAACATTAACTAGTTTCTATCCTGCTTGGTGGTTTGGGAAATCACGAATTACGTGGGACAAACTATCAAACTCCAGGGATCTCCTAAAGTTATTGATACCAAGCCTCATTTGAAAATTTGTAGGTGGATGAGCTAATCACTTTTGTAAGGTAATAAGTCAATAAATAATCGAAAGAGCAATGGAATATCGCGGATCTAAATCAGTAATATATAAAAATATTGCTGTAAAAGAGCAACGAGTATACGGTAGTTGATGTGCTATTAATTTACCACATTTAAGATGTATTCTAAAGGGTTTCGAAAGAAACTCTCAAACCGGAATCCCATCTAATTACATAAATACACACAGATATTTTTCTTCTTTATTAACTCAACCTGTTATTATTAACTCGCTTGTTGACAACTTTAAAATTAACCCTTGATTTATAACAGGATTCACTAATTTTTTTATTATAAATAATAAAAAAATATGCTGAAGGTTGTTTTACTATCTTTACGTCAAAAAGCAATAATTATCGTATAGGCTGAGAAGTTAAGGTTAGCTACCAAATAAATATACATAAAAAGGATTTATTGTTATTGAAACAAATCCAAAATTACTTTGGTGTAGGATCAATATCTAAGCAAGGTGAATCTACATACCAATATCGTGTTCAATCTATAAAAGATATGGTTAGTGTAATAAAACATTTCGATAATTATCCTTTATTGTCTGAAAAACATATTGACTACGAACTTATAAAGAAAGCTTTTAATATAATTTATAACAAAGAACATTTAACTCAAGATGGATTAAATAAAATTATAGCTATTAAAGCTTGTCTAAAAAGGGGTCTTTCATATGACATAAGCATAGCTTTCTCAGACGTATTACCTATAAATAGACCAGCAGTTAATAATTTGGATGTAAAGATTGATCCTCAGTGATTTGCAGGATTCTCGAATTTTTTTATTATTTTAGTTATTTATTTATAAATAATAAAATCTTGCTTCTCCTGACCCGTAGGGGTACCCCTACGGGGTACGGATGCTTCGCTGTAAAAAAATACAGGAGAGGCTTGTTTTTACGTTAAAATCTTTAAATCTGGAGCTTGCGCCTCAAAAATAGGTAAAGCTGTTTTATTGACATTCCAGCTTACTCAACACTTAAGAGTTGAACCCTTAATAAGAAGATTAGCTGATTATTTAAGTTGCGGGAGAATATCAAAGAATCGTGAAGGTATTTACCAGGATGTAACTAAATTTACAGATCTTACTGTTAAAGTTCTTCCTTTATTACAAAATCATCCTATTCTTGGGAAAAAATCCCTAGATTTTGAGGATTTTTGTAAAGTAGCTGAGTTAATGAAAAATAAAGCTCATCTAACTTATACAGGAATGGATGAAATTCGTAAAATTAAAGCTGGAATGAATACAGCTAGAAAATTAGAGGATTTATAATGTGTTTGTTTATATGATAAATCCGGCCGCTTTGAGAAAAGTCTGAGTATCCGAATATTCATCTATAAAAACCTTGTTATTATACAAATTTGTTTATTACAACACCAAAATAATAAATAAAATGGGAGAACATCTAAAAATAATAGAATATCCTGTCTGACGTTACGGGTATTCGTCTATAAGGGAAAAACTGCCAAACTCCGGGAACACCCTAAAATATCTGGTACCAAGCTATAGTTGAAAAATTATAAGTGGATGAACTAATGACTCATGTAAGGTAACAAGCCTGAATATTTCTAAAAAGAACGTGGGTAATCGCGGATCTAAGTCAGAAATAAATACTGTAAAAGAGCAACGAGTAGACGGTAGTTGACCTGATAATCAATTATCAGGTTTAAGATATACTCTAACCGGTTTTGAAAGAAACCGTTGAGCTAGTAACCCATCTAATCAAATTATAAATAAAAGACTTTATTCTACAGATATCTCTGATTTAGAAAAACCTTCAACAGTAATACGTAAATCCTCTCTTAACCCTTGATTTAGAACAGGATTTGTAGTAGCCCTAAACGGGGATGCTTCATTTAGTGTATCCATATCCAAAAAGAGCACGGGTATAGGTTGAAAAATTCAACCTCTATTTCATATAGGATTAGATTAAAAAGATATAGTGCTACTAAGGGAAATCCATAAATTTTTTAATGTGTAGCCGGAGGCTAGCCGGAGGCTCGAAAAATTTATACAACTAATAGAGGAGTTATTCAATATTCAGTTGGTTCATTAAAGGATATGACAGAAGTAATAATACCACACTTTGTTAAATATCCTTTAGTAAGTTTAAAGAGAAAAGATTTTGAATTATTTAAAGAAATAGTTTTTTTAATGAGTAGCTTGCTGCCCCTCCGGGGCGCCCCTCCGGGGCAGGAAAACATAAAACTTTAAAGGGTTTATTAGAGATAGTTTCTATAAAAGCTTCTGTATTTTTTTTTTATAAAAAAAATCAGGAGCACGAACCTAGGTTTATCTGATAATTTAAAATCTGCATTCCCTAATGTTATACCAGCAAAAATACCTCTATATAATTTAAATAATGAATTAGAAGCCTATTGAATTACAGGATTCATGTCGGCAGAGGCAAACTTTTTTATATCTCTTTATGAACAAGAAGTAAATATTAGAAGAGCTGGTTATTCATTAAGTCTATCATTTAGCGTAAGTCAACACATTAAAGATAAAGAGTTATTAGAAAGATTAGCTCGTTATTTTAATTGTGGTATAGTAAGAGGAGCTAATAACCGTAATTCTGCTGAGTGGATTGTAACAAGATTTAAGGATCTTCGTCTTAAAATTATTCCTTTTTTAAATAAATATCAACTTTCAGTGGCTCCGCCCGTGAAAGGTTTTGATATAGAAGGATTTAAAAAAGTCATCTGTTTAATGGTAAATAAAGTGCACTTAACTAAAGAAGGTTTTGCACAATTTAAAGCAATTAAAAATCAAATGTATAAAGGATAGTCTATTTATCAGCTTACCCCTAATTATATGATAAATATATTGATGCTTCACTATAAGTGAAAGGTTTATTTTTGTCTAAAGGTCAATTGTTTATAATTTGTAGGATAAAGCTAGCCGGCGTGTTAATATTATTATTTATAATAACAGGTGCAATATTCTTGATGTCAACTAATGATTTAGTTTCTATCTTCCTAGCTATAGAATTACAAAGCTACGGTTTATATATATTAAGTACTATATATAGAAATTCAGAATTATCAACTACAGGAGGTTTAATTTACTTTCTATTAGGTGGATTAAGTTCTGGTTTTATTGTGCGCCTTTGCGTCATTTGTTGTTATGAGTCACTAAGACTTAGATATTATCCATATATATCTCCGACGACAGAGTTAGGTGGAGGGGAAAGCCCTAAGCCGAACTTAGCATCTCTGTTTAAAGGTGAAACAGGATTAAACCAAATACATCCAATAGTTCATCGAGTCGAATCTTCTATGAGTAAAGCTATACTGCCTAAACCTAATTTACTAGGTGCCTCCTCCAGAGGGCTATATCTTGTTTGGGGTAGGATATATGCATTGAGTGTGATTTTGAAATGAAGAATCGCACTATGGATCAAATGCAACCAGGATACAATAAGTATTCATAATGTAAAAAGTTGGGACTCTAAGGAAGAAATAAGGACAACAAATGGAACTAAGGGATTGCCTAAAGCTCTAAAGAGCCAAGGTAACAGAGAAATCATAGTACCGTTAATTACGGGAAGGGTTTCAGGAATAGGTGTCTGTAAATTCTCTACGATCGCTGGAAGTTCCAGTACAGTATCAACTGACGGTTTAGGAAAGATACGGAAAATTAAGGAATTGTGTATTTTAAATAAAGAGTTTGTAGTAAAAGACAAGATATATAGACTGTTGTATGATAAGGAATTGTACTATGCTGCGTACCATAAACTGAAGAGCAAACCAGGTAATATGACTCCAGGAATAAACCCTACAACTTTAGATGGTATATCTGAAGAATCTATCGGAGAAATCATAGAAAGCCTTAGAAAAGGAACCTTTAATTTCCACCCAGGTAGAAGAGTTACTATTCCTAAGGACTCGGGCGGCGAACGTCCACTAACCATTGCCCCACCTAGAGACAAACTTGTGCAAGAATGTATAAGGATGATCTTGGAAGCTATCTATGAACCCTGTTTTAGTGCTTACAGTCATGGGTTCAGACCAAATAGAAGCTGTCATAGTGCCCTCAAGGCATTAAAGCAAAAATTCGTTATGGCTAAATGATTTATAGAAGGAGACATATCCAAGTGTTTTGATTCTGTGGATCATAATAGACTAATGGGCATTCTAGGCGAGAGAATCAAAGATCAAAGATTTCTAGATCTAATACGTAAAGCATTAAAAGCAGGATACATGGAATTTAGCAGGTACTCAGCTTCGATAGCCGGAACTCCTCAGGGATCTATAATAAGTCCTATATTAGCTAATATATACTTAGATAAACTAGACGCCTTCGTCCTAAAGCTAAAAGAGGAATTCGATATAGGAACGAAAGCCACTATAAATCCCCTGTACAAGAGACTAGCTAGACGAAAAGAGAGAGCAGAAACTATTGAAGAGAAATTAACAATACACAAAATACTTATAAAGACCCCATCTAAACTAGATATTGATCCCCTGTTTAAGAAACTTGAATATATAAGATATGCAGATGACTGAATTATGGGAATCAGAGGTTCGAAAGCAGATAGTGTAGAATTAATGAGGCGAGTAAAAGTGTTCTTGAAAAGCGAATTAAATTTAAATCTTTCGGAAACGAAAACTAAAATAACAAACGCAAGTAAAGAACAAGCTAAATTCCTATCGGTGAGAATAAAACGTAGTGGGCATGAAACATACTCACTAAAAAGTAATGTATTAACAAGAAATGTTAAGAACATGCGCTTAACAGCACCGATAGATAAGGTTACAGACAAATTAGCCTTAAACGGGTTCATGAAAAATGGTATACCTTACCCTAAATTCCAGTGAATGCAGGAACCAAAGGATGCTATTATACTATTATATAATTCAGTTTATAGAGGTATAATACAATACTATCGTTTCACAGACAATTTCAACAACTTATCATCTAAAGTCCACTATATTCTAAAAAATTCGTGTGCAAGATTAATAACGGCAAAATTTAAAGCAAAAACTCAAGGTGAAATTTATGCCAAACTTGGTAATAACCTGAAAGGTAAAGACAAACACGGATTTATTAACAGAACGTTAGGAATAAACACAGCGGCTTTCAATGTAAAAACTAATGACATACTGCTAAGATTACAAGCGAAGGGTATATCAAAAGCCTCTCTAGAAGGGCTGTCCTGCGCGATATGCGAGTCGGACTACAGAGTGGAAATGCATCATGTTCGAATGATGAAGGACTTAAATCCTAAAGCGAACAAGGTAGACAAAATTATGGCACTGAAAAACCGTAAACAAATACCACTATGTAGAGAATGTCACATGGAATACCATAGAAAACCGTAAAAAAAAAAACACACACACACAAACATAATTTAATGCCTATTCCGGAGAGCCGTATGATGGGAAACTATCACGTACGGTTCGGGAAAGGGGGAATGCTTTGGTAACAGGGGCATTTTTCCAGTTCATTTATTAGGTACAGGTTTATTATATGCTAATTCAGGTTGTACTAGCTTAGATGGTTTGTATATTATAACAAGTATAAGTGATGTAAGCTATTGATACAAACCTTACTATATTAATCTTTCTTTAGTATTATTTACTATAGGATTTTTATTTAAAGTAAGTGCTGCACCTTTCCACTTTTGATCACCTGAAATAGGACTAGGGAAACCCTTAATCGTTGGGTGTAAATTGCCAAATTCCGGAAACCCCTTAGGACTTCAAGTACCAAGCTATATTTGAAAAACTATAAGTGGATGAAGTAATGACTCATGTAAGGTAACAAGCTTGAAGGCTTCTGAAAAGAATGTAGGCAATCGCGGGTCTAAGTCAGTAATACTTACTATATCAGAAAGTATTGTTGTAAAAGAGCAACGAGTAGATGGTAGTTGATGTGCTGTGAATTTAACACATTTAAGATGTACTCTAATGGGTTTCGTAAGAAACTATCAAATTAAGGTCCCTTCTAATCAAATTATTCAAAGACGATTTTATTCTATTGAACCTAAGATAAATAATACTATAAGTAAACTTTCTCTAGAGCCTTGATTTATAACGGGATTTACAGATGCAGAAGGATGCTTTCTGGTTATAGTTCGTAAATCACCAAAAAGCAAATTAGGGTGACAAATTGAGGCTAATTTCACAATCAATATTCACACCAGAGATTTAGATCTCTTAAAACTTCTTCAAACTTATTTTGAAGGAGCTGGGAGAATAGGTAAGGAAAGAAATGGTTGTTGTGATTATACAATAGGATCTCTAGGTCAAATAGCGGGAAAAATAATCCCTCATTTTAATAAATATTCCTTAAAAACAAATAAATATTCTGATTACCTATTATTTAAAGAGGTAATTATGATGATGCTTAAGGGGGAACATTTAACACTTGAAGGTTTACAAAAAATAATAAATATTAGAGCTTCTCTTAATAAAGGATTAACACCTTTACTAGCAGAAGCCTTCCCTAATACTGTTGTTTTATCAAGACCACCGTTACCACTTAATAATGCTAAATTACATCCTCAATGAGTAGCTGGTTTCACTTCTGGTGACGGTTGTTTTAAAGTTAGTCTAAGGGAATCCAAATATCATAAAGCAGGAAGTCGAGTAGTATTACTTTATGTATTAACTCAACACATTAGAGATGAATTATTGCTAAAAAGTTTAGTAGATTTTTTTGAATGTGGTCAAACTTATTCTTATCAAAATTATATTGAGTTTAGATGTCAGTCATTCAAAGATATTTATGAAAAAATCTTACCTTTTTTTCATAAATATTCTATCCTAGGTACGAAAGCGCAAGATTTCAAGGATTGAGTTAGAGTGGCGGAAATGATTCAATCGAAGATTCATTTAACTAAGGAAGGTTTTGATTATATTCGTCAAATAAAAGTGGTAATGAATAAAGGTAGATATAAAAAATAAAACTGCTAATATTATTATATGAGATTACATGTTTATATTCAAAGGTTAAATAGTATATATTTATTATTAAATATTTTTGTGCTGTTTTTACTTCTTAGTTAAGAAGTAAAAACTAAGAATGCTTGCTGGCTGGCTGGCAGGCTGGCTGGCTGGCTGGCTTCGCAGCAGCAGCAGCAGCAGCAGCAGAAGCAGAAGCAGCACAAAGTTGTTCTTTTCTTTAATTTGGACGATTAATTTAACGACCGTGGACGTTTATGATGCTATACCTACAATAGTAACAACATTTGTAGCTTTAATAGCAAAAATTTCTATATTTATTTTATTATTACAATTAGTGTATTATACTAATAATAGTTTATGAGAAATGAGCTGAACTTTCATATTATTAATGAGCTCTTTGTTCTCATTAATAGTAGGAACTGTTGTAGGTTTAACACAATTTCGTATAAAAAGATTATTTGCTTATAGTACTGTGAGCTTAACTACCAAATTTCGGGAAACCCCTAAAGTTTTTGATACTAAACTATAGTTGAAAAACTATAAGTGGCTGAACTAATTCTTCAGATATAGTAATAAGTCAGAAAATAAGTGAAAACGAAATGGACAATCGCGGATCTAAATCAATTAGTTAAACTTTATAAAAGTTTATAATTGTAAAAGAGCAACGAGTAGACGGTAGTTATACAGTAATTACTGTATTAAGGTGTACTCTAAAAAGTATTGAAAAATACTTTCAATTGACAAATCAATTTCCTGAAAAGGTAATCAATTAACAAATAACCGAAGATTATTTTCAACTTCAACAAAACCTTTGTTAGATGATAATTATAATAATAATATAGATCCTTATTTTATAACTGGAATATCAGATGCTGAAGGGTCATTTGTATGTATTATTAGAAAAAATTCTAACTCTAGAATAGGTTGACGGGTGGAAGTAATATTTCAAATAGCTTTACATAAAAAAGATTTAGAACTATTAAAATTAATAAAAGCTTACTTCGGTAACACCGGAATTATTACTGAAAGTGAGTTAATGTGTGCATTTAGAGTAAGTTCTCCGCAACAAATATTAGGACAAGTTCTAAGCCATTTTGAAAAATACCCGCTAATAACTCAAAAACATGCAGATTATTTATTATTCAAAGAAATAGTTGAAATGGTATTGAATAAAAAGCATCTAAATGAAGAAGGTTTACAAGAGATTATTAATATTCGGGCTTATTTAAATTTAGGGTTATCTGATATTTTAAAAGAAAGTTTTCCTAATACTACACCTGTATTACGTCCATTAGTAAATAACAAAAAAATACCAGATCCTCAGTGAGTAGCTGGATTTGTTAGTGGAGAAGGTTGTTTCTTTGTAAAAATTACAAAGAATCGAAATACTGCAGGAGCAGGTGTTCAAATTTTATTTCAAGTAAGTCAACATGAACGGGATATAGAATTATTAAAAAGTTTTATAAATTTCTTTAATTGCGGTCGCTATGTACAATCACCTTACCATAAGTGAGGTTATTATGAATGTACTAAATTTGCAGACAATTTTGAAATAATTAAAGCATTTTTTGATAAATACCCTGTACGTGGCGTAAAATATAAGGACTACCTAGACTGAATAAAAATAGGAGAAATGATCAATAAAAAAGAACATTTAACTAAACAAGGTGTTACTAAAATAATGGAAATAAAATCAAATATGAATGCAAAAAGGTTATTTGATTATAAAGATTAAAAATTGATTTAACAATTATATAATAATACAAACAAGACAGTACTATTTCTCATGTAGGATTTATACTATTAGCACTAGGTATATCTAGCATTGAGTCTACTCAAGCTTTTATATTCTATTTAACGCAATATACGATTAGTAATTTAAACGCATTTATTATATTAATTGCCATAGGTTTTTCTCTATATTACTATACAAGTGAAAACAAAGAACATGAAGAATTAATAGATAAAACTAATTCTCCTATACAACTAGTAAATCAATTAAAAGGTTATTTCTATATAAATCCTATATTGGCTTTAAGTCTAGCTATTACTATATTTTCATTTGCAGGTATTCCTCCTTTAGTAGGATTCTTTGGTAAACAAATGGTATTAAGTGCAGCTTTAGATAAAGGTCTAGTATTCTTGTCTTTAATCGCTATATTAACTAGTGTTATAGGTGCAGTATACTATTTAAATATAGTAAAAGAAATGTTTTTTAGTTTACCTGATTATGTAGTTAATACTTTGTTAGAAAATTTGGTATTAAAAGGTAATATATTGTTTCGTAAGGGTCCCTGGCCGAAGGAGGAAAAAAAAAGATCTAAAACAAGAAAAAAAAATATAGACTTTAAATATAATAATACAGTTATATCAAGTCCTATTGCTTTTGTTATATCTAATATAACACTTATAATTTTATTATTTATATTTATGAATCGGGAATGGCTAAGCATGGGTAAACAAAAATTAATGTGATTCTTTAACAAATTAAATTTAATATACAATAAATATATTAGATATTTTTATTTTATAACTACTTATTCTACTATATTTCTTAAGAATTCTACAACAAAAACTAAAGATCTTGCTTCGCACGCTGCGCTAGCCTCTGCAAACCAAAATAATATAAATCCTTGATTTATAACAGGATTTACTAATTTTTTTATTATAAATAATAAAAAAATATGCTGAAGGTTCTTTTATTGCTGCTTCGCATTCGCAGCCCACATTTAGAAAAAAATAAAGATAAATGAAGAGTAAGACCTACATTTCAAATTAAACTAAATATAAAAGATTTATCGTTATTAGAAATGATTAAAATATATTTTAATCATGTAGTGGGTAGCGAAGCAACCCCTCAATGAATATATCTAGCAAAGAATGTGTTTATAAAGTAAGATCTTTAAAAGAAGTTCCCGTAATAATCTCACACTTCAATGAATATGCTTTAATTACACAAAAAAAGCTGGGCTAGCGAAGCTAGCGAAGCTAGCGAAGCTAGCGAAGCTAGCGAAGCTAGCGAAGCTAGCGAAGCTAGCGAAGCTAGCGAAGCTACCGCTCTTAAATTATTCGAATTAATTATTAATAAATTAAATAACCAAGAACATTTAACTTCTAAAGGGTAGCTTTAGCTTGCTGTTTTTTTTATAAAATAAAAAAAAAAGCACAAGAAATTATTAGTATATGTGCTTCAATGAATTTAGGTTTATCTTCATCAGTTAAAAACAATTTCCCTCATATTACGCCGGTAGTTAGATCTTTAATTGAAGGTAGTACCCCATCCAGATTGGATGGCCGGATTTGCTAATTTTTTTATTATTTTAGTTATTTATTAATAAATAATAAAATCTTGCTTCGCAGTAAAAAAATACAGGAGAAGGATCTTTTTCAGTAGTTGAAGATAAATATATATCATTAAGTTTTAGAGTTTCTCAGCATAATAAAGACAAACAACTATTGAAATCTTTTGTAGATTTTTTTGGCTTAGCTTGCTTTTTTTTTATTTTATAAAAAAAACAGCAAGCTAGGAAATTTTTATTATCACAATAAAGAGAAAAAAGCTGTAAATTTTGTAGTTAGAAAATTTGAAGATATAAATTCGAAAATTATTCCTTTTTTTAATAAATATAGAATTAAAGGTGTTAAATATAAAGATTTTAAAGATTGATCTGAAGCAGCTAAATTAATAGAATCAAAAAATCATTTAACATCGGAAGGATATAAACAAATATGTAAAATAAAAGAAAACATGAATTTGTATAGAGTCTAACAAAAGGGTTGCCCCCTAGATAATACACAATTTGTGTATTATGCTTTGATAATAGGATAAATTGCAAGAAAATTTATTAGTATAATTTAAATAAATAATTTGCAGCGAAGTTTAGTTTAATATATAAAGTTTAAAATATAAATTAAATTAAATCCGTTCAACGACTAAGTAGGTATAAAACATCCCATATTACTTTAAGAATAAGTATATAAGTAATAAAGACATAGTCTGAACAATATAGTAATATCTTGAAATATTAATAATAATTATTAATAGTTAACAATCTTGACCATATTGGTACAAATATTATTTAATTCTTAAATGAGCAGTATGACATTTCTTTTTATTTTAGTGTCAATATTAACAATATTATTTTTAGCTCTTAATTTTATATTAGCACCCCACAACCCTGTCAATTGACTTAGGAAATCAAATATTAGGGGTAAACTATCAAACTCCGGGGAAGCCCTAAAACTTCTGATACCAAGCATTTATTGAAAAATAAATTGTGGGTGTGGTAATTACGCATGTAAGGTAACAACTCAGAAAATAGAGGAAAGTAAAATGGGTAATCGCGGATCTAAATCAGTAATATTCGCTTTGTACGAATGGGTCTTCACCCACATAAAAATATTACTGTAAAAGAGCAACGAGTATATGGTAGTAGATATGTTAATAAATTTTCATATCTAAGATGTACTCTAGTGGGTTTCGAAAGAAACTCTCAAATCAGAATCCTTTCTAACCAAAGAAATTATTCTAATCTTCAATCCAAATTAATTCTAAAGCCATGATATGTAACAGGATTTTCAGATGGTGAAGGTTGCTTTATCCTAACCATAATAAAAGACGATAAATATAAATTAGGTTGACGTGCAACTTGTAGATTTGTAATAAGTTTAAATAAAAAAGACTTAAAACTATTAAAGAATATACAAAATTTCTTTGGAATAGGTAATATATCGTATATGGGAAATAATAAAGATTCTATTCAATATCGTGTTGAATCTTCTAAAGATTTAGCTGTTATAATTAATCATTTTGATAAATACCCTTTAAGAACAAAAAAACAAGCAGATTATATTCTGTTTAGATTAGCTTATAATTTAATTAAAAATAAAAGCCATCTAACTAAAGAAGGATTATTAGAGCTTGTATCTTTAAAGGTTGTATTAAATAAAGGTTTAAGTGAAAATTTAAGTAAAGCTTTTCCTGGCGCAGCGGCGCAGCGGCGCAGCGGCGCAGCGGCGCAGCGGCGCAGCACTAATTTCTGTTTTAAGACTACCCCTCCGGGGTCGAAATAGAATTGTCTCAAATTATAGATCCTTACTGATTAGTAGGGTTTGTCTTGTTTTTTTATTGCTAGTTAGCAATAAAAAAACACAGCAGAAGGTTGTTTTAATGTTTCAATATTTAACTCCGAAACTTCTAAATTAAAAGAAGCTACTAAATTAAGTTTTACTTTAACTCAAAGTGTTAGAGATGAATATTTAATGAAAAGTTTAATTGAATATTTAGGATGTGGTTTTAGAAGAGCTTGCGCCTGAAAATAGAGGAAGAATTGATTTTAAAGTTACTAAATTTTCTAGTATAAGAGATATTATCATTCCATTTTTTGATAAATATCCTTTACAAGGTAATAAATATCAAGATTATTCAAACTTTAGAGAGGTGTTGCTTCTCCTGATCCCGTAGGGATATGGAACAAATTAATGGAAATTAAAGCGCACTTGACTAAAGAAGGGTTAGATCAGATACGAAAAATAAAGAATGGCATGAATATCTTTAGAAGATAATAGTTTAAACATTATAGGTAAATTTCTTTGTAAGATAAATCTGATAAGAACGTACCAAGAAAAATACTCTATCTTTGAGTGTGGTTTCCATAGTTTTTTAGGGCAAAATAGAACTCAATTTGGCGTAAAGTTCTTTATTTTTGCTTTAGTTTATCTATTATTAGATTTAGAAATATTAGTAATATACCCTTTTGGCCTTAGTGGTTACCAAAATGGGATATATGGTTTAATAATAGTACTTATATTTATAGGTATTATTACAGCAGGATTTGTATTTGAATTAGGTAAAAACGCATTAAAAATAGATAGTAGACAATCTTATAACTACTATTGTAAATCCAAAATGTTTGTTAATACCTTTGTTGAAAACAAATAAAGCTTCATAATAATTATGGTTTAATTAAAATTTATATTTTTAACCTACAGGTAATACTGCGCCGAACTTTGTTTGGAAAAAAATCAAAATATATATCTACTTTAAATTATGTGTTAATGTTGCAATCATCTAAAATAATTGGAGCAGGTTTGGCTACAGTAGGAGTTTTAGGGGCAGGAGTAGGAATAGGTGTAGTATTTGGATGCTTAATTCTGGGTGTTGCTAGAAACCCTTCATTAAAAAACCAATTATTCTCTTATTCAATTTTAGGTTTTGCTTTTTCAGAAGCTACTGCGTTAAGTGAATAGCGTAGTATAAAGAGGGTGAATTGCAAAGAGTACATAAAAATTATGTTAATTTGCAGCGAAATTTAATATTATACATTTTGATATATTAAAAACGTTCAACGATTAGTAGATGAGGAATGTGTTAACAATAATTCTACCTTGAGCGCCCTCATATCTTATAAGATAAGATATATGACATAGTCTAAATAAGAGATAAATCTCTAAAAATTTATAAAAGTATATACGGCATTTATTATAGTGTTAAATACACAAATTTTCTATAGATATGTGTCAACAAAGGTTAATTCAGGTTCTAAATTGCCAAATGGTGGCTTCTCCGTAGGAAGAAAAATCTTACTATGATCCTATAAATTTAAGAGAACAAATACGTAAGGATAATAATGGAAAAATTGGAGTATATGGCTGAGAAAATAAAATTAATAACAAAATGTATGTAGGTAGTGGGGATCCACTATATTTAAGAATAAGTGATTACTATCAATCTTGATATTTAGTGCGCACGCTACAAAAAATAATTTATATATAGTAAGATCATTAAATAAATATTCTATGGATAATTTTAATTTACATATTTTAGAGTACAGTAACTCTAAAAATCTTATTATGTGTGAACAAAAATGAATAGATCTTATCAAGCCTGAATATAACATTAATCCTATAGCTGGTAGCATTAAGGGATATAAACATAGTGTTGAAGCTATAGAGAAAATGAGAATCTTAGCTACAGGTAGAAAACATACTGAAGAAGTTAGAAATCTTATGAGTAAAAATCGTCAAGGTATAAATAACGCTTTTTATAACAAAAAGCATACTCCAGAGACTATAGAAAAATTAAGGGTTATTGCTAGTAATAGAACTTACGTTCCAGTTAAAGGATTAGAAGTTGAAATAACTGACCTTGAAACTAAAATTACTAGTATTTATAGTAGTATTAGAGAAGCGGCTAAGTCCTTAAACTCTGAGATTAAAACTTTATTAAGAAGAGAAGCCTCTCAATTAAATAAAGGTATAAATAAGCCGTATAGAAAAAGATATATTATTAATATAAATAGAGGTAATGACCAATAAATAGTATTCGCTTTAATGATGTCATTACTTTTATTGTACGTAGCTTAAGCTTGCCTCGTAATATATTCGCTTTATTAATCCCTTAACTTTTATTACAGATATGTTAACCTTAATTCTGCTATATTATATATATATAAATGGCTGTTAATTAACTTGTAAGATATTTGTTTGCTGTATTTCATATGGCTGGCTGCTTTTATATACTGGCAAATAAATATAAACAAAAAAAATAGCAATTCTATTTATAATTAGAAATTTAAGAATTTAATTTTATGTTCTAAAAGAAAGGAATGAAAAATTTATTAAGTACATTTATATATTTAGACGCGCCTACTGCTTGAGGAATATACTTTCAAGATAGCGCTACTTCACAAATGGAGGGTTTAGTTGAATTACATGATAACATTATGTATTATTTAATATTAATCTTATTTAGTGTAGGATGAATACTTTTGTCTATAATAAGAAACTTTGCAGCAAAAAATGCACCTATCTCTCACAAATACTTAAATCATGGTAGACAAGTGCCTATTCAAAAGTGTTCTAAGAATAATTATTTAGGTGTTGCTTCGCTACAGGAGAATTCCGTACGTATAAAAAATAAGATTATACGTACTTATAGTAGTACTCCTTCTAGTAATTCTTCAGATAATCTCTGTCATATTAAAGTATATGAAAATGCTTTTGACATGAGAATGGAAATTTTAAAAGAAAATAAAAATAAATCAGGAATTTATATGTGAACTAATAAATTAACAAATGATATTTATATAGGACAATCTATTAATATATCTAAAAGATTTAAAAATTATTTTAATCTTAGTTATTTAAAAACTAAAGATAGTTTAATAATTTCGAGAGCATTAATAAAATATGGTTTTTCTAATTTTTCTGTTACAATATTAGAATACTGTAAAGTTACTGATTTACTTTCTAGGGAACAAGAATATTTTGATAAATTAAAGCCTGAATACAATATATTAAAAATAGCAGGAAGTTCCTTTAATCATAAACATTCTGAAGAAACTAAAGCTAAAATTAGTAAGTCATTAAAAGGGGTTTATGTAAAGGAAAAATCTCTTTTATTTGGTCGTACTGCCACTGAAGAAACAAAAAAATTAATGAGTTTAAAAAAAGCAAAAGAAAATAATCCTTTATTTGGAAAAATTCATAGTAAATCTTCTATTGAGTTGATGAAACAAAAAGCCTTAGGAAGGATTCATTCTGAAGAAATAAAATTAAAAATGAGTGCTGTAAGAGGTAATCCCATATATATATATGAAAAGTGTTCATCAGAAGGATTTAAACTAATAGGTTTGTTTGTTTCAGCAAGAAGAGCAGGAAAATTTTTAAATATAAGTGGTAGTACTGTTATAAGATATAAGAATTCAGGGGAAATCTTTAAAGATCGATATAAATTTTCTTCCCTACCCCCGAGCCAATAAATTTAGAATAACTATGAATAAAATTCCACTATATGCTGGAAACACCTAAAGCCTTAAGTACTTTTAATAGTGAAAATCTTAATGGATGGTAATAATGGACAATCAGCAGGAAACCAAAAATAAAAGGGCTTTAAAAGCATTAAACCGTTTTATTAAGTAGGATCTTCAGAGACTATACGTGGAAACCTTTTTATAAAGGTATGATATAGACCAATCATGTAGGGAACTGCATGAGTTTTGACCTTAATAGAGTTAATATGAACTATAACACCAGCTGTTACATTAATACTTATAGCATTCCCATCTTTTAAATTATTGTACTTAATGGATGAAATATACGATCCTTCAATGACAGTTTTAGCAGAGGGTCACGGTGGCCCTAAACCGTATATATTAAAAAAAAGAGTAAATACCTTAATAGGTCAAAGAATAAATAATATATTTATAAAGATAAATCCCTTTCATAATTTTCATCGTAATTTTCATACTAGAATGAAGGCTGGGTCTAGAATTGGTCCACATTCTGAAGATGTACTTTCTGTAATAATAGGTTCTTTATTGGGAGATTCTTATGGAAACAGAAGATCTGTTGAAGGAACAAGAATATGTTATAGACAAAGTAGCATTCATAAAGATTATTACTCTACAGTAAGTAAATTACAAATGAACCCTTATTATGTTACAGGGTTTTCTGATGGAGAGGCTTCTTTTAAAATTTCAATCTATAAAAAAAAAGAATGTAAAACGGGTTGATGAGTAATACCTTCTTTTACTTTGGAAGTACATGAGAAAGATGCTGATATTTTATACCAAATAAAAGCTTTTTTTTGTGTAGGTAGTCTTAATATTCGAAAATCTAATAAACAAATAATTTATACCGTAGGGAGTGTTAAAGATTTGAAGGGTGTTATAATACCTCATTTTGAGAACTATCCTTTAATAACTAAAAAATGAGAAGATTTTATTTTATTTAAATCTGCAGTTGAGCTAATTAATAAAAAAAAACATCTAACAATAGAAGGCCTAAAAGAAATTGTAGCTATCAAAGCCTCAATTAATCTAGGTTTAACTAATACATTAGTGGAATGTTTCTCTAATATTATTCCAGTTAAAAGGCCTACAAAAGATACAATAATCATTCCACCTTCTCCTTATTGGTTTACGGGATTTACTGAAGCTGAAGGTTGTTTCTTTGTATCCGTTCATAAATCCAAATCCTACAGTATAGGTTATCAAACTCAACTTTGGTTTATTGTCGTTCAACACAACCGAGATCAAAAATTAATTGAATCTTTTATAAATTATTTTGGTTGTGGAAAAGTAAAAAAGGGATATAATAGTACTATTGTCAGTTTTTTTGTTTCAAATTTGAAAGATTTAGATAATAAAATTATTCCCTTTTTTCATAATTATAATTTGCGTTGTAGTAAAAATAAAGAATTTATTGATTTTTGTAGGGTATTTAACTTAGTAAAATCCAAATCACATTTAACTGAACAAGGTTTAAATAAAATTATTCAAATAAAATCTGGTATGAATAAAGGAAGAAGTGTTATAAAACTAAATGAAAATACAAATAATTCAAACCCAGAAGAAAGTTCTTTTAAAGGTGGTTCTTATATACAAAAAAGGAAGTTTCATTACAATAGAGTAAAAGTAGGTAAAAGAATTGGCCCACACAATCTAGATATTATTTCAACCATAGTTGGAGCCTTATTAGGTAATAGTCGAATAAAAAAATTAGTGGAAGGAAGTCTTATTGAGATAAGGCAAAATAATAAGGATTATGTTCAATCATTACATTCTTTCTTTTATACTAGAGGTTATTGTTCTAAATTAGAACCTAGAATGTATACTAGAAGATTAAAATATAAAAATAGAGAAGTTGTACATTATGGTTATGAATTTAATACTTTTACTTTCAGAAGTTTTAACTGAATTTATGAAATGTTCTACCATAAAGGGAAAAAAATTATAAACTCGAAATTAGAACAATATATGACTCCTTTATGTTTAGCAATTTGAATTTCGGATGACGGGTGTTGAGCTAAACCTGGTGTTCGTATAGCAACAAATTGTTTTAATTTTATTGAAATTGAATTACTAGTTAGATTTTTAAAAAATAATTTTAATTTAGATTGTACAATTCAATTATTAAAAACTAGTGGAAATTATTCTATTTATATAAAAAGTTCATCTATCCCTAGACTAAGGGAATTACTTTTACCATATATACATTTTTCTATGAGATATAAATTAGGATTATAAATTTTAATCAATAGCCCTGCATATTTTTCAAATTAGAAGCAGCAGGGCTATTAAATGTATTAAAAAAAAAATTTACTAACAAGCTCAACATATATACGGTAGTCGAAGATTAAAATAATATGATTATTTTTAATCTTGAGAATCCGCCAGGGTTCTCTAAGAAATCTATTTCTTTGGCGATACAAGTGAAAACAGTTAAGATATTTTAGTATATGGTAATAGAAAAAATACAAGACTGTCAGTAAACAATTTTCTTTATTCTTTTTGTTTGTTGCCACAGACTGGAGCACTTGTGGGTGTCATTTTAAATGATGCTTAATGTACAGTCGGAATTTATTGTAAACAATAAATATACACCAATGATATTGAAGTTACCAATATCCGGATTTTATAGATTCTAACGAAGAATTTATAGAATTTGATTCATATATAATACCAAGTTCAGATTTAGAAGATTCAGGTGGATTAAGAATGTTAGAAGTTGATAACAGAGTTATAGTACCTGAATTATCACATATTAGATTTGTTATAACTTCCGGGGATGTCATACATAAAAGTGGGATTAGGCCCTTACTCTTGTGTTAAATAACCAAATTCCGGGTAAGCTCTAAAGCATTAGTTACTAAACATTAGTTATAAAAGGATCAAGGTGTGGCTGAACTAATCACTCAGGTATAGTAAGAAGACTAATGATTATCTGAAAGGATAATGGGTAATCGCGGATCTAAATCACGGAAAGGGTATCTTATTAAACGTGTCTATTTTATAGTAAATACTAAGAAGTCTGCCTACATTTAATAAGAAACCTTTAAAGGTAGAAAGGTTCAAATCGGTGTATAATTCTTTCTATTATAAGTGTAAAAGAGCAACGAGTAGATGGTTATTCAGTTTTAGATTTCAATCATCTAAATACTGTAAGGTATACTCTAGTCACCGGGAAACCGGCTCGCTACGGAGGAATATAATTTAGTTGTCGAAGGCTTCCCCTCTTTCTAATTCCTTATTTTATAATAATAAGGAATGCTTGCTAATTTTTTTGTGCTTCTCCTCCGTAGGAAGGAACAAAAAAAAATACGCAGCAGGGGGAGGTCAGAAATAAAATAAATTAATAAATCCAAGATTAAAGTTAGCACAATAGCCTTTCTAAGTTATTAACCCATTTGACACACGAACTAAGTAATCCTTCGTAACATAGCAAAGCACTAATAAATAGGAATGGGAGCTAGTCGTAGGATATTTTTGTGTGTGTGGTGAAATCTCCCCTCTTTTTGTGTTATTTTAAGATATAAGTTTACGTAAGATGTTAATAATAAGATAAATTGGTGTTTCGTTTTTCACAACTTTACATAAAAACTTTGTAACAATTAAGGGGTTGTTTTACCGCTCTTCTAATTTAAAAAGGTCTTTTAGTGGACGCAATTTTAAATTAAATATGTCTTTTAGATACTGTTCTAAATCAAAAACGTCTTTTAGATACTATTCTAATATTAAGTTATACGATGAATATTCTAATATTACTAGTGAAACCCTTAATAAATTATTAGCTAATCAAGAAGTTTCAATTACCCATATTGAACTGGATAAATTAAAAAACATACCTGGAGTTAAGTTTGATTTACCACTTAATGATCAAACTTCTCCTTCTTTTGTAGGTCTTGTAGGTAGACCTAAAACTAGAGGATGAAAAGCTGGTGTTTATATTTTCACTCATAAGATTACAGGATGTAAATATGTAGGTTCTAGTAATAGTCTTTCCAGAAGACTTGATCAATACTTTACTTTTAAACATTTAAATCAAGATAATTCTGGAAAATTACTACCTTTGATTAAGAAAGATGGATTTTCTAAATTTAGTTTAGAAATTTTTGTTGTACCTACTACGCTTTCTTCTGGTTACTCTTTTTTATTCTTGGAGCAATATTATTTATTACATAAAAGTTTTAATCTAAATACCCAAAGAATAGTAAATTTTAGAGTTAACCAGGGTACCAATATTTATTTATATGATTTCGAAGAAAAAACCTTATATTATTCGTCTAAATCTTTAAGTAAAATACAGGGTGATTTAGGTATACACCCTTTGTATAAATTGTATCAAACAAGGGAAAATTTATTTAAACTTCTTTAAGATTACTGATACTCTTATAGAGAATGTAAGTCTGGCTGATTTAAATAACTCAGAATTAGTTAGTTTAATTTCAGAAAAAAAAATGTTATTTTTAAGTCAAGCTACAAGAGAAAAATTTAGCCTACCTGTTATTATAAAAGAGATTGAAACAGGAAAAACTATGAAATTTTCTAGTATTACAGACATAATAAAACACTTTAAAAATCAAAACAGAATAATGGACAGAAATAAAATAGCTAAAATATTAAATACAGAAAAACCATATAAAGGCTATATATTTCTAAAAGAGAGTTAAACGTCTGTTTGGTGGTAGGACTCCCTATTCATACGTTCTTAAGGCTAGTTTGTTTTTGTAGTAAGGAACACGTATAGGACGGAGAAGAGAGTAAAGTTATAGAAAGGTTAATATTTAGAAAAAATTTGTGTAACGTCATTTGCTTGCCCATCGTTAGGTATAAAGTGCGATGCATATCCTGGAAGATTAAATCAAGTATCAGTATTTATTAATAGAGAAGGTGTATTCTATGGTCTTATGTTGAACAATGGCCAAAACTGTAGTGAACCTATGGTTATAAATCATCAAAATGCGGGAAACCCCTAAAGCAATATTAACCAAGTAAGTATGGTAACATAACTTATGGCACAGGTAATGACTCGTGATATGGTAAAATCAAGATTGATTCTTCAATGGGCAATCCGCAACCAAGTACCGATTATTGGTATACAGTTCATCGACTAGACGGTGATTGGTATTATTAGTGTTAATAATGCTTAAGATATAGTCAGGCTCTACCTGAAAGGGTGCAGAAAAGTATGATAAATTATCATATTTTTTGTTAAATAGATATAGGTTAATTCGTTAATCATATTTAGGGATTTCTACTTTAGTTTGCTAAACTTATTTTAATGTAAAAATAAAATATTAATACAAAGATACTAAGCAGGACTTCATACAGAAGACTATTGTAGTATTTGCATGATACAATTAGTAGAAATGTTTTTAATAATCATTTCATATCGGATAAACGTGCAGGATTAGGTTTTTTAGCTGCTATATCTATAACTAGACATTTTAGTTCAAGTAGAGATTTTCGTTCTATTAAACTTTATTATCCTGAGTCTTATGCTTTAGAGCATATCAATAGTGGAAAACCTACTTCTTCATCAATTCTTAATAAAATATTATTAAATCAAAATTTATCAGTTACTGATTCAAAATTAGAATAATTATTAAAAGTAAAAGGTGTAGAATTGGATCTTCCTATAGGTACGTATCCTTCGGATCGGGAAAATAATAAACTTTTAGCAGAATTAACTGGTATATCTAAATATAAAGGTTTCTCTGGTGTATATATTTTTATACATAAAAATACAGGTCAAAAATACGTAGGTTCATCGAATTTACTAAGACGTAGAATGGATTACTATTTTAAAGAAGATTATGCTTTAGTAGGGAAATTTTTACCTTTACTTCACAAAGAAGGGCTTAAAGCTTTTAAATTAATAATCTTTAAATTAGATAGTAATAAATTTAGTCATCAAGACGCTTTAATTTTAGAACAGTATTATTTATTAAAAAAAGAATTTAATTTGAATACATTAAGAGTTGTTAATGCTGGATCGCTTCGCACAAAAGGTGATGCTGTATATGTTTATGATATAAAATGTAGTACTCTTTATTATCATGCTAAATCTAAGATTGAATTAAAAAGAGTATTAAAAATACATACTGAAACTAGTAAAAAGTTTGTAGATTCTAAAATACCTTATTTGAATAAATTCTTATTATTAAGTTATCCTATACCTACTGCTTTAACAAGCAATATTTCGAAAGAGAAATTAGTAAATATGATGCAAAAAGAAAGACAAGATATGTATACATTAGGAACTCGTAGAAGTATCTCAGTAGAATTAGAAATAAAAGAAGGAAATACATTTGTAGATTCGCAGTGCCCACAGAGAGGATATACTTTAAATTTTTATTCTTTAACGTCTTGTATTGAATATTTAAGAGATTTAGGTTTAACTATTAAAAGAGACACTCTTACTAAATATATAAAAAATAAAAAAGAGTTTCATAATTTCTTATGTAAATACTCAGATAAAGCTTTACCTGAAAATTTTGAAGAAGTAGGGTTAATTATTGATGAATCAAAAAAATTAAAAGTAGATACTGACTTATTAAAAGTTCTTGCTTCGCACAGAAAAAATAAACCTGTAAAAGTAAAAGGTGAAAATTTTTATAAAGAGTTTGAAAGTATAGTAGATACAATTGAATATTTTGATTCTTTAAATATAAAATTAGTGCTAGCTTGCGCAGCCAGAAAAACTTTATATCTTCGTTTAAAAGACTAGCTTGCGCATAAACTATATAAAAATTATTATTTTGCTTATAAATAATTAGATAAAAGAAAAAATCTTTTCTCTTAATTACATTAGATAAAAGTAGAGACAATTCGCAGTGTTCAGAAATATGTGGGATCTTACACAGTTCAATGCCTATAGTTGTAGAATCTGTAAATATAGACAAATTTGTTCATTGATTATATAATGCTTAATTTATTATAATGAAAAATTGAGGTATTTACTTTACCTCAAGAGGTATTAGTTTAATGGTAAAACTTGATGCTACGGTCATCAGAATTGTAGTTCGAATCTATAATGCCTCTAGTATAGACATAAGTGTCTATATTACTATCTATGTAGTGTAGGCATAAATGTTTATACTATTATATGTATTCATACATACATATATAATTACAATTCCGAATGATTAGAAATATATATTAAATAAACACATGAATTTAACTTTAGTACTTTTTTTAATAGGAATCTTAGGTTTCGTATTTAATAGAAAAAATATAATATTAATGCTTATTTCTATAGAAATAATGCTATTATCTATAACATTCTTAATATTGGTAAGTTCTATTAATCTTGATGATATAATAGGACAAACTTATGCCGTTTACATTATCGTTATTGCTGGAGCAGAATCTGCTATTGGTTTAGCGATTTTAGTTGCTTTTTATAGACTTTCGTCTCTTAAATTTCACCATCTATCCTTTAGTTATGCGAATATTAGTAAATTACCTGTAAAATTAATAAATAGAACTCCAGTAGGAAGAATAAATTATTCTACAGTATGTCCTTCTGATTGTAAAAATAATTCAATTGATCCTTGATTCATTACTGGGCTTTTTTTATTTTTTTTTGTTTAACAAAAAAAAATCAGCTGAAAGTTCTTTTGTTGTTACTATTTTAAAAAATCCTAGATACAAAACAGAATGAAATGTTCAAGCTAGAGTTCAAATAAAAATGCATGATAGAGATAGAGATTTAATTACTCAAATTCAAAAATTCTTTGGTGGTATAGGGTATGTATCAAATCCTAACAAAAATACTACTGTAGAATTCAGAGTTAGTACTATAAACGATATAGTTAACGTAATTATACCTCATTTTGATAATTATCCATTATTTACTAAAAAATACTCTGACTATGTGTTATTTAAAAATATTATTAAGTTAATGTTAGAAAAAAACCATAGTACTTTAGAAGGAATACAAAAAATAGTTAATATTAAAGCATCTATGAATTTAGGTTTATCTGATGTATTGAAAAAGGCTTTTCCTGAAACTATGCCAGAAAAAAAAGAGGCAAAAAATATCAGTGTTATTCCTAGCTTGCGCAGAGAATGAATGGCTGGGTTTTCAACAGGAGAATCAAATTTCTTTATTACTATTCAAAATTCTAAAACTAAAAGTGGCATAGCTGCTTCATTACGTTTTTCTATAGCTCAAGATTCCAGAGATTTATCTTTATTAGAAAGCTTTGTAAACTTTTTTGAATGCGGGTATGTGGCTAAATATCAAAATCGTTCAGTTTGTGAATTTATCGAGGCACGCCACAAAAATTAATTATATAGTTAATAATATAATTCCTTTTTTCGATAAACATAGTATAAGAGGATCAAAATATCTATACTTCTTAAATTTTAAGAGTGCTGCTTTAATTATCAAAAATAAAGAGCATTTAAAAGAAGAAGGATTGAAACAAATATTACAATTAAAAAATAAAACTACAGTACAGGTTAATATTAAAACTAAAAATAATCATGGACATGATTAGGGTCCAAGAGAAATTAGGTCAAAAAAGGTGGAGTGAACCTTCATCTAGTCTTTATATAAAGGCAAAATCTTCAAATTGCGGGGAACTCTTAAAGACAAATCTACCAAGTTAATACAGTAATGTAATTAATGGAACAGGTAATGACTCGTTGTATGGTAAAACCGATTTGTATAAAGAAATGCAATAGATAATCCGCAGACAAGCACCAAATACTTATAAGTACTGGTGTGTAGTTCATCGACTAAATGTAGGTTGGTAAATAATTAAGAAATATAAATTGTTTGCTTAAGATATAGTCAGGCATAGCTTAAAGGCTATGGAATATCTCTAGTCCACCTAAGGGAATTAAATACCTAAGGTAAAGGGGAGAAAACGAAGAGGAAGTATTGCAATAGAATATAAATAATGTATTTAAGTATAATTATATTACCTTTATTAGGGTCTATAGTATCCGGATTTTTTGGTAGAAAAGTCGGAGTGACAGGTAGTCGTATTTTAGGTTGTCTAAGTATAAAGGCAACAACAATATTAGCTATAATTAGTTTTTTTGAAATAGGATTTAATAATAACCCTATATCTATTAATATCTTTAAATGATTAGATAACGAATCCTTTAATATGGTATGAAACTTTCAATTTGATAGTTTAACAGTATCTATGTTAATACCTGTATTAGTGATAAGTTCTTTAGTTCATTTGTATTCTATAGGATATATGAGCCACGATCCTCACAATCAAAGGTTCTTTAGCTATTTAAGCTTGTTTACTTTCATGATGATAGTGTTAGTAACAGGAGATAATTATTTATTAATGTTTGTGGGTCCCTTTTGGCCCTTTATATACGTAAGTATATTAGTTGTCGTTCCATAAATTGCTGGGATATTTTTAATATAAAATTAAATACAATCAGCAGGGAATCTTTTTTTTTTAGAACCTTCAGAGACTAAAAATGGAATACCCTGTAGTATAAAATAACTTATGGGTAAATATATAGTCCAAGACTTTATGTGAATAAAGTAATTCTTGCTTATTTTTTGATGTATAGATCATCAAAAAACTATAAAACGTAATTGACATTTATTATTAGATATTTATACCTCTTATCCGTATTATATTACTTATCCTTTATATAAATTAAAACGGCTTTACAGCAATAAAAGTCTAGAGCCCGTAATTCGGCTAATTTCTAAGAAGTATAAACAAGAGTATGAACTAAGCCAGGAACAAAAGGATGCAATTATAGGTATAATGTTAGCGGATGGTTCTCTGGAAAGAGGTAAACCAACTTATAACACAAGACTTAGAATAGATCATACTTACCCTGAACAAGAGTCATATGTATTAAATATACGGACTTTATTTGCTTCTTTAATAGCTAGTGAACCTGTAATAATTGTAAGAAAAGCTGACCCTCGAACAGGAAAGATTTATAAGTCAATATATGTTAGAACATTGAGGTTTACTTGTTTAAATAAATACTATGATTTATTTTATAAAGATAAAAAAAAAGTTGTGCCTTTAAATCTCCAATATTTGTTAACTTATAGAGGGTTAGCACATTTACTTATGGGAGACGGTTATTTTTATAATGGCGTTGTCATAATATGTAGTGAAAGTTTCACTAAAGAAGAACAAGAGCTTTTAATTGCTGTTTTAGATTCAAAATTTGGTATAAAAGCCACTTTAAATAAGCGAATTTCAAGTACTGGAATTAAAAGTTTTAGAATTAGGATAAGTAAAAAAAGTATGGGTAAATTAATTACATTGGTAAAACCATATTTTATACCTAAAATGTTATATAAATTAGGTGTATAAATTGTAATAAATTAAGTATGTTAATGTAAAATTACGAGATATATCAGCATTTTGCTGATTAAGACGTGTGAGAGGGTGTTGGAGTTTGTTCATACCTTTTAGTTAGTTTCTGATTCACTAGAATCGCGGCAAACCAAAGTTCTTTATCTGCATTTTTAACTAATAGAGTAGGAGATTGTTTTTTAACAATAGGAATGTTTGTAATATTATGATCTCTAGGTAACTTGGATTACAATATAATATTCTCAGTAGCTCCTTACATTAACGAAAATGTTATAACAATTATAGGTATATGCTTATTAATAGGAGCTATGGCTAAAAGCTCACAAATTGGTCTTCACGTTTGATTGCCTATGGCGATGGAAGGTCCTACTCCAGTTAGTGCGCTAATACACGCAGCCACAATGGTTACTGCAGGTGTATACCTATTAATACGTTCATCTCCTTTAATTGAATACAGTAGCACTGTATTACTTTTATGTTTATGATTAGGGGCAATAACTACTGTATTTAGTTCTCTTGTTGGTTTATTCCAACAAGATATTAAAAAAATTATCGCATATTCTACTATGAGTCAATTGGCTCGAGAGTGTAACATTCATTTAATTACATTCAGGCATCAAACTATATGCGCAAAGCTCATATTTAAGAATTTATATGAAATTATTAATATGATTAATTCGCAGATAACCAAAGCTCATGGCTATTTATTCAATAGTCATATTAGTTATAATCTTTTTAATTCACTTCTCATTAATTGATTGTACTATTACACTTATATATTTGTAATTATGTCAGTAAAGTGAAAGATTATAATTCTAGGCAAGTTAGTAGGAATCTCAGAGGCCATACGTTTGATATTAATATTCGTTAAATTAATAATCCTTAATTTAACAATAGTATCATTTATCTTAAGTAGATATTTATATATCTACTTTATGTCTTTTTCAAATATTAGTAGTAGTATTCTTGGTATTAGAAAGATACACATTAAAAAAGAATCTAATTCACATAACCAGAAAAATGGCAAAGACTTATCTTTTAATCAATGGTTAGCTGGTTTAATAGACGGAGACGGATATTTTTTATTAACCAAAAAAGGATATAGTAGTTGCGAAATAACTATGGATGCGAGGGATGCGAAAGCATTATATGAAATAAAACACAAATATGGTGGAACGATAAAATCTATTTCAAATGCTTCTGCAGTAAGATATAAGTTAAGACATAAAAAAGGTTTGATTTCATTAATAAACGATGTAAGCGGATTAATAAGAAATCCTGCTCGATTATTACAAATGAATAAACTATGTGTAAAATATGGTATAGGACTAAAGTATCCAGGGCCTTTGACCTTTAATGATGGATGATTAAGTGGATTTATAGATAGTGATGGATCTGTTTATTATAACGAAACATCCGGACAAGTCTTTATAAGTTTAACTCAAAAAAATAGATATTTATTAGAGCCGTTAATTGGAATATACGGAGGAAGAATTGATATACTTAGTCCCAAAATAGAAGCATTTAAATATGTTACGTATAGAAAAGCTGAGTTATTTAATTTAATAGATAATTATTTTACCAAGTACCCTTTAAAAACAGAAAAAATGAAAAGAGTAAATCTAATAAAATCTTTCTATTTACTAAGAATACATAGAAAAAGTCAAGACATAAACAAATTTAATGAATGAATTAAATTCAAAGATAGATGGGAAAAATACCAATATTAATAAAGAAATGGTCCAAAGTACATACTTGGCTCTAAGCCAGGCATAGTATTCGCAATTAGGTATGATGGTTATAGCTATAGGTTTATCTTCTTATAATATTGCTATATTCCACTTAATAAATCACGCTTTCTATAAAGGATTATTATTCTTAGGAGCCGGTTCTGTAATACACGCTGTAGCAGATAATCAAGATTTAAGAAGATATGGGGGATTAATCCCATTTTTACCTTTAACTTATACAGTTATAGTGCGCCGCTGTGTCACAGACTCTTAGTCCTACATATCGGACTAAGATACAATTATAGCCTCACTTAGAGGTCGACAATAACCTAAATTTGTCGTCAGCAATAGGAGTTAGGTCGAAAGGAAACTTAAGGCTGAACTTAGCATCTCCATAAAGGGTCCTTATCCCAAATTGAGTGGTAACGGAAAGAGGATCCGAGCTGAAATTCCCATGGTTAGAGCTATACTGCCCGAACTTCAGATTGCCGTCGCCTCACGTATAGGGCTATGACTTGCTCATGATGGGTCTTGTAACTTTGAACATAGACTCAATATAACGGTCAATGTTAAGGATCGAAGTTAGACTACTGGAAGAACCAGGAAATGTGATTGAACGAAGAACCTAAAGGAATTTAATAGTAATAACTGTGGAACTGTGGGATCACCTAAGGGAGGAAATCCTAAGGTGACGGAGGATTCGTAGTACTTGTGTGTAAGGAAGGAATCCAGCCTATTCTTCGTAAGGGTTATGTACGTCGCAGGATGCGATTTGATTAACGAAATCACGTACAAAAACAATAAAACGGGATTAGGTGGAGAGCCGTATGACGGGAAACTATCACGTACGGTTCGGGAAGGAGGGGAGTTAGTAACACTAGAAGCAATTCTAGTGCACAAGGCGTTTACGTCTTGCTGCTCACCCTTACTTCACTTAATTGCTAGTCTTAGTTTAGTTGCTTTCCCTTTTATGACTGGGTTTTATAGTAAAGATTTTATATTAGAATCTGCTTATGGTCAATATCACTTTAGTGGTATAAACGTATACTTTATAGCAGTAATAGGTGCAATATTTACCACTCTATACTCAGTAAAAGTTATATACTTAACTTTCTTAGCTAACCCTAATGGACCTGTAAATTATTATAAAAATGCTCATGAAGGTGATATCTTTTTAAGTCTACCTTTAGTCATATTAGCTATATTCTCTATATATTTTGGATTCTTAACTAGAGATATTTTCACAGGTTTAGCTTCAGGATTTTTTATGGATAATAGTATATTTATTCACCCTATACATGAAATATTAATAGACACAGAATTTGCTGTTCCTTATTTATTTAAATTACTACCTTTAATATTAACAGGTTTATTCTCAATTTTTGCTATTATATGCCCTGAGTTAATTCCTAGTGTTATATCTAGTTTCAAGTTATCTATTTCAGGTTACTATGTATTTGGGTTTTTTAATCAACGTTTTTTAGTTGAATTTTTCTATAATAAATTTATAGTTAATCTAGTTCTAGATCTAGGTGGTCAAACCACTAAGGTTTTAGATAATGGTAGTATAGAATGAGTAGGTCCTTATGGTACGAGAGTAATGTTAACTAGAATAAGTAAAATAATATCTAAATTAAGTAAAGGAGTTGTTACTGATTATGCTCTTTATATCCTTATAGGTATTTGTTTTTACTTATCTATATTTACTTTTGTTTCAAGATCATTTGATTTAGTTAATTCTATTATATTATCTTGTGTAATAGTTCTAATAGCTATTCCTAAATTTATAGTTTGTATAAGTGACGTGAAAGATGTTCCCCTTATCCATAAAAACTTAGAAAAAAAACGGAGTTGTTCTAGAGATCACTAATTTCCCTAGTAGACAAAACAGGAAATCCATAAACAAGATGTTTTTAAATAAATTCAATCAAATATTGATGCTTAATGTAGATTCTAATATAAGAAGATTCTCTACTACACCTTTTTGCAAGATTAAGTCTAAAAAACCTCCTGTTCCATCGTAGGGAGAGATCTTCCTCCACTAAGTACTTCTGAAGCGGATCAGATGACTCTACGTGAGTTTGCTGCTTATGAGATGGAGAGGGTGTAGAGGGTACGAGTAAATGCTGAGGATCTAGAAACTGATTCTGAAGGCCTTTATGAACATCCTGTAATTCAGGCAATTGACGAAGCAGATAAGGAAATCCTTAAACAAGAGAAGGAAAATGCAGGATACGAGGCAGAATCAGAGTGATCAGAGAGATCAGAATCACCAGAATCAGAAGAATCTTCTCATGCTGGACCTTCTCAAGCTGGTCCTAGTCACAGAACTGAAGATGATTTATATGATGCTACTCCTCCGAAACATGTATCTGAATCAGACGATGAAAATGAAGAAGGCAAAAGTAAAGGAGTAAAAATAAAAGATGACTCAGACTGAGATGATGGTGACAATAAACGTTATAAACCTGATAACACTCAAGAATATAATAATAATTCAGGTAACAATAATAAAGATGAGAAATTTGAGAATAATCAAAGAGGGAATAATAATTTAAGTGACAACAATAAAGATGAGAAATTTGAGAATACTCAAATAGGGAATAATAATTCAGGTGACAACAATAAATGTGAGAGAATGGAAAATACTTCTGATGGGAATACTAATTTAGTAGCTCCGGATGACACTAATCAAAGTGTGATAACTGAGATGAAAGAGTGATTAAAAGAATTTTTCTCTGAACAACAACAGTCTGATATGATTTTTCTTTTTGATTCTTTTAGTTTTCCTGATTGGTTATTGGAATTCATTCTTAAATTAATAGGGGGTAAATTTTAAAGCTTCTAATTTTTTAAGTTTAACATTATATAGTTATATGTGATCTTGTTTTAATTATCTAAAATGGGAAAATAATAATAAAACTAAAATAATGAATGGTTATGGACAATCAATTATTATAAATTGGCAATATAATTTAGAGCTGTATAGAAGTATATAAAAGATAAAAAAAAAACATAACAGTAACAAAAGCTATAGCAGATAAAAGTTATATATAGAATTTACCAGTTTACTCATTTATTGGTTTATAAAACAAATACCTAGAATATGCATAGCCAAAATAGTTATGTTTTAAGGTTAGTTTATAAAAAAAAAATAGATTTAAGAGAGTTAGTAGAAAAGTGTATTACTTATAACAAAGTATTTATTATTATTTTAATTTATTTCCAATTTATAAATGTTCTTGCTTCTCCTGACCCCTACGGGTACCCCTACGGGGTACCCGTAGGGGTACGGATGCTTCGCTGCTTCCCATTCGCAGCCTTTTTTTATTCCTAGCTTGCTTGCTTGCTTGCTTGCTTGCTTGCTTCGCAGCAAGCAAGCATTCTTAGTTTTTACTAAAGCCTATGAGTATAATATGTGATTAGACTTTTAATCTAATATATAATAAATTTAATGTGATACTTCTTTACCTGTTCAATTAGATGCTATATGTAATAGTGGTTTCTTTAGTCTTGCTAAATCAAGAATATTATTTTACAAAAAAAACTTAAATTTAATGCTTCACACTCATCTGATATGCCATTAGATGTTTATACGTATTTATCAATACAGTTAATCTTTTATATTAAGTTACAAGATTATTTTATATCTAAGTCTATGCAAGATAACTACTTATTTTAATATATTAAAATAAGCTAGAAAAATGTATTATGACTATTTGTTTAAGGCTAAACCTAGATTAATTAAATATCTCAAAGTATTCTTCTTTTGTTATAATAAAGACGAAAGGTATGATCTAAAATAATCTTAAGATTACCGTTTAATCTATAAATATTTATCTCTTTTAGTTAAATCTTTTAGATTAACCACATCTACTCAAGCTCTAGCTTGCTAAGGAAGAAAAACTTGCAAATTCTGCAGAATATATATTTATATAAGTATATAATTTATTAAAATACATAAGCGTATTATTATTAGTTTTTATATTAAAAATATCTTAAAATAACCAGGCCTAGTTCGATTTGTTGTTAACTACAAATAGGCCTAGCAATTTCGATTTGTTCTTATTGTGTAATAAGACCGTAAGGTTAGGTTGTATTATGTATAAGTATCTATGATTTGATAAAAAAATATAACTACAATGAGATTATTAAAAAGTCATCCTTTTTTAAAATTAGTTAACGCTTATATAATCGATCATTCACAACCAACTAATATAAGTTATTTATGAAACTTTGGATCTTTATTAGGACTTTGTTTAGGTATACAAATAATAACAGGTGTAACTTTAGCGATTAATGGGTCGCTATAAAATCTTACAAATTGCTGGAACATCCTATAATAAAAATTAGCATACTATTTGTGAATAGTGTATAGCTTTATGTTATCCAGGTAAGCTAGATGAAATCATAAAGCTATAAAGTATATAAATTAGGACAATCAGCAGGAAAGCAACTAGGTATACAAGTTGAATCTTCAGAGACTATACGTAAGAAATATATCTAATTATATTTTTATAATATATTTATAGGTATGTTAAGATATAGTCCGGCTTTATAAAAAAAAATAAAGAGGAAAGTTATTACTTAATTCTCTTTATTTTAGTTGCATGAATTTTAACTTGTTTTTTTAATTTACCTTTTCAATCGAAGGCAGCTGTAGCTAAAGTAAGTAGACAATTTAGATATAATAGTACAAATAAAGATTTTATCCGCGAGACTTCTACTTTAAATCCTTGATGTGTAACGGGATTTGTGGATGCTGAAGGTTGCTTTTGTATGTCTATATTTAAATCAAGTAGAGCCAGGATAGGTTGAACAATAGAACCTTGTTTTATTATAACTTTACATGTTAGAGATGTAGAATTATTAAATTCTATCCAAAACTTCTTTTCTGTAGGTTCGGTATCAATATTTAAACAAACGGCACGATTTAGAGTTAGATCTAGATCAGAGCTTAGTGTTATTATTGATCATTTTAATAAATATCCTTTACAAACAACTAAAGTTATAAATTTTAGATATTTTTGTGAAATTTTGAATCTTCTTAATAAAAAAGTGCATACCAGTATCTCAGGATTTCTAAGGTTAGCTTCTTTTATATATAAATTAAATAATCCTTTGTCCGAGTCTTTAATAACCAAATTATTAGAATTAGGGGGTATTACCTGTAGTAGAATTTGAAACAAATTGTAGTTTAAGTAAGGGCGAGATCTTAAATCCCTTTTGATTGTCAGGATTTGCTAATTTTTTTATTATTTTAGTTATTTATTAATAAATAATAAAATCTTGCTTCTCCTGACCCGTAGGGGTACCCCTACGGGGTACGGATGCTTCGCTGTAAAAAAATACAGGGGAAGGTTCATTTACATATTTTACAAGATCACGTATAACTAATGAAATAGTTAAGGATTATTCTTTTGTATTTGAAGTAAGTAAAAATACTAGAGATTTACATACATTAAATTTAATACGTTCTTATTTTAAAACAGGTAGTGTGTACACAGACACTAAACGTGTAAGTAGATACAGATTAAGAGTTAATAAAAATAATATTGATTTGTTAACATCTCATTTTTGTAATTATTCTTTAATAGGATATAAAGCTATACAATATCTACGCTCTCGCGGTATCAAATATATATGTTGTAAAATAATGGATAAAAAGTGCAATAATAATAATAATAAAGTAGTAATGGTTAAGCTCAGGAAAAGGTCATTACAGCCCAGAAGGTATCCAATTAAATTTAGTATTAAAATATTATTTAATGATTATGATTTTTGCTTTCCAGTCACTTATTTATAGAAGTATCTTATGTAAAAAAAAATATACAAAAGCTAATAAGCCTAACGGGGCCGTAGCTATAAACTTAAACTCTCTAACAGACGAAGAGTTTTTCGAATGGTTTAGAGGTTTAGTTGACGGTGAAGGATGTTTTAGTATAAGTAAGTCTAGGAACCAATTTATCTTTAGATTTATTATTAACATGCATATTGACGAGGCACCAATGCTTAACTATATATCTTATAGATTGAAAGTTGGTTATGTTAATGAAACCAAGAGCTCTGTAAGTTTTACTGTGGCTAGTAAATTTGAGCTTGAAAAAATCTTTAGCTTTTTTGATAATAATCCTCTAAATACAACCAAAAATTTAAATTACCTATCTTTTAAAAAAGCATATGATCTATATAATAACAAATCATTCAAAAGTGATAGAAAAGAAATCGAAGATGAAATTATTAAATTAAAAGATCACATGAATAGTAAAAGAATAGAATTTAAACAACCTAAAGGCCATTTGATCAAAATTACTCCTTATTGATTGCTAGGGTTTGTAGAAGGGGAAGGATATTTCTCTATCTCTAGGCGAAAAACAGATATTAGTACATGTTTTGGAATATGGCAAGCTTCTAGTGAAGTAGATACACTAAAAGCTATTCGTGAATTTTTATTAGATTTGCCTGGAAAATATAAGATGGATAGAAGGAAAGATACTAATATTGTAGGGATTTCTTTAGATAATAAATCTATAAATGAAAATTCTCAACCAGGGGTTAAACTTCAAATTTATAGTACAGATTTTATTACTAATATTTTAGTTCCTTTCCTTGATAATTTAATTTGATTAAGTAAAAAACAATTGGACTATTCCGATTGAAAGTCAATTTTAAGAATAAAAAATGAAGGAAAACATTTTACAAGTGAGGGATTTGAACTCATATTATTAATATCTAAAAGAATGAACCGCAATAGATTATCTACTAATAGACTAGAACCCTATGACAACTTAAACCTTGATGAAAGAACTTTTATCAAAACCTTCTAATTATGAAGTACAGTCAGATGGAAAAATTTTAATAAAATCTAGCGGTGTATTTCTTAAAGGTAGGGGTAATATAGGTGTATTAGTATTTAATGAACAAGGGGAAACTGTCTACATATTTAATTCTATAAAGGAGTGTGCTTTATTTTTTAATGTCAGTCTTATGGTCGTTAATTGAAGGTTAAATAAAGGTACTTTTCTAGAATATAAGGGTGAAAAGTTGTTTTTAAAACGAGAAACATTTATTATTGTTTAGATAAGGATGGTTTTATTAAAAGCATACAAAAGTTATAAGAGTGTTGATAATGATTAAAAATAGTTGAATATTTAAATCATAAAGATAAAACAAAGGTTTATAGTAAAAAAGATATAAAATTAGAAAAACTTTTAGTTGAATTAAGCAACTTAAAATAGGGCTTCTTCATCGGGTTAGTACTGCCGATACAGGAGTATCCCTAGAGGGGATAAGAATAAAGTAATAATATATAAATTTAAGGAAAATGGCATTACAATCCTAGTATAGCTGAAGCATTCAATTCTGTTGAGCATTAGCGTTATTTCATAATGTGCTCATTAAATCAAGTATATTTGCTGGGAAACCTTATTTAAAGATGATCAGCAGGAAACCATTAGTTTTTACAATGGGTCTTCAGAGACTTATACACTTGACTTCTAATCTATAATTAGATTATGATAGATGATATAGTCCAACCTTTTCTGTAAAGATAAGAAATATTGGTTATTTATCTATGCTTACTTTATAATATAATAAGTATATAATAATCTATAAATATATTGATTATCTTTTTTAGTCTATTTATGGTAAATCCTTTAGTATCTTTTTCGAACGCTGACACACAAAAACTAGAAATTATGAAAGAGATAAAAGGTAAGGCTAGTATTTATCTGACCCCTAGGGGTACGAGTTAATAATCTAAACGGTAAATGTTATGTAGGTAGTAGTGTAGATTTATCTAAACGTCTTTATAAGTATTATAGTTTAGCTCATATTATAGTTCAATCAAAACATAGCATAATATGTAAATCATTAGTTAAATATGGTTATGGGAGTTTTAGTTTTGAAATATTAGAGTATTGTAATAAGGAGGAAGTTCTTATCAAAGAACAATATTATTTAGATTTGTTAAAACCTGAAGATAATAGCTTGAGAATAGCTGGATCTCTTTTAGGTTATTTACATACGAAAGAGGCTAAAGAAAAAATGAGAGGAACTAGAAATTTAAGTCTAGAACATTTAAATAAGATAAAAGAGCATCTTGCCAAATTAAATAGTAAAAATTCAATAGGAGTTGTAGTCTTTGATTCTGAAAAAGGCATAAAAATCGAATAAGCTTCTATTCGTTTAACACCTAGGGTATTGAATTGCAGTGATGGGACAGTAAAAAAATTATTTGTAGGCAGCTTAGCACGCTTCGCACGCCTACAAAAATAAGCTTTTATTTGGTCGTTATATTCTTTCAACTAAAAAATAAAGAATATAAATAGTAATTAATCAAGGACTTTACCTGTTTATTATGGCTTCTCGTTTTAAATCTATTATATGTTACAATAGCAAGACAAAGCCTTCTAACTATTTCATAATTTTAATGTGTTCGAATATTAAATAAGGATTAAAACCAAGTAGCAATACATGTAATCGTTATTTAGATACCAATAGATTATATAAAAGTAAGTATATTTTTTCATCTAAACCACTCATAGATAGTACGTCTATAGATTAGTGAAATATAAATAATTATTAGTTAATAATCACTTGATTATGCGTGACGTATCGAACGGTTGACTTATTCGTTACTTCCACAGTAATACAGCTTCAGCTTTCTTCTTCTTGGTATATTTACACATAGGAAGAGGTTTCTATTACGGATCGTACAGAGCTCCTAGAACATTAGCTTGAATAATAGGAGTGATAATACTTATACTTATGATGGGTATAGGTTTCTTGGGTTATTTAAAAATAGCCCCAAATGATTATAATATTTATAATAGTAAGATAATTCAAACATTCAACAGTAAAAGATATTATTCTACATCATATGGTCCTAATGATAAAATAAAGAACTTTTTAATATCTAAAAATCTTAAACCTGTTTTTATTTATGATAATTTATGTGAAGATTCTGTCCGTAGAAATATAGTTAAAGAAACTAAAAGACTTAGTGGTATTTATATGATCTTAAATAAAGAAACTTTAAGTTATTATATAGGATCTGCTTCTACAGGAAGAATTAATTCTAGATTTACAAATCATTTAATCTATTTAAAAGGCAGTAAAATCATAAAAAATTCAGTGAAGAAATACGGTTTACATAACTTTGTATTCATTGTTTTAGAATTATTTCCTGAAATAGTTAATCAAGAAAATAATAAAAAATTATTAAACTTAGAAGACTTTTATATAAAGTCTCTTTTACCTGATTATAATATATTAACTGAAGCTGGATCTAGTTTTGGTTATAAACATACAGAAGTAACTAGAATAAAAATGAAAGCTAATTACAGTGAACAACGTAGAAAACTAATAGGAGATTTAAACAGTAGCCCCGGAGGGGCTCGAAAAACCTTTTGTTCTAAAACAATAGAGTCTATGAGACAATCAGCTCTAAATAGAAAAGATGTAAATTATACAAAACAGGGAATTTTAAATATGAAAAAGAATTCTAAATCAATTATTGTAAAACAACTTAATAATACAGTTTACGGTGAATTTAATAGTATAGTTGAAACAGCAGAAGCTTTAAATTGTTTAACTAAAACTATACAAAGAACTTTAAAAAGTCCTAGTAAATTATTAAAAGGACGTTGAATTGTTTATTATAATAAATAATATTATAGTTATAGTCCTGTGAGTATAAAGTTTTATGTAATTTATGGTAAAAAAATAAAACTTAAAGCAGAATGACCTGACAGGGTCATTGAAGAAATATAATAATTTCTTTGGCAATACTAGTGAAAACGATTAAAATATACTAATTTAGTATACAAGATCGTCGGTTCTCCATAGAATTGCGACAGGCTAGGTCACTAGTGGGTAGCTGAAAGGCTGCTTAATGCATAGTCGGAACTTTTTATCTAAGATATTTAGATAAATGTAATATTCGAACGAGAAAGATATTACAGCTTTTAATTTAAAAGTAAGTTTGTATGTTTTACCCTACGGACAAATGAGCCTATGAGGTGCTACAGTTAAACAGCGGAGTAATAGCTGTAGTAAAATATCACTAAATGCTGGAAACTCTTATTATATTAAGACAATCAGCAGGAAACCAAACATAATTTTTTATGGAGTAGTATCTTCAGAGACTACACGTGATACATTTTTTTATCTAGTATGATTTGTATTCTCTAGATTAATAAATGAATATATAGTCCTAATCATTAAATAAATTTAATGTAAGGAGAGTCGCGCCTCTTTTCTTTTTTAATATGAGTAAATGTTTCAGTATGTTCACTTAAACTTTATTTAAAGTTAATAAATAAGTCATGCTGGGTTGTTACAAACAAAAGTCTAATGTATTACTTTTTTAATATCACCTATTTTATTACATTACTATCAAATCAGTCTATATTTGTATTATTACTTTGTATTTACCTTTAAAATGAAATATAATAGAAATACTAATTATATTAATGTTTTATTAACAGGTGTCCATAAAGAATTACCAGAATCATCTTTAAATACTAAATTTCTAGAGTGATTTGTAGGCTTTTGTGAAGCGGAGTCTAATTTTTTAATTAGAACAAGAAAAAACGATAAAGATAAAATTTCAGGTTTTGAATTTGTATTTAGGATTTCTTTACATAAAGATGATAAAAAAGTTTTAGAATACATAAAAAGTACTTTAGGTTGTGGTAGATTAAACACTGAGAGAAATGTTTTTATTTTTTCAATATCTCAATTAAATGATATAGAGAGGGTATTGCTACCCTTATTTGATAAATTTACATTAAATACTACCAAATACTTGGATTACCTTTGTTTCAAAAAAGCATTTTTTATGTATAGAAATCGAAAATCTAGTGAATTAACTTTAGACGAAATTAATTTAAATATTATAAAATTAAAAGAAAGTATGAATAGTAAGAGAGTAGATTTTAATTTATCGTCAGATAAGCACAATATAGTAATAACAGGTAATTATCTTGTGGGTCTATTGGAGGGAGATGGGTCATTTTACTTAAATAAGCACGATATTACTGCTCGTGTTTCACTTGTTACTACTACAATTAATAGAGTAGTTTTAGAAAAAATACGTGAGTTTATTTTAGGTTTATTAGATGAGCATTCTTATATGTTAGGTAGTACAACTAAATTAATAAATATTAGTAATAAGAAAGTTAAAAGTGATCATAGACCTATCTCTTTCTTAGAAATCTATCAAATAGATTTTATTTGCAATGTACTGATACCTTACTTAGATAGTATAGAATTTAGAACAAAAAAATACCAAGATTATTTAGTGCGCACGCTACAAAAAAATAGCGCAATTAATATTAGAAGGAAAATACTTAACTAATAAAGGTAAAGAATTAATAATAAAATTAGGTGACAGTATGAATAATAATAGATTATCCACTACCACCACCGGTATAGTTTTAGATGATACTACTAAATCAGAGTTAAATCTTTTAATCAAATCTGATCCATTAATAAATATAGATACTGAAGGTAGAGCTCTTATAATCTCTGAAAAAAAATATATAAGATCTACCTATATTATAAAAGTTTATCTTCTAAATGGTTCTGTGAATTATTATACAAATGGAGTTTCATGTGCTAAATTTTTACATGTAAGTAATGATTCTATCACAAAAAGGTTAAATGATGGTAAACCAGTAAAAAATAAAGAAGGTTTAATTGTTGCTCAGTGTATTAAAAGAATTAAAGTCTACTCTTCTTTAAAATAAATTCTTAACCCTTGTACCGCTCTAAACAACCACTTAGTTATAATTGATTATATCAGTATTACTAACTTAATAAGTGCTATACCTTGAATTGGACAAGACGTAGTTGAGTCGCTACGCACAAAAATTACAATATTTGGTGCATTTAGCTTAGGTTTATTTTCTATATTACCAACTATAGGTAATATACACAGTAATGCTTTGAAGAAAGTGAAAAGTATAACAAGTAAAGAAGATTATATGTCTATACCTTCATCTTTTTTAGCTTTTCTAGTAGGATTAATAGATGGAGATGGTTATATTCAAATCACCAAAACGTCTAAAGGCTTTATAACTATGAAATTGAGCATATCTTTACATTTAGATGATATATCCACATTAGAATATATTAATTCTATTTTGAAATTAGGGAAAATAAACGTATATAAAGACTTAAAAAGCCCTACTTGTAAACTTATAATAAATAAGACTGAATTACAAGAAATTTTATTTCCTCTATTAATTTATAACAATATTTTCTTTTTAACAGAAACTAGAGTTAACCAATTCAATTTAGCTATGTATATATTAAAGAATGATATTAGAATATATGATGAAATAAATAAAAATAATGTTAAAGATATATTCAAATTACCAAGTAATTCATTTGAATATATCTTATTACCTTTCTTTAAAAATTGAATTGTAGGATTTACATGTTCAGGTTTATATTCAGGTGTTGTAAAATTTAGTCAAGAAAATCCTCTTACATATAAACGAGTTAAAAAAGATTTTAAAAAGCTATGTTCTAATAGAAATAGTTATAATTATCTTAAAATAAGATTTAAAGAACAAGAAAAAAAAATGTAAGGTATTATACCGTAGGGGTAGTTAAACCGCAAAATACCGATCTTGTAGTTTTAGTACTAATTTAAGTTCTACAGCCGGAACAGGACGTTTTACAAAGATAGTTAAACATATGATAGTATTACCTATTTATGTAAAAAGTGTGTTAGTTGGAATACTTCTATCAGATGGTAACTTGTCTTCATCTAAAGCCCATGAAAATCCACATTTAACTTTTAAACAAGGCTTAAATAATTCTAAATACGTTTTATTTGTTTATTCTATACTTGCTCATTATTGTAACGTATATCCTAGTTTGGTCAAAAGTATTAGAAAAGATAAAGTAAGTTATGCTTTGTATTTTCGTACTAGAGGCTTACCTTGTTTTAATGAATTAAGATGTTTATTTTATATAAACAAAGAAAAAATTATTCCTGAAGATATATATAATATTTTAAACCCTGTCGCTTTAGCTCATTTAATTATGGCTTGCGGCTTCGCAGCAGGGTCCGCGAATAAATATGGTTTAATTATTTGTACGGACTCTTATAAAATAATAGACGTAGTTCGTTTAATGAATGTTTTAAAGATTAGATATAATATAGATTGTACACTACGTTTTCATACACCTAGTCAGCCAAGAATATACATTCGAGAACGTTCTATGCCTATGTTACGTGAGTTAGTTAAACCTTATATGATTGAATCTATGTTATATAAAATAAAAAATGTTTATTAAAAGTAATAATGATGGTTGTTTTCAATTAAAACAAAGAATGCATACTAATTTGTTCGAAGCTTTTAAATTAATATTTGAAACAAATAGAAAAATAGATAGAACGAATAACTATAATCAATTTGGTGTAAGTTCAAAAGCAGATATACAAAAAGTGATAAATTTTTTTTTCTTTTAAAGGTTTACATCCTTTAATAGGATTAAAGTATATCCAATATATAAAATGACTAAATAATCTAAAAACTACTGTACGTTATAATAAGTTAAACTATCCAATATTGTAATAAGGGCTCCTTAAAAATAATTCTATTTTTAGAGGCAAATGGGGAAAATTACAAGGACATTTAATACAATCACCTCCGATTATTAAATTATTTGTAGCGGTTATTGGTTTGGTTTAAATATAATGAATCAAGAACGTTCAACGACTAATAAGTGAGTTAAACCAACAATAAGCTTAACACGATAACCCCAAGATTTAATAGATTTAAATCTAAGATATAGTCTAAATATGTTTGAAAAAACATAAAATATAAATTAAAAATTCTATAAAAATACATCGTCATTTGAGGAGGTTTCAGCGTGAATAACGCAACTTTAAATAGATTCTTCGCTTTACACTTTGTATTACCTTTTAAATACTAGAGGTATTAAAATTTACCTGATTGCTTGGAAACCTATATTATTATAATTATATTGAAAATAAGCAGCAAAGTATGATGAACTATTCTATTTATATAATATTCTAGTTAAAAATCATATGTGTTCAACGACTAAACGGTAAAATAAAATATTTATTATATTTTATATGATATAGTCTAAACATTACTGCGAAGTAATGATTATACAAGTATGTAAAATATTAATCTAATTGTATTTAGTATAATTTTTGTTATACTAGTAGCAGGAAAATGTAATACGTTAAATTCTAAAACTTATGATTATTGAATAAATAAAATAGAATTAACTAAAACAGCTGTAACTAGTAAAAAAGAAATAATACATCCTAACGAGGATGTTAGCTTTTTAGTGGGAGTAATAGACGGTGATGGTTATATTCAAGGTATAAAAAAATCTAATGGATATCTATAATTTAACCTAGTTATTACTTTTAATAATAGAGATCTCGCGACTTTTGAATATATTTTAAGTAAATTACATTTCGGTATTATAGCTAATGTAAGTCCTACTTTAAGTAAGTTGGTAATTTATAATTTTGAATTAAAATATATATTGGTACCGTTATTACTTAAACATGGATTATTCTTTTTAACTGAAAATAGAATCAATCAGTATAATTTGTTATTATATACTTTAGATAATAATGTAAAAAAATGAGAGTTATTGCCAAATGTAATTCCAAATTATAGCCCTCTAATTCTTGACAATCCTATGAATATTTTACATAATATTTGATACTTAAAATATTGATTAGTAGGATTTGTAGTGGCTGAAGGTTCTTTTTTTGTTCAAGCTAATAAAGAAATTTCGTTTAGTTTAAGTCAAAAAGGGAATAAAACATTAATGGAGGCTATCCATCTATTTTTTAAACCTAGTAGAGCTATTTGCTATTTAAAGGATAAAAATGTATCTCTTGTTCGTGTGTCATCAGTAAAAGATGTACAAAAAATTATAAATTTTTTCTCTTTTGAAAATAATTATCCATTAATCGGGTTTAAAAAAGATAGTTATGAAATTTGATTAAAAGCTTTAAAAGAATCAAGTAGATATAAAAATCTAAAACTACCTTAGGGGCATTTATAACTTGCTTTATTTTATACCTTGAGTATACATAACATCATAGCAAGCTATCCATATATTTGGATATTCTGATAAGGCTACAGGTGTATACACCGCAAGCTAAAGTAAAAAAAAAAGTCAGAACCCTATGCTACACAAATATAAAATTATTCTATATTGAGTGGGCTAGTTGCGATTCAGGCTGCTAGCCCACCAAACTCTGATTAATTTTTATATTGTGTTTATATGTGCATCTAATATTTAGATGAATAATTTTTTTAATATACTTCTAGTTATATTTAAAGAATTAAATTTAAAATATTTTAGATTAATATAATTAATAAATTTGTTGTTTTAGCTGCATTAGTTTTAATGCATTTAATAGCTGTACACGATTCAGCAGGAGCAAGTAATCCTTTAGGAGTTCCTGGTTATTATGATAGAATACCTTTCGCTCCTTATTACTTATTTAAAGATTTAATTACTATATTTATCTTTATTTTTGGTTTAAGTATCTTCGTATTCTTCATGCCCAATGTGCTAGGTGATAGTGAAAATTATATAATTAGGAAGCTAGTTATTGTCAGAATGAACTTCTGGCTATTATAAACCTTCAAATTGCGGGAAGTCCCTAAAGCAATTTCAACCAAACAGACGTGGCAACATGGTCTGTGGCACAGGTAATGACTCGTGGTAAGGTAAAATCGAAATTTATTATTTATGTGTTAGATAAGTGGGTAATCTGCAGCCAAGCTCCCATAATGGGTGTGCAGTTCATCGACTAAATGTTGGTTGGCTTTATTTTAATAGAGCTTAAGATATAGTCAAGCCCCTTTCGAAAGAATGCAGGAAATTCTTTTATATTCTGTTAAATGGATAGGTTTAAACCTATTTAGGGATAAGGCCTTAGTCAGGTGTATCTGTTATTTAGTTACTTTCTATACTTATTTAAAGACTGAAAGTAATATATCCTCTATATATCAAGATAAATCTCTCCTAGCAGCTGAATCAGATAATGAGATTAATTCTGTCGTTAAAGGAAAAGTAGTAGGTGCCGCGATTAAAGAAATGACTCTTTGTGAAGTTAAAAGTTTATTTTTGACTTTAAAAAATTCTTTAGCTATAGGTAAAGGATCTGATAAAGAATTCTGTTTACTTGCTAACGGTTTCTGGCAAGCGGAAGGGTATATTGGAGGTATATTTAGATCAGGGTTGAATTTTTATCCTATTTGCTCGGCTACTCAGTTGTTTTCAGTAGAAAGCGTTAAATTTTTTATTAGATTAGACAGAGCATTATGTAATAAAGGTACTTTTAGTATAACTTTAAATAGCTTTGGTAAATTTGTCCTCGTTTATAGATTATCAGGCTGAGAAACTTTATTTTCTATATTTATTCCTTATTTCTATATGTTATATGGAGAAAAATACCGTGCTATTTTAAAACTAAAAAAAATTTATGAATTAAAAAATTATATTAAACATCATAATTCGGAGGATAAGTATAAAGTTCAATTAGTACGTCTTGTTTATTCTTTAACTGCTCATTCTCCTCGTTATAAAGTAAGTTTTGAAAATAAATTAATTTCCTTGAATCTTGACCCGTTATTGAAAGAATTACCTTATATGAATGATATCGTTTATTATAAAGAAAATGATATAAAACCTTCTTTCTTATTTATATTGGGATTTTTTTTAGGAGACGGTACTTTACATTTGAAACTTGAATGGAAAGAGAGAAATAGTACTATTGTTATTGTTCCTTTATTTAATATACTACAATCTAATGTTGAATCTAATAAATATATTATGGAATTAATGACTAGTTATTTAAATGCTATAAATATCAAAACTTCTTTAGATAAAGGCGCTAAGACTTATATTTTAACAGTTAAAGGTATTAATAATGTATTTAATTCTTTATTTCCATTATTGAAAAATTATTCACATTTCTTATATGGAAAAAGTGATAGTTTTAATTTATTAGTGTGAGTAGAACGGCTAATTAGATCAGGGGGTCATCATACATATTTTGGTCTAAAAGCGCTTGTAGAAAAAATATATGGTAATACTAATGAACGTTTCACTGATAAAGAAACTTGAATGGCTCGTATCAAAGATTGATTAAAAGGAGTTTCGGATAGAAGAGTATGAGGTGAATATTATATTTATTCTATATATACTTCGAATAAAGAAATTAGAGGTTGACAAGTACGTTTCCCTTCTACTTTTAAATTACCGAAGTCCAATAAAGCATTTATGTCTTCAACTTGTGGCGGTCAAGAAAAAGCTTTATCAACTGCTGTGCAATATAGAGATAAAATTCTTTCTGATTGAATTAACCAATTAAGTTAGCTATAAGAATTTGTTTTATTATAGAGGAAATAACAAGTCTGACTATATAGATCTGGGCTAATCCTATGCAAACACCGGCTGCTATAGTTCCAGAGTGATATAAGATGTCACTTAATTTCGCTATTTGCTGGAAACTCTTATATAATATGATGATCAGCAGGAAACCAGTAGATATTTATTAATATCATTAAGGAATCTCCAGAGACTATACGCGAAACAATTTTAATTGTTGTGTTTAAATCTTATTATAACATAAATTAGCTTTAATAAATAAATTGAAGATATAGTCCGAACATGATAGAAATATTATGAAATTAACATTAATTAACTTAGATCTTATTTCTATAATATTCTTTATTAATGCTTTAGTACTACAACGTTCTACAAAAGGTATAAAACGTTTATCTTTTTCTGAAAGAGCTTTAATCGAATTACCTAATGAAGTTAAATAAATATTAATCGAAATTTTACTAGGTGATGGTCATATTGTAAAGAGATCACCCCAAAAGTAATTCTAGGTTAGTATATGCCCAAACAGCTATATCACACAAAGAATACTTTCATTATGTATTGAGTTTCTTTCTACCTTATTGTACTAAAGACTACGAATTACAATCTAGAATCTTTAAGGATAATAGAACTAAAGAAACATACAGTGCAATATCCTTTACTACTATGCAACTACCTTGTTTTAACATATTTAGATAAATGTTTTATGGGTCGAATGTGAAAAAAGTTCCGGATAACATTTATGAATTATTAACTTATAAAGGCTTAGCTTTTTGATTAATGGCTTGCTTCGCATGGAAGTAGACACGGTGGCGGTATGCATATAGGTGTTTATGAGGCGCTTGGCGCTTCGCGCTTGGCGCTTCGCGCTTCGCGCTTCGCACTGATGAAGATGTAGATAAACGGATGTTTACCTTACAGGATAAATTTAATTTAAAATGTTCTATACATTATAATAAAGATAATAAACCCCGAATTTCTATATTTAAAGAATCTATGGGAACTTTAATAACTTTAGTAAAACCTTATTTTATTAAAGAAATGTTATATAAACTGGGATTGTAGAACAATAAATCTAATGTTAATTTATAATTATGATCTTTTACCTTTTTATGCTATATTAAGATCTATACCTAATAAATTATTAGGTGTTATAGCTATGTTTAGTTCATTATTAATTATATTATTATTACCTAAAGCAGATTTAGGTTTAACTAAAGGTTTACAATTCAGACCTCTAAGTAAAATAATATTCTATGTATTTGTTATAAACTTCTTAATATTAATGCAATTAGGAGCTAAACACGTTGAAAGTCCATTTATAGAATTTGGACAAATGAGTACAGTTATATATTTCTCTTACTTCTTAGTTATAGTTCCTGTTGTAAGTATAATAGAGAATACTCTGATAGACTTATATCAATATAATAAATTAAATCACAAGTAAATAGAGCTTTTAGAAAGCTTTTATTCAGGCTAATTTTATATAATCTTTACAGTTAATATAAAAAGATTATGTTGTAAATGGGTATACACTTTGATTGCAAATCGAAAGTATGAGGTTCAACTCCTCCATAATCTTACAAGAGGGGTTCAATACCTAGCTTTTCCTAGCCGTATCCCTTCCAGCGAAGGAAGGAGAAGCACCCCAGCTAGGCTTCTAAGTTTTTACTTAGAGGCTTGCAGCGAAGCAAGGCAGGGATGCTTGCTTGCTTGCTTGCTTGCTTGCTGGCTTGCTGGCTTGCTTGCTTGCTTGCTTGCTTGCTTGCTTGCTTGCTTGCTTCGCAGCAGCAGCAGCAGCAAGGAAAAAAAAATATTACTACAAATCTAGTGCTTTAACAATGATAAATCTATGTTAATACTCACATTCATAAGTATTTTACTATATTATATATATAAATATATTTATAGAATCTATTTATATATGTAGATAAAAAAAGTCCATGAGTTCTGTATTTAGTTTAAAGCGTTAACAAGGAGTAAAATTATTATTTGTATCATTAATAAAAGTACTATGCTAATTAACAATGAAAATATTTGTAAATAGTGGAACAATAAATAGTTAAGTTCATATATTTAATTCTTAGTTTTGCTAAAAATGTCGCTTAAGTATTCTTACTCTTTAACTTCATAATATTTGGAGGGTTCAGATGGCACCAATTACCTTAAGTTTAGATCTGAAATATCTATGGGGATGGAAAGATGATTTAATTCAACTAATGCCAAAGATATAGGAAGTTTATACTTAATATTTGCTCTATTTTCAGGATTATTAGGAACAGCTTTTTCAGTGCTAATAAGATTAGAGCTTAGTGGACCTGGAGTTCAATTCATATCAAATAACCAATTATACAATAGTATCGTTACTGCCCACGCGATTCTAATGATATTCTTTATGGTCAATAATAAAATACTATTTAGTACTTCTTATATTTTCAATTTGTGTAATAACTATACTAACTATAATATAATAATAACGGACGATAATAATAATGAGGATAAAATACCTAAATATATTAAGGTATTTGTAAAGAATCCTTTTAATAACAGAAATGTTATACTTAAAGTAGCTAAAAACCAAAAAGGAATTTATGTTTGAGAAGATAATAAACATATATATGTAGGACATTCAATCAATTTATATAATAGAATAAGTTCTTATTTTATGCCTTCTATTCTTAAAACTAAAGCACGTAAAGTTTTGCGTTATTTTAATAAACATGGTTTTAATAATGCAAATTTAACTATTTATATTATGGATGAAAATTCTAGTCTAGATGAAGTTGTAAGATTAGAACAATATTTTATTGACAATATCAAGCCTAATTTGAACGTTGACTTAGTAGCAAGTAGTTCTGGTTACCATCAACCTATGAGTCAAGAAATAAGAGAAAGACTTCGTAAACAAAGAGGTACTCCTATATATATTTATAATGCAGAAGACTTTAGTTTGTTATATATATTTGAATCAAAACAATATATGTATGATACAATTAACATTCATCATAAAACTTTAAGTAATTGTTTAAGTTTAGGAACTCTTTATTTAGATGCTTTCTTCTTTTCTTTAGAATTAATAGAAGAATCAACTAAAATAGATCTATTAAGTTTATATGAAATAAAAAATTTAGTGTCAGATAAGAGAAGTGTATATAACATAATACACCCAGCATCTAAGAGTATTTTGGCTGAATTTAAAGGTGATTCTAGTAAAAATTTAGAATTTCCTTCCTTAAACAGTTTAGCTAATCACTTAAAAGGCGATCGTAAAGTTATTAGAGAATATTTAAAAGGAGTTAAATTAGGTTATTATAGAGGTAAATGAAAATTTAGTTATAAGAATTAAATAGCAGGCATGGCCGGGTATATTAGAAATAATTTACTTTCTTTTCACTATTTGCTAGAAACTCTTTAGAGTCTTTAAAACTAGTACCGCGGACTTTTTATTAGCAGTGGAATACAGTTACATTTTAAAGGATTAGATAATTAGCCGGAAACCAACAATAGTAGGGCTTATAGAGCATTAAACACTTCTATTAAGTAGGATCCTCAGAGACTATACGTGAAATATCTTAGTAGATATATCTAAAGATAAAGATATAGCCCAAACATCTTCGAAAGTTGATGATAAAAAGTATGCCAGCTTTAATAGGTGGATTCGGTAATTTTCTTATGCCTTTAATGGTAGGAGGGCCGGATATGGCAAACAAAAAGGTCCTCCTTTTTTCTTGTATCTTTGGAGCAGGAAGGTTACCCGAGCCTAATTTTGTAATGGAAAGTAAATTAAAGGCTTGATTTATTAGTAGTGTGTCTAATAATTACAATAATCATAATGAAAACTTAGGTTCTTATTTAGCTGGTTTATTCGAAGGCGATGGACATATTTGAATTCAAAAACAGAAAGCAAGTAAGACACATAATCCTAGATTTTGTATAACTTTCGGTCTTAAAAATGAGGCTTTAGCTAAAAATTTGCTATATATTATAGGATCAGGATTTATTAGATATAAATCTAAAGATAATGCTTGTGTTTTAGTTGTTTCACCTGTAATAGGTTTAAAAAAAATTGTTAATTTCATAAATGGGGAATTAAAGACACCTAAAATACATCAATTTCATAGTTTAATAGACTGGTTAAATAAAAACCATAATGCTCAATTAGAAAAATTCCCTTTGAATAAGGATAACTTAGAAAATAGTAGTTGATTCAGCGGTTTTGTGGATTCAGACGGTAGTTTTTCTGTGCAATTTACAAAAACAGAACAAGGTGCAAAAAAAAGAAAGATTTCTTGTAGATTGAGAATTGAACAAAGAATCTTAGATCCAATAACTAAAGATAGTTATTATGATATTTTAAATCAAATATGTTTATTCTTAAATTGTAACTTGTTAACTAGAACGCAGAAATCTACAAATAATACATACTTTACTCTAGCTGCAACTAGCAGAGTCTCTTTACACATTTTAATTAATTATTTTAATAAATATCCATTATTTTCAAGTAAATATTTAGATTATAAAGATTGAGAGCTGGTTGCCTATTTAATTATTAAGAATCAACATTTAACCGTTGAAGGAATAAATACAGTAGAATTTGTTAGAAGTCGGATGAATACAAAAAGAACTGAATTTAATTGAGATCATTTAAAGGGTTTATTTTAGATACACACTACATTATTTTTAATTTTTTTTTACAGCTTTTGTTTCTATTTACAGGAGCTTATCAAATAAAGCTAAGGTTAATACTGAAACCAAAGTAAACAAGAAAATAAAATGAGGGAATGCCGTTATAGAATGTAAATTTTATAATTATTATTTTGCTATATGCACGGAATCTCTCGAAATTGGATAAATTATCCCGTCAACAGATGTATAGACACCTAATAGGGCAGTAATTGTCATAAAGTAAATAAATATACTGAATTAGTCGTTAAACTTATACATACATGGGAGGATTGTGCAGGAAACCAAAGTAATTCTTTTACGAGTAGGATCCTCAGAGACTTTAATAAAAATTACTTAGTTAGGTTAAGTAATTTTATTAAGAATGTAGATAATATACATTAATACGCAAAACTCCTATTTTACTAACATAGTTAGTTTTTTTAAGTAAGCTAAAAAAATAATAAAAGTAGGATGAAGACATAGTCCAGGTAGGTAAAAAAAAATTACTTACATAAATAGATTCCCTAGATTAAATAATATCAGTTTTTGACTATTACCGCCAAGTCTATTATTATTAATATTCTCCGCTTGTATAGAAGGAGGAGCAGGTACTTTCCTGTGCCTGAGTAGTAAGAAATTACTATGATTGAAATTCACTGTTTGCTGGAAAGTTCTAAGAATAAAAACTAGTAAAATTCTAGAAATACCTAATGGACAATCAGCAGGAAACCAAAATAGTCATTCATACTATAAGTAGGATCTTCAGAGACTATACGTGATACACTCGTCTTCGAGACGGTGAAGATATAGCCCACATATATACGAAAATATATATACAATATATAGATTAGGAGTTTTATTTATGAGGTAGGTAAATTAAATAAAACATCCGAGCCAACCTTAGATTCTTCTTTATCAAATCCTAAAAAATTACTGGGTGGATACTTAGCTGGATTAATTGAAGGAGACGGGTCTATAATTGTACCTAAAACGATTAGAAATCCTAAAGGTAAGTTATTATATCCTGTAGTTAAAATCACTTTTGTAGAAAAAGATGCACCTTTGGCTTTAAAAATTAAAGAAGTTATTGGTGGTGGAACAATAGTACATCCAAAGAATTCTAATTACATCAATCTTTTATTTCAAGATGTTAATTCAATACAAAAGATTGCTGTACTACTTAATGGGAAAATGCGTACACGTAAAATAGAAGCTCTATATAGACTAATTGATTGATTAAATGCTAGACTCTATAATAAAATAGAACTACCTAAATTAGACATAGATAATAGTTCATTAGGTAGTAATCCTTGATTAACAGGATTTATAGAATCAGATGGTAATTTTTATTGCGGGTTTGATTTAAATCCTGAAGGTATTGCAAAAATAGTTAAATGTTATATGAGAATATCTCAAAAAAGATCTTATAAATTAAATTCTGAAATACCGGAGGATAAAAACTCTAATCTAGATATAATGGTAAAAATCCAAGAATACCTTAACGTAAAAAATGTTAACGAAATTCAAAGAACTAAAGAGAAATATATAGAATTAGCATATGAGGTAAGAACAACTAAAAAAGAATCTTGCGATTTATTAATCGATTATTTAACAACTTACCCTTTATTTAGTTCTAAACTTCAAGATTTTATTGATTGAGAGAAAGCACACAAAATTAGAATATCTAAAAGCTATAAATCTATTGAAGGTACATCTAAATTGATATCCCTAAAAAATAGCATGAATACTAAAAGAACTCAATATAATTGAGATACATTAGAAAAATTTTACAGTTAAATGTAATCAGTATAAATAACAATAGGCTTATATTCTAAAAAAAAAATTATTTAAATTTTAAGAATATAAAATCAATATTAACCGACAGGTTGAACTCTTAAAATTAAGGAGTTGCTTTATGGTGACATAAAGGCAATAAAACTCTCCTCGATGCGTGAAATTCTTCAAAAAATTTTATACTACTCATGTTTCACATTATTGATGAATACGTATGTAAAAATGTATAATTCAGGGAGACAATACGCCTGGGTAAAAAGATTTATCCATCAGAGACTAAACGGAGAGCATCTTTCATCTAAAGCTTATTTTGAACAATGGTTAGTTGGTGTAACGGATGGTGATGGAAATTTTTCTATAAATTATTCTAACGGTAAATGAGGCTTATCTTATAAAATAGCCCAATCTAGATATAATTTAAGATTACTTTATTATATAAAAAAAGAATTAGGAGTAGGTTCTGTAACTAAAGATAATAATAAAGGACAATTTTTCATAAGAGACAGAAAACAGATAGAAAATATAATATTACCTATATTTAATAAGTATACTTTGTTAACTAGTAAGTACTTTGATTATGTTAGATTTAAAAAAGCTTTATATATACTTAACGAAACTAATATCAACAAAGAAGAAAGGTACAAAGAACTAATGAAGCTTAAAAATAGTAAAAAAGATGAGAATTATTTATCACCTGCATGAAATAATGTATCTTTACCTTTGACTGATATAAATGTGTTACAAAATATAATGACTAAATCTTGAGTAGTAGGATTTATAGAAGCTGAAGGTAGTTTTTATTTAGTTTCAAAAGATTCCAAAAGAATAGTACTACCTTCAGCCTGGTTAATAGGGTTTGGTGAAGTAGCTATTAATTTTTTATGTAGCCCTATTTTAAATTCTAGTTCAAAATTTGAAACTGAGTTTCAAATTATTATAAATCAAGATGAATTAATTTTGCTGCATATTATAAAACGCTTTTTTCGAATAAAAAATGCTATTAAATATAATAAAGAGGACATTATTCTAAATACAAAAAATTCTAGGGCGATTGAAAAGATTCTAAAATTTTTCTCTGGTAAATTTAAAGGTATGAAATCTTTAGAATTTAAATTATGATGTAAAGCTAAATTTTTCATTGGAAATAATAAAGTAGATAAAGTAAAAAAAATATCGGAAATTTCAAAAGCTCTTGCTTCGCGAACCTGCCTTAGTAGGCTACAAAAAAATAATGTTATTTCTAATAAAAGATATTTTAGCTTAATAGCTAATTCTACCTTAAGAAATTATAGGTCTACTCTCTTATCTTTAAATTCTAAAGATAGAACTGGTTTATTTAATTCTTCAATAAGTTCTAATGCAAATCCTGTTGTGACATATTCAAACGCTGATACTTTTAAATTACAAATTGTTAAAGAAAATAGAAGGAAATCGGGTATTTATTGTTGAACTAACCTTAACAATGGAAAATCTTATGTAGGTAGTAGTGGTAATTTAGGGGAAAGATTTTATAGATATTATAAAATAGATTTTTTAATGGCAGCATTAAAAAGATCTAGGAGTAAAATATATAGTTCTATTTTAAAAAATGGATATTCAAAATTTAAAGTGGATATTTTAGAGTATTGTAATAAAGAGGATTTAATAAAAAGAGAACAATATTATCTAGACTTATTGAAACCTGAATATAATATACTAAGTTCAGCGAGTTCTTCTAGGGGTTTAAAACACACAGAAGAAGCTAAGAAAAAAATGAGGGAATTAGCTCTAGGACGAACTTTTTCAAAAGAAACGTTAGCCAAAATATCTAAAGCATTAATAGGTAGCAGAGGAAAACCTGTAGAACTAATAGATAAAAATACAGGAAATATTCTAGAATATGTCTCAATAAATCAAGCAGCAAAAGCATTTGATGTAGGATCCGAAAAAATTAGACGATGTATTTTAAATAAAACTTTATTATTTGATTTATATATTGTTAGAATAAAAGAATAAATGCATATTCTAAGTGTGGTATAACACAAAAATTAGATAGTATAGTATTAGAAAGTATAAGATTATTACTTCACGTACCTACCCGTGTTAAATATAAAGAAATGTATAATCACCATATATTAGATACTACTAATTCTAGATGTATAGAAAATATAATTTATTATTTTAAAGATACTATGAAAGGTATTAAATCTTTAGAATATAAAATCTGAGCTAGATCTTACGTGAAATATAAAGGTAACTATGAAAAATTATTAAGTATTAGAAATACCATTCGAAACATTAGAAAACAACTATTAGAAATATCAACAAAGAATTAAGTTTTATTTTCGTATCCCAGGGGGGGTACAGGGTAGTGAAAGATGATAGTATAGTCCGAACAATAAAAAAAATTTTATTGGGTATAACGTTAGTTTTTACTTAGCTATAAATGAAGTTATCAACATAATTGTTATCCTCCTTTATCAGGATTACAAAGCCACAGTGGGCCTAGTGTAGACCTAGCTATATTTGCTTTACACCTTTCAGGTGTAAGTAGTTTATTAGGTGCTATCAATTTCAGGTGAGTTTTTACTTTTATTACATTTTTATTTTTTAATTCTTATTCTTTAAATGAATACATTTTTAAATTCGGTGTAGGTAGTGAATCTAATAGTCAAAAAGATATTAACTTAGAAAACAAAAGTGAGAAAAAGAGAGATTCAGAGCCTGATCCTGAAAAGGAACCGAAAAGGGAAAAAAAAGCTTGAGCTTTAATTTTAGGCAGAAAAGGAGAGAATCTTTATGCACATAAATTAGCTAAATCTCAAATTAATTCAGGTAAACCTGTAACTGTAAAAGTCTTAAATGAAATATTAAGTTATTCTAACTTATTAGTTAGTGAAGACATATTTAATTCTTTAATTAATATGCCTAGGTTATATTTCAAGGATTTACACAAAAAAGAAACTATAAAATTAATTGAGATAAAATTAGGTTTAGCTCAGAATAAGGTACAACAACGAGGTGTTTACATATTTACTTGTAAAAAAACTAGTCAAAAATATGTAGGTTCATCGAACCAATTAGCTTTAAGACTAAGAGGTTATCTAAATCAAACTCACAGAAAAACTGGAAAATTAATTCCTTTAATAAAGGAGTTCGGTTTATCGAATTTTACTTTAGAAGTATTATGTTTACCTTATTATTCTGAAATTAAACCAGAAATAGTTTTAGAACAATATTATTTATTAGACCCTTCTTTTAATTTAAATACTATAAAAGTTTCTAATAATCCTAGCGGATCTACAGCTAAACCATTATACATGTATAATAGGGATAAATCTATCCTTTATTATTTTACTTTACAACAAAAAGATTTTATCTCTAAACTTAACATTAGTCATGTTACATTTACTAAACATTTGACTAATGGTTCTTATTACTTAGGAAAATATTTATTTTTAAGAAAACGTGTAGATACTGCAAAAAATACTGATATGACTTTGCCTGAAATAGCTATAATGTTACAACAAGACAGAGTAAAATTTAATAAAAATAAACCTGTTAACAGTTTAAGTAAATCTATATTATTAATAGATATTGAAAGTAAAAAGGAAATTGTTTTTGATAGTTTAGGTAAATGTGTAAAATTCTTTTCAGATAAAGGTTTACCTGTTTCTCATTCGACTATCGTTAAACGTTTAGATACGAATATAATATATCGTGGTTATATATGTAAGACTATAATAAAATAAAAATAAAAATTAATAAATTTTTTATTAGTAAATATGAGGTTGATATAAAATTTATAACTATGTGCTGGAATAGCTTAGTATCTATAGGTACATTTAATTGTAATAGGAATATTTAACTGTAAAAATCTTATAGGTTATGCTTAATCAGCAGGAAACCAAAAGGTACTACCAAGTGTCTTAGTAGGATCCTCAGAGACTACACGTTATACACCGTTTTGATTTATCAAAACGCTGAAGATATAGTCCACAAATAAATGATTAAACCTTAAATTGTTAGGTATTCAATCTTTTCTTTAAAAATCAGAAATATGAATATATACGGTTTAAGTTAAATAAGGATAAGTTTACTTTAGTGTAGGCTAATGCCTTAACAAATATATGTGTCATAACTACAATAGCTAATATGAGAACACCAGGTATAAGATTACATAAGTTAACCTTATTCGGATGAGCTGTAGTTATAACAGCTGTCTTGTTACTATTGTCATTACCTGTACTAGCAGGTGGAATTACAATGGTATTGACAGATAGAAACTTTAATACTTCATTTTTTGAAGTAGCTGGAGGTGGAGATCCTATATTATTCCAACATCTTTTCTGATTCTTTGGGCACCCAGAGGTTAAAAATATAGGCTTCTTAACGCTGCTTTTTGCTGGGACTGCTTCTATTTATAGTTTTAAATACTCTATCTTAAATGACATAGTAACAAAGTTAAACCTATGAAGTAAATCAGCAGAGAGCTTTCCTTTAGGTCTAGTAACCTGGACCTGAAGGGTTAAATATGTTCTCTCAGAGACTTTACGCAGCGAAACTGTAGTTAACATCGAAAATCTAAAACCAATTTCTGTCCATCTACCTAAACATTTAAAACCTCTCAAGGATGACCATTTTGGACATTATTTAGCTGGTTTAATTGATGGCGATGGTCATTTTAGTAGTAAACAACAATTGATTATTGTATTTAATTCATCAGATGCATCTTTAGCTTATTACATAAAACAACGTTTAGGTTTTGGTAATGTAAAAAAAGTTAAAGATAAAAATGCTTTTCTTCTAATAATTGCAGCTAGAAAAGGAGTAGAAAAAGTTCTTAATTTAATTAATGGTAAAATTAGAACAGAAAATAAGTATTATCAAATAATTAATAATATATTGAAATATAATAATTTTTTAGGTGATCCCTTTAATTTTAAACTTAATTTAAATCAAGATTTACAAAATCATTGATTAGCAGGGTTTTCTGATGCTGATGCTAGTTTCCAAATAAAAGTACTTAATCGAAGTAATAGGGTCGAAGTGCGATTAAATTTTCAAATAGATCAAAAGAAAAATAGTGTTTTACTATTAATTAAAGATTCTTTTGGAGGTAACATAGGCTATAGAAAAAGTCAAGACACTTATTACTATGGTTCTACTAGTTATGGTTCAGCTAAAAAAGTTATTAATTATTTTGATCACTTTCATCTATTATCTAGTAAACATATCAATTATTTAAAATGAAGAAAAGCTTATTTAATAATTCAAAATAAAGATCATTTAAGTCAAGATGGGCTTAATAAAATTATTAAATTAAAAAGTACAATGAATAGATTAAGTGACACTACAGTTTAAGATAAAGTCCTAACAAGGATGTAAGTTCTTGTGTGTTAACTTAAATAGATTATTTTTTTTATAACTATTTGGTTAATCAAATTAATTGTTATATATTAATTATTCCGGGATTTGGTATAATTAGTACAACTATCTCGGCTAATTCTAGCAAACCGATATTCGGTTATATTGGTATGGTTTATGCGATGATGTCAATAGGTATCTTAGGATTTATTGTATGAAGTCATCATATGTACACAGTGGGGCTAGACGTGGATAAATTGGTGTTCACGGAAAAAATCTTGCTATATGCTGGGAACTCCTGTATAAGGAGTCCACTCGTATTTATTGCGTTAGGAACAATCTACTTATTTTTAGGGAAATCAGCAAGAAACTTTGGTATTAGTACAACAGCTACGGCAGTTACTAAAAATACTTATAATAAATACACAGACTTACCTTTAATTTCGGAACATCTACCTGAACACAAAAGTAACCTTACTAATTATGAATTGGGTTATTTCTTAGCTGGATTAATAGAAGGTGACGGTTGATTTGGAAAAAAAGAATTGCATATCATTTTTGCTGAATCTGATGTTTCATTAGCTTACTGTATTAAAAAACGAATAGGATATGGAAATATTTATAAAATTAAAGATAAAAAAGCAGTAAGATATATTTGTAAAAATGTAAAAGGTTTGTCTATTATATTATCTTTAATAAACGGTAAATTTGTAAGTGAATATAAATATAACCAAATGGTTCGACATAATTACAGCGAAGATTTTAATACTAATATTTTACCTCCTTTAAATGAATTATTTTTAGATAATCATTGATTAGCTGGATTTACTCAAGCAGATGGTTGTTTTCATATTAGTGTTGTAAAAAGTAAAACACATAAAACAGGATATAGCATTAGATTAGAGTATTCTCTAAAACAAATGGATAATTTGCCTTTAAAACTTTTATATGATCATTTAAAAATGGGTAATATTTCTCAATATAGTTCAGGGATATGGTGTTATAAAAGTTCAGGTTTTAAGACATCAGCTTGTTTGATAAATTACTTTGATAAATATAATGTTTTTGCTGGAAAATATGTAGATTATTTGAAATTTAGAAAAGTTTATATAATGATTACAGAAGGTAAGCATTTAGAAAGTAAAGGTGTAAAAAAAATTATAAGTATTGCTACTAAAGGATCTTCAGAGACAAGCACGCAAGAAATTTAATATAGGTTTACTATATTAAATTAAGATACTGTCCAAAATTTAGCTTTTTGACTAGAGCTTACTTTACAGCTGCTACATTAATTATTGCAGTGCCTACTGGAATTAAAATTTTTTCATGGTTGTCGGTCTCCTTTAGTAAGAGCTATATGACCAAAAACAATATAATAAAAAATAGAATTAAAATATTTAGTAGTAAAAATGATAAAATTACTAATTTATACAAACAGGAAATTTATAAATCTATAAGAAATCAAGGGATAATACTAGGATTAAGATATTATTCAACTGAAACTAAGAACCAACATTTACCAATAGATAAAATCGATAGTATTTTGATAGATTTAATAAATGAAAGTATTTTTAATATCTTAGTATTTAAAAGTAATAAACATAAATTAGGAGAGGGAGTAGCTTTAAGTTTTACAGTAAACTCTAAAGATAAAAATTTATTGGATAAATTATACAATATGTTAGATAGGTGCGGTAAAATAGTGCAAAGAAAAGATTATTTTTGTTTCAATATAAAAGACATTAAAAGTATTAATGAAAAAGTTATTCCTTTTTTAGAAAATTGTAATTTAAATAATAAAAAATTGGTTGAATTTAAATCTTGAAAAGAAGCTGCAATATTAATAAATAATTCAACCCATGGTAGTTTAGAAGGGTTAAATAAGATTAAACTTATTAAACTTTCGTTGACGGGCTTAAATTTAACTTCTAGTAATAAAGAATTAAATATAGTACCCTACGGTTCTAATCTTTCATCTACAATTGGTTATAAATTTACTACCGTTGAAAGAAGTTGTATACAAATACCTATTAATAAGAGATCTATTTTTGTCGGTATTTTACTTTCAGATGCTAATTTACAGAGAGTGAACAAAGAAGGAGAAGTTAGATTACAATTTAAACAAATGTATAGTCATTTTGAATATTTTTATTCTGTTTTTTTCGAATTAAGTCATTATTGTTCAAATCTACCTATTTTAAATAAAGTAAATTTACATAAGAAAATTTTTTTTGCCTTAAGTTTTACTACAAGAAGTTTACCTTGTATTACAAAATTTTATTCTTTATTTTATCCTGAAGGTATAAAAGTAATACCTAAAAATATTTATGATCTTTTAACTTGAGAAGCTTTAGCTCATTGAATTTTTCAAAAAAGTAATTTAAGAAAAGATTATTTATCATGTTTAAAAAAAAAAGTTTATGGTTTATATATAAATGTAGAAGAATATTCTTATATAGATATTGTTAAATTGATGAATGTATTGATTATAAAATATAGATTATTAATTTCATTAGCTACTATAAAAAATAAACCTTATATTTATATTAAAAACAAATCTATGCCTAAGTTATTCTTAAATATTAATCCTTATTTATTATCTTTTTATAAGATAAAAAATAATAACTCTTTTTTACAAGCAAAAAATAGAGGGTACCATACAAATACAGATGGAACAAATATACCTATGCCTATATCTTTTGAGAATGCGGATACACAAAAATTAGATATTTTAAAAGAAGTAAAAGATAAAATAGGTATATATAAATGAGTACATAAAAAATCTAATAAGAGTTATGTAGGAGGTAGTTCTAATTTAGCTAGCAGGTTAAAATGTTATTATAATTTAAATTATTTAATAGATCCTAAAAGAAATATGTTAATTCATAAAGCTTTATTGAAGGTATTCGGAATTTAAATTAGAGATTTTAGAATATTGTACTAAAGAAAATGTTTTAGTTAGAGAGCAATATTATTTAGATTTGTTAAAACCTGAATATAATATATTAAAAATAGCAGGGTCATCTTTAGGTCATAAACACTCAAAAGAGACGATAACAAAATTTAAAGAAATAGCTCAAAATAAATATTACTCTGATGAAGAAAAAGCAAGAGTAAGTAAACTGAATTTATATAGAACAGAAGAATCTAGAATAAAAGATAAAGAGAGAATACTTGAAATAAATAAAAAAAAAGGCCAAATGGTTGAAGTATTAAATACTTTAACAAATGAATTAACTATTTTGGATTCTATTAGGAAAGCTGCTGAATATATAAATTGTGCTCATATCTCTGTATTAAGAGTTTTAAAAAATAAAAAATTATTAAGGGGTATTTATAAAATAAATTACAAAAATAAATAGTATTTGTACAATATTAATAATATTTAAATAAACTTTAGGAGGGCTATAGAAGGGGACGGTACTTATAGTTCAGGTATAACTATACAAACTCAATCTTTTACAATACAAGATTTAGTATTATTGATGAATGTTTTAAGAATTAAATTCGGTTTAGAGTGTAATATCCATAAACAAGATAAATATTTTGTTGTATATATTAAAAGTAAATCTATTAAAAGGAATTTACATAATATACTTCCTTATATTCATCCGTCTATGATTTATAAATTTAAAGGGCCTCAGTATAAATTAAAAACTAAATATTAATTAAATATTGTTGATGTGGCAAACTCGAGGGACATCTAGAATTAGGAATTTTACAACTTATTTTAGATTATCGTCGAACTAAATGGTTATCCGAAAGGATAATTAAATACACGAAAGTGTGTTTAGTAAATGCAATTATATTAATTGTACTTTATCTAAAAGCGTAGAGGCCAGATGCCACAATATTATCTAAGTAATTGGCCCAGGAAAATGTTATATGATATTAGAAGGAATGGTCCGGGTTACTAGAAATAGATAGTGCCTAAACAAGCATTTAAGTATAAATACATAGAGGCTATCCCTGTTTATACGAAACATAAAGCCAACTAAGTCTGAAATGACTAAAGGCCTTACCCCGAGCTACATGCTATGGAGGATCTATAAGAATGACACCATCTATGTTATTCTCACTAGGTTTCGTTTTCATGTTCACAATTGGAGGGTTATTAAACCACTTGGCTCTCCGTTTAAAGACTACTATATGCTGGAAACTTCTAATAATTATACTACTTGAATTTTATATTATTTGAGTAAAAATGTCTAATTTTGAACAATCAGCAGGTAACCAAAGGATGATGCTTCTAGCCCCTGCTGCTGCTTCGCAGCAGCAGCAGGGGGTAAGAAAATATATCTTAGTAGGAACCTCAGAGACTATACGTAGTCACCTTAATATAATTAATGTAAGATATAGTCCATGAAATAAAAATTCATTCATTTATAAACTTTGCTTTATATATAATAAAAATACTATTCGTAGTTATTCTACTTCTAATGTTGAAAAAGAAAATAAGATAAAAAATCTAAATCCTTTAAAAGAATATAATAATTTTAAACAAAATAGAGTAGATATATTAAAAGAACAAAAATCTAAATCAGGTGTGTATTGTTTTATTAATAAAATTAATGGTAATTCTTATGTAGGAAGTTCTATAAATTTAGGTTCTAGAATGAGAAATTACCTTAATAATTCTTTTTTAAAAAGCAAACAAAATGTTAATGTGCCTATTGTAAAAGCTTTACTTAAATATTATCAAGAGAACTTTATTCTTTTAATATTAGAATATGTAGAACCTGAATATTTAACAGTTAGAGAGACTTATTATATAACATATGTAATGCCACATTACAACGTTTTAAAACAAGGTTATTCCTCTTTAGGTTATAAACATACAAAGGAAACTAAAGAATTATTATCTAAATTAGCTAAAAATAGAGTACATAGTGATGAAACTAAAAGTTTAATAGCAAAAGCATTAACAGGTAAAAATAATCCTTTTTATAATAAAAGTCATTCTATTGAAAGTAAATTAAGAATTATAGAAGCTAAGTCTGCTTACCCTGTTTATGTATATAATTCCTTTAAAGAATTATTGGTAATTTTTCCGTCGATTTCTACTTTAGCTAAATTAATTAAATCTAACCATTCTACGATAGTTGATGTTATAAAAAAAGAAATTATATTTAGAGGAGAGTGATATTTTACTAATATACCTTATAGTATAGATAATACTCCCAGAATATCTAATTGAATTTCAAAGGAATGTGAAAAATTAATATTAAATATTAATAACCATAGTCACATTAGAAAAGGAATATTTGTGTATGATGTAAATAAAAACTTTATATGTAAGTATGAAGGAGTAACTAAAGCTCAAGAAGCTTTAAATATAAATCATAGTATTATTAAAAAGTACGCAAAAATAGGCGGTACTTATAGTGGTTATATATTTAGTTATGAAAGATTGATGGATTTTTATTCGTAAGTGGTGTAGTTCTAGCTAACGCATCTCTTGATATAGCATTCCACGATACGATTTTAATTATTATTTTTAGTGTAATTACTTCTGTTGTTTTATTAACAAAGATTAATATTACAGTTCCTAGTTTAATTAATTTAAATTTTAATTCTAAGAATTTATTAGATAAAACTAACTATAATGAATATATAAAAATGTTCTGGGTAGGATTAATGGACGGAGATGGAAGTATTCAAGTAAACCATTGACGTAAACAAATATTACAATATAGATTGGTTATTAAATTATCTAATATTAAATCGAATTATAGTATGTTAATTAAGATTGCCATGGTTATAGGAGGAACTGTAAGAATCACAAGTAAAGGGAAAGATGTTATTTGGGTTGTAAACAAAAAAGAGATAGTTGAAGAAATTATAAAAATTTACGAAATTTATCCCCCTTTAACTTCAAAAAAGATATGTCAGCTTGCATTTTTAAAAAGATGTTTAACTGAAACTTCTATAGAAAATTATTTATTGAACAGAAATATTAAATATGATAAACAATTAAGTATTATAAACCAAAATTTTAATTTTAATCAGCCCTGCTATTTTAAAGCATGATTATCTGGATTTATTGAAGCTGAAGGTTGTTTTTCCATTAGAAAGACAAACAATCATTCTTTTTCTATAGGTCAAAATGACGATGTTTATTTAATAGAGGCTATTAAGGAATATTTTGAATCAATTAATAAAATTAGAAATCCTTATCGTAAATTCTATCTCTTAGAAATATATAAAAAAGAAATTTTATTAAATATAATTACTCATTGCACCAACTACCCTTTATTAGGTGAAAAACTAGAATCATTAAAAAAATTAATAAAAAAAATTTCTTAGTAAGTGTTGTGTTGTCTTGTCACCATGAAAACCTCATACAATTTTCGGTAAAATATCTTAATTTTGCTAACGGTGAAACCTTATGAGTTTACTTAATGCGGTAAATATATAAAGTTATAAGGTAATACCGTGGAAACCAAAACTAATTTGACTATCTTCAATATAAATTAGATAATATTTTAGTAAGTAGGCTCCGTAGAGACTAAACGTGATAGTCGAAAGTTTATTAAGTTAAATAATTAGATAAGTTATAGTCCAACCCACTGCGTGAGCAGTGTCGTTTGTATTAATATTTGGAAATAGATAATATAGACTTACTATGTAGTTGCTCATTTTCACTATGTTTTAAGTATGGGTGCAGTATTCGCAATGTTTGCTGGATGATATTTCTGAGTACCAAAAATTTTGGGTTTAAATTATAATCTTACTTTAGCGAAAACACAATTCTGATTGTTATTCATAGGGGTTAATCTTACATTCTTTCCTCAACACTTTTTAGGTCATATGTAGGCCTTTTTTCATAGCGATATGAAATTTATACAACACTATGTGCTAGAAACTCTATATTTATTTTAGGCTATACAAATAGATAATTAGCAGGAAACCAAAAAGTAAATCTACATTTACTTTAGTAGGATCTTCAGAGACTATACGTGTTGCAACTTTTAAGTTGAAGAAATAGTCCAAATAATGTAGCGATATGTTTATATATCTTGCCCATTTATGAACCTTGTTGCTTTATATCTTATAAAAATTATAACTATAATAATCAGATGTTCTTAAAGAGTAATTGTGATGAATATTCTAATCAATTTAATAGTTCATATTCACATAGTACTGAATATATTATTAATCCTAATTCTGGTCCAGAACAAGATCCAGAAGATGAAGACTTTGTAGCCCAGCAGGCTTCGCATTCGCAGCAGGGCTACAAAAAACAATAAATAGTAATAATTTAATTACTGTTGAACCTAAATATCAATTTAGTCAAGAACGAAAATTAAATTTGGTTAATTTAAAAGTCACTCTCTCCTCTATATAATTTATTTAAAGATAGAGAAACTATTTTAAAGGAATATAAGAATAAAGGTGGTATTTATATTATACACAACGACGTTAACGGAAAGCAATATGTAGGTAGTGGTAAGGATTTAAGTAAAAGACTAGGTACTTATTATTTTCCTTCTCGTTTAGCAGATGGCCGTTATATTTCTAATTCTATTTTAAAATATGGACATAGTAATTTTACGGTTGTAATTTTAGATATTTTAGGTAATACTGGTACATTTACAAAGAAAAATATTATCCGTAAAGAACAAGAATATATTAATTTATATAAACCTCTTCTTAATTTAAATCCAACGGCTGGATCTAGTATGGGATTTAAACATTCAGAAGAATCTAAGAGACTCATCTCTGAATTCCGTAAAGGTAAACCTTTATCAGAAAAGACAAAAAAAAGACTTAGTGCTTTATTTTCGTATCCCTGCTGCTGCGAAGCCAGCCTGCAGGGATAGTGAATTAAATCCTTTTTGTGCATGCACTAAAGTTCACTCTTCTACTACTTTAGAGAAAATGAGTAAATCTAAAGCAGGTGCCTTAAATCCTATGTTTAAGAAGGAAAAATCTAAAGAGTTTATTGCCCATATGAATAAAGATAGATCGGGTTATAATAATCCGATGTTTGGAAAAAAAAAATCGGAAGAAACTTTAGTAGCGCAGCGAAGCAGCGCTACAAATTAAGAAAAAAGGTTTATGTTTATGATAGTTGTAAACAATTTATTAAATGTTATGATAGTGTAGGATCTGTTGTAAAATATTTACATATGGCAGCTGGAACTATTAAAAAGTATTTGGATACGGATAAACTTTTTAAAGATAAATACTTTTATTCAGAATTACAAGAAATTTCTTTATTTATAAGCAAGATATAAGAATGCTACAAGGAATGCCGAGAAGAATAGGAGATTATCCTGATGCTTTTGCAGGGTGAAATTTAATTAGTAGTGTTGGATCTATTGTAAGTGTAGTCGCAGCTTGATTGTTCTTATATATTGTTTACAAACAATTAGTACAAGGCAAAGTTGCTAATAGAAATCCTTGATTAACTCCAGGATTCTATACAGATATATTACAAGCTAATTTAAACAGATGTTACAGTAGTTTAGAGTGAGGATTAACAAGCCCACCTAAACCTCATGCATTTGTGAGTTTACCTTTACAATCTACAATAGATTTTAATTATATAATATTGTTCTTAGGTAGTTTTATAATTGGAAGTTTATTAGGACAAATCTTTAATTTAGGTATATTAGGAATGAAAAATAAAAATAAATATTTAAATATTTTTAATAATAATAGTAGATTTATTTACACTTTCATTTTTAGTATATTAATATTAACAATTACCTTTATTATATTAGATCTATCTATAACACATGTATATTGTCTTGATGGAGAAAATGTTCAAAATTTGACAGAAAACGCAGTAAAAGCAGCAGCAAAGGGTTCCGAAGATCAATCTTGACTTTTAGCTAAGAAAGCTAGCCTTGAAGCAGCAAAAAAAGAGGGTGTTTATATATTCGACCCCTGGACGAGTGCAGGTATATTAGATAAATTAGGTAATTATGGAGGATTTTCTACTACAGTTGTAGGAGGATTAGGTGGGGGTGCCGGTATGGTAGCTAAAAGTGGCTCTCCCTTAGTAAAGGCTGGATTTGCAATAGGAACAAGTGGTATAGCTAAAGGGTTGTATACTTTAAGTGCCATTTCTAATAAACGTACTAAGAATAATTATAATATAAAAGATAAAGTAGATTTGGCCCCTTCGGCGGGACCTTCGGGCACAAATCTTGATAGTTCTTATCCAGCTAAATCTATAATTGGAGAAGGAGACTATGATTTATATACATCTCAAGATGCAATAGATTTTCTATATACTTATTTAATATTACATAGTATAATCTTATACTTACTTCTAACGTTAATGATTTTTTATTTAGGTAGTAGAATAGTAGAAAATAATAAAATATTAGATTGAATTAAAGCTTTACCTATTAGTAATAATATATATGTATGATTAGAAAAAATAATTAAATTTTGAGTCACTACGCACAAAAATAGCTTGGTTTTCTTTATATTAAATTGAATTGTTCTTGTTATAAGCATGATTTTTTTAATTTATTATTTAAATTGATTTATTCTTAATTTTTAGGATATATGTTTTATATATGTTAATGCAAAACCAAATGAATATTGTATTCCATAATAACTTATAAATACACATATCTAAAATATAAAATTTTTATAATACATGAAATAACTTTTTATAATATATTCTTTTTAATTTGAAATATTTCTTATTTATAATATAAATAAGGTATTTCAAGTCTCATTAGCTCAATGGCAGAGCATAATACTTCTAATATTAGGACCTTAGTTCGACTCTAAGATGGGACTACCTTTTTAACTCTTCGTTACTAATAATAAGTAGTCTATTAATTATGAAATATTACTGGCTATTTTTGCTATATCTTGGTTATCTAAAGTTTAATACTAAAGTTAAATAGTTAAATTTAAGATTAAAAATTCTTAAAAGTTAATCTTTTTTTAATTAATAATGTATTATTAACTTTCTATAAGTTATAAGAAAGAAAGAAAAAAAATAAAAATGAATTTACCTATAACTATTATTTCAATTATTGAAAATCTATTATTAATGTTACCCGCTTTATTAGTAGTAGCATATGTAACTGTGGCAGAAAGAAAAACTATGGCTAGTATGCAAAGAAGATTAGGGCCAAATGCTGTAGGTTTAGAAAATCAGTATTTATGTCAAACAACCAAAAGATTATTTCATAGCTCTTGTTCTTTTAAATCTCCATAAAATATTACAAATTTTTTATATGAGAATAGAATAACTCCAATCAAATTATTTGATGCTGAAATTATCGATACTTTATATAATATAACTAGTAAAGAACAAAGAGATTTATTTTATAAAAAAAAACAGCAAGCTCTATTTAGGAGGAATTTATTTATTTCAATATAAAGAAGATAAAAACATTTATTATATAGGTAGAACTATTGAATTAAAAAAAAGATTAAGTGCTCATTTAAAAACTAAATATCAAGACAAATTTCATTTATTCGTTAATTTAGTTAATCCCCTGCTTCATTCCATATCCCTCCGTAGGAAGGAGGGAGCAAGCTAGAAGGAAGGAGATACAGCTTGCTTCTCCTGACCCCGTAGGGGTACGGATGCTTCGCACAAATTTGAATTTTCTATAATTGAGATTTGTGATTTAAATAATCAATAAGATAGAGAAAATTTTTACTTAAAAAAATATTTACCTGTGTTAAATACTGTCTTTAAAAGTAATTTTTGTGTTCCTGCGAAGCATCCCAGCTGGCTTCGCAGCAGGGATGCTTGCTTGCTTGCTTGCTTGCTTGCTTGCTTCGCAGCAGCAGCAGCAGCAGCAGCAGCAAGGAGTAGCTACCAAAGAAGGAGTAGCTATATTTTTAAATGTTCAGTTTAGAACTATAACAAATCATATAGATAAATGAATAAAAGGAGGAATTAATGATTATTATTTATTTAGTAAAGAGTTAAATAATGCTGAAAAAGAAAAACTTGTTGAAATCTTTAGTTTAAGAAAAACTAATAATTGTGAAGTTTGAGCATATGACGCTAATAATTTAAACTCCATTTATGATGTATTTAATAGTATGCAAAAAGCTGCTGATTCTTTTAATGTTGATTATAGATCTATTTTAAAACACTTTGATACCAATAAAGCTACTTTAAAGGACAATAAATTAGTTTTAATATTTTATATAGAATTGGCTTGCTCCGCATAGATGATATTAAAAATATAAAAATAGAAAATATAAAAAATGAAACTATAAAATTATTGCTGCGAATGCGAAGCGCGAAGCGCGAAGCAGCCGTATATAAAAAAATTAATAACAAATTAATATTAATTAATAATAATGAACCTTGTTTTAATTCTATCAATAATGCAACTAAAGAATTAAAAATAAGTAATAAAACTATAATTAAATATTTAGACATAAATCAATCTTATATAGATTTCTATTTCTAGAGTAAAAAATTAGAAATAATCCTTTGTTTGACATAATTTAATCGGGAAGGTGCGAGAAACCTTCTTTGGCCTACGAGTGGAAGTGAACCTTCTGCTATAAACCAAAAAATTGCGGGAACACCTTAAAGTTATTTCAACTAAGTAAGAGTAGTAATACATTTTATGGCTCAGGTAACGACTCGGGGTATAGTAAAATCGAAATAAATGTACGAAAGGAAATAGGTGATCTGCAGCCAAGCACCCACTGTAGTGTATTTTGTAAAGGTGCGCAGTTCATCGACTAAATGTTGGTTGGTATTATTAGTATTAATAATGCTTAAGATATAGTCAGACTCTATTCGAAAGAAAAAAATGTTATATAACATTTAAAGATAGTTAAAATTAACTATTTTGAGGTAATGTCTTCCAACTCAGCCTGTATTACTAAGGTAAATGGCTAAAGGAAGAGAATTCGTATTACGGTCTATTACAGGCATTCGCTGATGCTTTAAAATTAATTTTAAAAGAATATATTGCACCTACACAAGCTAATTTAATATTATTCTTTTTGGGTCCTATAGTAACATTAGTCTTTGCTTTATTAGGTTATGCTGTTATCCCATACGGAGCTGGGCTATCTTTAAGTGATATGGAATTAGGTATACTGTTTATGTTAGCTGTATCATCTTTAGCTACTTATGGGATACTTTTAGCCGGGTTTTCAAATCGACAAGGTTTTCATTTTTTTCGATCTATCATTTACATACTAAATTTAGCAATAAGGAATATTCCGAACCAATTTACCCTATTTGTATTTCCGAGCCCTTCGGCGCACATGAAAAACGCAAAAGGACAAGGGTATTTATCTAATAAATTAAAGCCAAGATTTATCGTTACCAAAACAGGATTAAATTACAACACATATCCATTACAACATTTTAATATATCTTACTCTAGTAAGATTCTTAAGGTCCTTTATAAGGCGGCAAGATGTTTTATTCATACTAATGGAGACAAGAATAACAGTAATATTAATAAGGAACAGTGTATACAAGATCTTTTCAAAGATAGAATTGCTCCTGTTATACCTTTCGACCGAAACTTAATAAAAGGTTCTTGTTTAAACTATACAGATAAGATATGTAAAGCAAAGTTCTTAAAAAAATGAGTAGGCTACGCAGCTACGCACAAAAGTGGGTATTTACCTTATAGAATACAAATATTACCCAGATATCTATTACATCGGGAGAACAAATCTATTCAAAAAAAGATTATTTGAGCACTCCAAAGCAGAATCCAACAGTAAATTCCATCTTTTCATACGTCTAATAGGAATAGAGCATTTTAATATGCATATCTTAGAGGTATGCCCTGAAACTAAATTAGGAGAAAGGGAAACTTATTACTTACAAAAATATCTACCTATACTTAATTCTGTTTTCTCTTCAACGATAACTGAAGGTGTTATTAAACAAACCTTATGATTAAAACTTAAAGATCTTAGAGTTAGGGGAAAAGACTTTAGATCTAACCTCCTTTATGTTTACGAATGAACAGAAATAGGAATAAATCACCAACCCATTATGTATAACAGTAGTAATGAGGCAAGCCGGTCATTATCTTACCCCATTTCTGGTATTCTAAGATATAAAAATACATCTATACCCTATAGAGGAAAACTGTTCTTTAATTATCCTATTACAGATTTTAACCTAGTGTTTGAACAAACCAAAAAACTTACGCCTAAAGGTTTATTAAATCGAGTTATTAGTACTCAAGTTTGAGCTTATGAAGCTATTAATTTAGAACTAATAAAAGGTAGTCCTTTCCCTGCGAAGCATCCGTACCCCTACGGGGTACCCCTACGGGGTACCCCTACGGGGTACCCCTACGGGGTACCCCTACGGGGTACCCCTACGGGGTCAGGAGAAGCACAAAAAATAAAGCAGCTAAAGCTTTAGGTATTTCTAGAGCAACTCTGGATTTAGTTATAGACAAAGGAGGAACTGCAGGATCTAAGGCTATTTATGTCTATTCTAGACGTCTTAGTGTAGAAGAAATTAAACCTCTTTTAGCTAAAGTTGGATATTTGCAATTAGGTCTTAAAGTTCCAGTCTATGTTTATGATGCTAATAATCTGGAATTAGTCAACAATGCACCTTTCGATTCACTTTTAGACACTGCAAATTATTTTGGTGTGAACTATCGAACAATAGCTCGTCATTAAAATACTAATAAAGCTATCAAACAGAGTGGTATATTAGTTTATTTCTTCAAGAATAAGTTGGATGTCCAGTTAAGCAAACAATTACTAGCTGCAAGGAAAATAGGGGATAGTCGTAATTATAACACAAAAGTCTGAGTTTATAAAGCAGATAGTCTGGAATTAATAAATAATCGCCCCTTTGACTCCATTTTTTCTGCTGTTAGCTATATAGGTATAGGTAAATCAACTATCTATCGGAATTTAGATAGCAGTAAACCAGTAGTCTTAATAAAAGTTAAGCTCACTGTATATTTTCTAACTAAAGAAATGAGCTCTGAGTTCAAAGAAAATTTAAAAAGTATAAATATCTAAGTGTAAGTAAGTATGTATTTACTTCTTCTGGTAATCTTTATGAAGAGATAAATAAATAGATAAAATAGCTAGCTATATATACATTGATAGATAGATAGCTTAATTATATCTACTTGTGGTAACCATCTCATATTATTCAGCAAGGAGAGTGTTTAATAAGCTTTACGGTACTGTTGGTCCACTAGAAGGTAGGTAAATATAAATAATTTAGTATGTAATATAGATGGAAAATGTGATTATACTAAGTGAGGGAGGAATTTAGTAGTCACGCACCATACTAATTATCTAAGTGTTTTGCGTGTCACAAAATCCCACAAGCCCATTAATTACGTGAGTAATTAATAATAACCGAATGAATTTCAAGAATAACTTATATTAATCAGTAAACTTGAAGCGAAGCCTAGTTAAAAGGAACGTTCAACGACTAGCAGATATAAATTTGCTGCCAAGAGTATTCGGGGTCTATATTTAGCGACATCTTGGTATAATAGTTTTCTACTAAGATGTAATAGATCATAACTTAGTCTGAGCCATATTGTGAGATATGGAATTAATTTAAAATTCTATTTTAAAATAACAAAACTGGAAGTGCTAACAGTAAATATGCTTTCTTAGGTTCTTTAAGAAGCACAGCTCAATTAATTAGCTATGAATTAGTTTTAAGTTCAGTATTATTAATTATAATAATGATAACAAACAGTTTAAATTTAAATGTAAATGTACAATTTCAAAAAATAGTATGATTAGGGTTGCCTTTATTCTGTATACTAATAATATTTTTTATAGGTTCTGTTGCAGAAACTAACAGAGCTCCTTTTGACTTAGCTGAGGCTAGTTAGATTTGGCCTCATTAAAGATTACAAATTGCTGGGATATATTAATTAATTAATATAATCAGCAGGGAAACAATTTTTATAGAGTTGAATCTTCAGAGACTAAACGTGATCCTTTAACATTAAATGTTAAATATAATGTAGTCCAGACTTATATGAAAGTATAAGATTAATAAAAAAATAAAAATATATGCTTACATATTAAACTATTTTTTTATACGAAAATAAAAAAAATATGTTTAATTCTAATAGATTTAGAGTAATAAAAAGATTTTATTCCAAATCTATTGTACCTTCAAGTAATATAGTCATTATAAATCCTGTTCCTATTATAATCTTAGAAGATTTAAAAGATAAAACTTACATAAATTCATATAAAGAAATGTTAAAAATTAAAGGAGGTATTTATTCTTTTGTTAATACTGTTAACAGTAAACAATATATAGGTAGCGCAAAAGATTTTTATCTTAGACTTAATGAACATTTAAACAATAAAAAATCTAATATAAATTTACGGCGTAGCCGAGCCTTTAATAAATATGGTTTAGTAGCGCAGCGAAGCAGCGCTGCGAAGCATCCGTACCCCTACGGGGTACCCCTACGGGGTACCCCTACGGGTCAGGAGAAGCACAAATTTTATTGAGTAATTTATGAATCTTTCAGTTATGAAAATAAAAGAATAAGTAATAAAGATTTAACTAATTTGGTAACTAGTTATATAAAGGCTTTTAAATTAAATACTCTTTATAATTTTAATTATGAAGCTACAAGTACACAGGGTTATATACATAGAGATGAGGCTAATAAAAAAAGGATCGAATATTATAAGGATAAAAATAATCACCCTATGTACGGTAAAACGCATAGTAAGGAAATCTTAGATTTAATAAGTAAACCTGGTAAATTAAACCCTATGTAAGGTAAAAGTCATAGTGAGGAAAGTAAAAAAATAATGGCTAAAAAAAAAAATAAATATTTAAATGGTGTTTGTATTTTTGTTTTTTTTTTATTTTATAAAAAAAAACAGCCAGCTCTAAATGATAATTTGATAAAAAAATTTAGTAATAATGTAGAATTAGCTAACTATTTAGGTATATAAAAAGTTACCAATTCCCCTTAGAGGAATTTAGGTTGCTCCGCGACTGTAGGTAAGTATTTAAATAATAAATTAATATATAAATCTATGTATATATTTAAGCCTATATAGTAGTAAGCATATATTTTTTATTTTTAAAAGGAATCTGAATTAGTAAGTGGTTTTATGACAGAACACGCAGCTGTTATATTCGTCTTCTTTTTTCTAGCTGAATATGCTAGTATTGTATTAATGTGTATATTTATTTGTATTTTATTTTTAGGTGGTTATTTAGTAGAATTAGATTACGTTTATATATTTGATAGCTTAAATTATATATATGCTTATATATTTAATATAGGATGAATAACATCTTCAGAATATTTCAAATTAAAAGAACTTTTAATAAGTTCTTCTGTGGATGGTTTATTATCTAGTATAACTTTAGGTGTAAAAAGTTCAATACTGGTTTTTATATTCATATGATGCCGTGCGTCTTTCCCTAGAATTAGATTCGATCAGTTAATGTCCTTCTGTTGAACTGTGTTATTACCTATATTATTCGCATTTATATTATTAATCCCATCTTTATTATACATGTTAGGGATTTTCTTTATAAATATAAGTTTATTTTAATTATATAATTATTAGAAATAATTTAACCATGAAATGCATGTCCATTGGTATCAAAGTCTAAAGTTTTAGTTTTATTATAATATCTTTTATAAGGTGTTATTATCCTCTTTATTAATTGTACCTGTAATAGGTGCAATATTAATATCTAGTCTATATTCATATAAAAAAAGTTCATATCTAAAAATTATAGCATTTGTTACTAGTGTAATAAACTTAATAATATCTTTAGTTATCTTGATTTTGTTTAATAATAGTACTAATCAATTTCAATATATACAAGAACATTACAACATACAATTCTTTGATATTTATTTAGGTATAGACGGTATATCTATATATTTTATATTATTAACTACAATAATAATGCCTATAGCTTTGTTATCTAATTGAGATTCTATAAAAGAAAATATAAAATCTTATATAATAATAATGTTATTCTTGGAAACATTATTATTAGCTGTATTTATGGCATTAGATATAATGTTATTTTATATATTCTTTGAAAGTATATTACCTCCTGCTATGTGATGTAGGGTATCATCGGTGTGGGATAAACTATCAAATAACGGGAACTTCCTAAAGTTTCTGATACCAAACTATGTATGAATATATGTTAGTGGCTGAAGTAATTACTCAGGTATGGTAACAAGTCAGAAAATGAATGAAAATGAAATGGAAAATCGCGTATCTAAGTCAATAGTAGGTGAAAAAACTATTGTAAAAGAGCAACGAGTAGATGGTAGTTGCATTAATTTATTAATGTTAAGGTGTACTCTAAAAGGTCTCGAAAGAGATTCTCAAATCAGAACCCTTTCTAACCAAATAAATCTAATAAGATTCTATTCTACAGTTAATACATACGAAGTTAAATCTCAAGGCTCATTATACAAATTAAATCCTTATTTTGTAACTGGTTTTACTTTTTTTTTATATTCATAAAAAAACAGCAGAGGGAAGTTTTATAGTTAGAATTAGAAAAAACCCTAAAACAAAATCAGGTTGAATAGCCCTCCGGGCTCGTGGAAACAAAATTTTCAATTTGTATTCATAAAAAAGACATAGCGGTTTTAAAACTCTTTCAAAATTACTTTGGAGGAGTAGGGTAGCCTTACAAAAGCTAGCAAAGAGACTATTCATTACCGTGTAGCCTCTCTTCAATATTTAACTAGTGTTATAATACCGCATTTTGAAAAATACCCTTTAATAACCCAAAAGAAAGCTGATTTTCTTTTATTCAAAGATGGCTACGCCGTAAATTTAATAAAGAATAAAGAACATTTAACAATTGAAGGGTAGCTTTAGCTTGCTGTTTTTTTTATAAAATAAAAAAAAAAGCACAAAAAATTGTTGCCATTAAAACATCTTTAAATTTAGGTTTATCAGATGAATTAAAAACAGCTTATTCAAATCTTGTTGCAATTAAGAGACCTTTAATTAAAAATCAAGAAATCTTAGATCCCTACTGAATAGCAGGATTTGCCTTGTTTTTTATTGCTGCTTCGCAGCAATAAAAAACACAGGTGAGGCTTGTTTTACGGTTTACATCTATAAATCAAACACAAGTTTAGGTGAAGCAGTTCAATTAAAATTTGATTTGGCTCAACACTCTCGAGACTCTGAAATACTTATAAATTTAAAAAATTATATAGGGTGTGGTTCAGTTAATAAACATTCTGAAAACGCAGCTATGTTCACTGCAACAAAATTCTCTGATATTACGGAAAAGATTATCCCGTTTTTTGATAAATATAAAATTATAGTGGCCTCCGTAGGCAGGCCCGTAAAATATCAAGATTACCAAGATTTTAAAAAAGTATCCCTATTAATGGAAAATAAGGTACATTTAACTACTGAAGGGTTAGATAATATTCGTATAATTAAAGCTGGAATGAACAGAGGTCGGGTTGAACTAGGCGAAAGTGATAATTAATTTTTTTATTTATTTGCAAGATAAATCTGATTGCCTTGTTATTTATATTAGTAGGTATATTTGGATCAGATAATAAAGTGAGTGCTAGTTACTATTTATTCTTATATACATTATGAGGTTCATTATTCTTATTATTATCTATACTAAGTACATCATCTACTATGGGTAGTACAGATTTGGATACTTTATTCAAATTAAACTTAGAATATAAAACACAAATGTTTTTGTTCATGGGGATATTTATAGCATTTGCTGTGAAAACACCAACAATCTTTTTAAATAACTGATTATTAAAAGCTCATGTTGAATCTCCGTTAGGTGGAAGTATAGTTTTAGCTGGTATAGTATTAAAACTAAGTCTATATGGTATATTTAGATTAATATTGCCTGTATTACCTAAGGCATCTTTAGATTACACTTTTGTAATATATACAATAGCTGTAATTACTATAATATATGCCAGTTTAAGTACATTAAGAACAACGGATATTAAAGAATTAATAGCTTACAGTTCTGTGTGTCACGCAGCTGTATACTTAATTGGTGTATTTAGTAATACAACACAAGGGCTAGAAGGAAGTGTAATTTTAGGTTTAGCTCACGGATTTGTATCTAGTGGTTTATTTATATGTGCAGGCGGTATATTATACGATAGAACAGGTACTAGAAGTATATACTTTTATAGAGGTGCTACTCAATTAATGCCTATCTTTGCTATATTATTCTTCATTTTAGCTTTAGGTAATTGTGGCGCTCCTATAACTCTAAATTTCATAGGTGAATTTATGTCACTATATGGAATAATAGAAAAATTACCAGTGTTAGGTGTTTTTGCTTGTTCTTCTATAATTTTTTCCGCGGCTTATACTATTTATACGTTTAACAGAATAGCTTTCGGTGGTTCTTTCACTAGATTTTTAGAGGAAAACATCTATGATGTTAACAAAAGAGAATTTATCATGCTATTTATACTAGTAGTCTTTACAGTAATATTAGGGATATACCCTTCTTTAATCTTAAACGTATTAGATTACTCTATGGATGGTTTAATATATAGCGTATAATATTACTTATATGCTTTAAATTTTTTTTACGTTTTAAATAAAATACGTATTATATAAATAAAAAGAAAAATAAATATGCCACAATTAACACCTTTTTATTATATTAATGAAATAGTCTTTGCTTTTTCTGTAATAGTATTAGTTTTATACATACTATCTAAATACGTATTACCCAGAATAGTTCGTTTATTCTTATCTCGTATGTTTATTAATAAAATATAATAAAAAAAAAAATATATAGATTTTATAGTTTTCAAATTATAAGTAATTAGTTATTTAAAGATATATATAATAAATAGTAACAAGCAATATTTTATTACTAATGTTAAGAATAAAATCACAAAACTTAAGTGCTTGCGTATCAGAAATAATAAGTCCCTTAGATCAATTTGAAGTAAGAGACATATTAAATTTAGAAGTTTTAGGTGGTAACTTACACCTATCTTTAACTAACATAGGATTCTACTTAGTAATAGGAGGCTTAATTACATTAACATTAAGCTTAGTTGCAACTAACTATAATAAATTAGTAAGTAATAATTGATCTATAGTTCAAGAATCTCTATACGTAACAATACATAATATAGTAACAAATCAAATAAATGCTAGAGATGGACAAATTTATTTCCCATTTATATATACTTTATTCGTATTTATATTAATAAATAATTTAATAGGGATGGTAAGCAGGTGCCTTAGAATTTTATTTTTATTTAACTCAAACAATCCCTTAAAAAAATTATATTCTTCATATTCTTATTCAGACATACAAATTAAAATATTTAAAAATCAAACTAGATATAGTTTTAATAATAAAAACACTTTTTATCTTAATCCTGAATATATCACGGGATTTGTAGATGGAGAAGGTTGTTTTACTATTTCAATATTTAAAGATAGTAGAAGATTCTCAGGTTGACAAATTAAACCTATTTTTAGTGTATCTTTACATAATAAAGATCTAAAATTATTAGAAGCTATACAAAGAACTTTTGGCGTAGGAAAAATATATAAACATGGTAATGATTCTATGCAATATCGAGTTAGCTCTTTAAGTAATTTACAAGTAATTAGAGAACATTTTGATAAATATCCTTTAATTACTAAAAAACAAGCAGACTATCTATTATTTAAACAAGCTATGAATATAATAAGTAACAAAGAACATTTATCTTTAACAGGTTTATTTATATTAGTTGGTATCAAAGCTACATTAAATAGAGGTTTATCTGATAAATTAAAAGAATCATTTCCAACTGTAGAACCAATAAGTAGACCGAAAGTTGAGTTTGCGACTAAAAAAAATTTAAATTGAATTAGAGGGTTTATAGAAGCCGAAGGAAGCTTTCAAGTTATTACTCAGGAAATTAAAAATAAAACTAATGTAAATTTAAGATTTTCAATAAGTCAACATATTAAAGATGAAGTATTGTTAAAGAATATTGTTACTTATTTAAATTGTGGAAGATATTATAAATCGCCTACACGTGATGAAGGACAATATATAGTAACAGTATTTTCAGATATAAATGAAAAAATTATACCATTATTAAATGAATATCCTTTATTAGGTGCAAAAAAAAAAGATTATTTAGATTTTGTAAAAGTAGCTGAATTGATAAAATCTAAAAATCATTTAACTCAAAGTAGAAAAAATTAAATTGATTAAGAATAATATGAATAAAAGTAGAATATTAATAAAAGAAGAATAAGTTAATAGCTTTCAGGCTATTAACTATAGGTATATTTAGATAATTGTAATATCATAGTTAAATAAAAATAAAATTACTACAATTTCACTATATGCTGGAAACTTCTAAAGCCTTAAGTACCAACGGGTAATAATCTTAAAGGATGAAACAATGAACAATCAGCAGGAAACCAAAGATAATTAGGCTTTATATATATATATATATGGCATAAAATAAATTTTCAAGTAGATTCCTCAGAGACTTTACGTGAAAGGTTATTTAATCTGATTTTACAATAATCAATAAGTAATTAAGATACAGTCCACATTGATAAATCTATACGGTTTATCTTTCGACCTTATAGCTTTGCATCTACAGGACATTTCGCTTTAACATTTGCTATTAGTTTCACAGTAGTATTAGGAGCAACAATTTTAGGTTTTAATAAACACGGTTTAAAATTCTTCTCCTTATTAGTACCAGCAGGTTGCCCTTTAGGTCTTTTACCTTTATTGGTGACTATTGAATTCATCAGTTATCTTGCAAGATGTGTATCTCTTGGTTTAAGATTAGGGGCTAACATATAAAAGTGAAAGTAGGTTTTTCACTTAATGTGTAAAAGAATCAAACTCCGGGTAAGCCCTAAAGCTTTAATAACTAAATATAAGAGGGTAACTTCTTATTCGGCCCAGCTAACTACTGAGGGTATAGTGACATCATTAAAGATTCTAGCAATAGGAATGGGTTATCGCGGATCTAAGTCAGCTATATAACAGTATAGCTGTAAAAGAGCAACGAGTAGACGGTTCTTTAGTATTTATTATACTGTAAGGTATACTCTAGTCGCCGGGTAAGCCGGTTCTCGGTATAAATTAAGTAAGCTGAGATTAAAGATAACACAATAGCCTATCCTTATATTATTTTATAACCGAAAAAAGGAAATTCAAAATAGCTATATTATTAATTATAATTTAGTATCTTAATATTAAAGTTGATCTTTAATATACCTTTAAAGAAAGGGTAAATCAAGGATTCTTCCTAAGATTACACCTTTAAAGAAAGGATAAAGTTGTGAATGATTTATTGCTAAAAAATCCAAAATAAAATATGTAAGTTCTCATATATTTAAATTAAACAACGTAAGATTACGTAGCTTATGTTTTCCATATTCTAAAGATAAATTTATATCCACACGGCTGGGTTTAGCTGTAGGCTACAGAAGAAAGATTGTTAGATTATTTTAAACAAGCAAAATTGAAGGTTCTTCTAAAGATTCTTCATATTTAATGGTATTTTCGAATGCAGATAAAGATAAACTAGCTATCCTTGATTATATTAAGACTAAAGCAGGAGTTTACTATCCCCTGCTGCTGCGAAGCAGCAGGGGATAGTGTACTAACAAATTAAATGGTAGAAAATATGTAGGTAGCTCTAGCTTTATAGCTGTCTTACTGCTTCGTAGAAAAAATTATGTTTATAAGATGTTTATTTATAAGAAAGAGAATATAAATTCGTTCACAACAAAGATAGGTTATGGGTTATTACGAAAGCCTATTTCATGTCCTTTTTTTAATTTAAAGTGTAGTTACAATTATAATATAGTTCACGGTAGAAATTACTCACAGGTTACAAATGGTAAACCAGAAGGAAGCCTTATTCCTATAGTAATATATCTAGATGCTTACTTAAATAAATCGATCGCGTTAAATGATACTAAAAACAAGGCTGGAGTTTATCTGACCCCTAGGGGTACGAGTAAACAAAATAAACGGGAATACCTATATAGGTAGTAGTGTAAATTTAAGCCGGAGATTTAGAGTGTACTATGATTTTTATTATCTTTCCACCAGAATAAATAAAGGAAAAAGCCGTATATATAGTGCAATCTTAAAGTATGGTTACTCGAATTTCCAATTAGAGATTTTAGAATACTGTGCAAAAGAAAACGCTATAAGTAGAGAACAATATTATATTGATTTATTAAAACCTGAATATAATCTTAACTCTACTGCAGGCTCAATACTTGGAAGTTCGGAGGGTAGTCGGGTAAAAATGAGTATATCTGCACAAGGGCGTAAACACACAGAAGAAACTAAAATATTAATCGGTGCATGCTTAACCACTTTTACAGTAAATATATTAATTAGAGGATAAATTTGTGGTGCGTTTATTTATAAAAAAGTTGCTAAAGAATTTATCTTTCATTAAAACTTATCCTTCAGGTATGGAAGAGAAATTAAGTTTAAAAACATATATTTATACAAAAAGGTTTCATTGAATTAACTGTCAAATACGAATAGGTACACCAATAAATTTAAGCAATATGGGGAAAATATACATAAGAACTATGTCTAGTACTTCATATGAACCTGTACTAATTTATACTAACCCTGATGAACACAAAGGATTGATCACTAAACAAAATAAAGGTAAATCAGGTGTTTACCGTTGAGTTCATAAGGATTCAGGTAAAAGTTATATAGGTTCTTCCGCTATAGATATAGCGGCTGGTAGATCTTTTACTACTTTAAATAAAAAAGAAATTAAAAATCAACCAACTGAAAGTTTTATTCCTGTTGTTATTTATCCGGATGCTGATACTGACAAATCTATTATACTAAAAGATAATAAAAATAAAGTAGGAATTTATCGTTGAGTTAATAAAGTGAATAGTAAAAGCTATGTCGGAAGTAGTAAAAGTCTAACAGAAAGGTTTAGAAAGTACTATAGCTTTAGTAATATTTCCTTAGAATTATTAAAAGGTAAAAGTCTAATATATAGCGCTATTTTAAAGTATGGTTTAAAAAACTTCCAAGTAGAGATCTTAGAATACTGTACAGAAGAAAACGTTATAAGTAGAGAACAATATTATATTGATTTACTAAAACCCAAATATAATATACTGACTATAGCAGGTTCAAGACTTGGACGTCTTCATTCGGAGGAAGCGAGGAAAAAAATGAGTAACTCTTCTAAAGGGCGAAAAATTTCTGAAGAAACTAAAGAATTGCTTAGGCTAGCGAATAGAGGTATAAATAACCCAAATTTTGGTAAGAGACATAGTAAAGAAACAAGAGCCTTAATTACTTTAGCCAAATTAGGTAAATCTGTTCTTTCAGAATCAATGAAATTAAAAATGAGTATAGATAGTGGAACAGCCCTAAAGGTTGTAGACTTAAAAACAAATGAAACTTCTGTGTATACTTCCTTAAAAAAAGCAGCAGAAGCAATGGGAGTTACACAGCCTGCTATATCTAAAAGGTTCAACAAAGGACAAGGTTCTTTTATAATGAAAAAACAATACAAAGTAGAAAAAGTAGAAATGAAAGATATTTAGTAAAAAATTAAACAAACCGCAGATTTAGACGATATTTTTACCATGCTATATAACAATTCTTATTTAAAAATTAACTGAATGATAGATTTAGACGATACTTTAATCATAGCTATTTGTCGAGTAGTAAGCGAGGAGCATCTCTTATTAGTAAGGCACTTTTAAAATATGGTTATGCAGGATTTAGGTTGGAGATTTTAGAATATTGTCCTAATTCAATAGTACTTACTAGAGAGCAATTCTACTTAGATAAATTTAATCCTGAATACAATATATTAAAAGTAGCAGGGTCAAACTTAGGATACAAACATAGTGAAACCTCTCTTAAACTTATGAGTGAAGCATCTAAAAGTAGAAATGAATTAGAGGAAGTTCTAAAGTTTAAAAGAGAGGTTATGTTAGGGCGAAAATTGTCTAAAGAGCATTTAGATGGTATGGCTAAAAATAATCCCTTTAGAGTGTCTATTATTCTTTCTAAGACTGAAACAGGAAAGAAAGAAGAATTTACTTCTATGGAGCGGGCTGCTCTGTTTTTAGGTATTCATGCGACTACTGTTAAGAGCTATTTAATTAACAATAAGCCTTACAAGGGTTATATGATTACTAAGGCTACTTCTGATATAAATTCCCCTTCTATCTCTAATCTTACTAATCAAAGACAGGCTGTATTATTAACTAACAGTGTTTCTGGAGATACCAAACAATTCTCTTCAATGAAAGCCGCATACCAATTTTTGGGTGTATCTCCTAGACGACTTTCAAATTATTTAAAAAATAAGGAGTCTGCAGCAAATGGACTAGTTAGCACCATTAAAGGGTATAACATTACCAAGCTAGATTTAGTTAAACGTAACTGTAAAGCTATAGAAGTTATTAATATTCATACAAATGAAGTTACTAAATATTCTTCGGTTAGTTCAGCAAGTGAAGCTCTAGGTATATCTTCGGCTAGTATTTCTACTTATTTAAGTCGGAAACGTACTACTCCATATAGAAATATATACCTTTTTAAGTTAATTTAAGTTATATAGCTAGAGTAAAAGTGCTAAGGGTGGGGTTAGTATATTCTTTGACTTGTTATCGTCAAGGTAGTATATCTTTCTACTTAAAGGAAAATAGAACTAAACCTTTTAAAGGCTTATATTTATTTAAGTGAGCTTAAGATAACTAATAATATAAAAATCAAAGGATAAATTTGTGTGCGAGTAGCAGGCCATATGTTATTGAGCATTTTAAGTGGTTTTGTTTATAATATAATGAATTCAGGTGTAATCTTCTTTGTTTTAGGATTAATACCCTTATTATTTATTATAGCCTTCTCGGGTTTAGAGATGATGATTGCCTTAATCCAAGCTCAAGTTTTCGTAGTATTGACAAGTTCTTACATAAAAGATGGATTAGACTTACATTAATTGACTTGAACTTAAATAGTAAAAGAATGATGTCTACATCTGCAGGTAAAAACCTAGTTAGAACTTATCTTTCCCCCCCCCCCCCCCGCCTCGGTAAGGGAGATAGATAGAATCATTGTAAATAATAAAGGACAATTCGGTGTTGAGCCTAGGGGTACTAGTCCATATATAATCAGTAAAAGTTATATTGTTTCAAAATTTATATCGCTTGCCTGATCCTTTTCTACTATAAATAAAAAAATAAAGTAAAAATAAACTAAAGTAAAGCCTTATTTCTGCTGCTATATATCCTGATGCTTATTTTAATAAATCTATTATGCTAAAGGATAATATAAACAAACCCGGAATATATCGTTGAATCAATAAAGGGAATGGTAAAAGTTATGTCGGTGGTAGTATAAATCTAACAGATTGGTTTAGAAAGTACTATAGTTATCCGAAGGAAGGAATTTCTTAAATCTAAAAGAAAACTTATGTTAGTAATCTCCTAGCTTGCGCACCCTGAAAATTATCTAAAACTCCTTTAGATAATATATCGAATAATAATATTTTTAGTGCGAAGCAAGCGAGTTGTTCTTTCTAAGAGTAAAACAGGTGTTAGCAAACAATACACTTCTATGACGCAGGCTGCTCTAGGGTGTATATGGCTACAGTTAAGAGATATTTAGATAGTTCTAAATCTTACAATGGTTATACAATTACTAAAGTAAATTCTGGTTCATATTTACAATCCATATCTGTGCCTACTAATGAAAGAAAAGCTGTCTTATTAAGTTTTTTTTAGAAAAAAAAACGTATTTTTATTTATTTATAAATAAAAATAACTAATAAAACTACGGGTGTAACCAAATAATTCTCTACAATGAAAGCCGCTAGCCAATACCTGGAAATATCTAGTAAACGTCTTTCAAACTATTTTTAAAATAACGATTATTCGTCTATCTATGAAAAAATTAACACAATTAAAGGATATATTGTAGCTAAAGTAGACTCTCTTGATACAGTTAAACGTTACTCTAAGGCTATAGAGGTTACCTATCTCCATACAAATGAAGTTACTAGATATCCTTCGGTTAGTTCAGCAGCCGAATATATAGGTATATCTGCGGCTAGTCTTTCTACTTATTTTAATCGAAACTGTATTACTCCGTTTATAAATAAATACCTGCTTCTCCTTCTTTCTAGCTTGCTCCCTCCTTCCTACGGAGGGATATGGAATGAAGCAGTGCTGCCTATTTTTTTTTTGTGCTTCTCCTCCGTAGGATCCGAAGGATCCGAAGGATCCGTAGGAAGGAACAAAAAAATTAGCAAGCATTCTTAGTTTTAATTAGAGCTTCTCCGAAGGATAGCTTGCGCACCCAGGTAGAAGTAGCCTACTAAACTAAGAAGTAAAAACAGGGAAAAGGCTACACAAATTTCTAAACACTATGTAGCATAATAGGTCTTAAGAGTGGTAATTTCTTTTCTGATTTTACTCTTTAATCTTTACAGTTAATGAAATAAACATTCTAATATTTATTTAATGCTTTAATAATGAATATGAAAGATAATAACTTTATAATTTTAGTATAAGGGGGGTATTATCCAATAAAGGGGGAAGAGGATTATTGAATGCTTATATATCCTAGCTTATTGCTGCATTAGTTAAGCAAGCTAGGATAATAAGTATAAAAAAAGAAATAATATACAAATATTATACGTTTGATATATTTAATATAGTTTTTAATGAAAATTCTAAAATAAATCCTAATTATATAGCAGGATAGCTAAGGTAAAAATCTTTTTATTCTTTTATATAGCTTGATCTAATAGTAAGTGATCTGATTATAATCTTTTGTATAGTTTAAAATAATAAAGATATAGGATTGCTATATATTAATGATCAAAGGGAGGTAATATAATCTTTGGTATCTGATAAGATATTAATAGTGATAAAAAAATTATTTTACGAAATAATTATACCCATTTAAGTATAATATAAACAGTTAAAAACATAAAAATTATTTATGGGAATAACACAATATTGTATGATAATTTAGAAAAGGATTTTATAGTTTAACCATAAATAGTATAAATAAATAGGAATACTGTATAAATTATAATAATAAATATAGATATATTAATAATAAATATAACTTGATATATTAATAATAAATATAATTTAGTATTTTAAGTGTGCTTAAATAGGTTGTACGGTTAAAATCCAAAATTAGGACAATGTAGTGCTTAGCCTAGGTTGTTGCTTTTTTATAAAAAAAAAATAGTAAAGCCAGCCCCTGCTTTGCATAAATAATTCTTTATAATAATAAAAAAAAAAATAAAGTAAGGTTAGCGCAAGATATAGATAAAATACGGATTAGATTTTTCATAAATTTTTAGTATCTACTAAAAATTATAAGTGATAGTAAATAGTGAGTTAGGAAAATTATATATACAATAATAATTTATCCTTACGAGGAATGATTAAATTTATAAATTATAGAAGAAATTAGAAAAGAATAGTTAATTATTTAATAGAAAATAGCGAGCAATTGAAAAATTTAAATTAGAATAGTATTTATATATAGAACGTTATATAGTTTATTACTTACCTTATAATTATAATGTTAGAACTAATAGTGATATAAAGAAATTTATATCAAAAAAAAGTTGAGTTTGGTGATGGCTCTGATTGAATGCTGTTCAAGTGCTTGACACATGCTAATCGTACGTTTTAATTATAAATGGACAAGGGTCCATCGGGCTTGCTTCCCTATCAAGTTTGCAAATATAATTAAAAAGTGGTGTACAGGTGAGTATATAGATATTCTTGGCCGTCCTTAAAGTGAAGGTAAATCCTTCATAATAAATAAAGGGAGGCGTATCACCCGCTTTAAGAGGATAATAAATATCTTCGAGATAGGTAGTAGTTAAGGTGATGGCTTAACTAGCCTAAAACTCTCGTAGTCGAATCTGAAAGGTTGATCGACCACATTGGGTCTGAAAAAACCCCAATGCAATTTAGTACAGCAGTGAGGAATATTGGTCAATGGCCTAACGGCTGAACTGGCAACTTGAAGAAGCAAGATAAATTTTTAGGGTTGATTCTATTATATTAATAAATATAATATTCCCAGGTTGTGTAGTTTATATTAGCTTTGTTTATATATAGATAATGACAGTATATATATCCAGTCTTGACTAATTACGTGCCAGCAGTCGCGGTAATACGTAAGAGACTAGTATTATTCATCTTAATTAGGTTTAAAGGGTACCTAGACGGTCAATATAGCTTCTATGATGTTAGTACTTGACTAGAGTTTTATGTAAGAGAGTAGTACTTAAGGAGTAGACATGAAAGTCTGTAATACCCTAGGGACTCGGTAAAGGCGAAGGCAGCTCTCCATGTAAAAACTGACGTTGAAGGACGAAGGCTCAGAGCACAAATAGGATTAGATACCCTAGTAGTCTTTGCAGTAAATGATGAATGCCATAGGTCAGATTAATATTTAATAATTTATGTTTATCAGTATGGAACTAAATATTAAACAAATTTTGGTCTATAAATGAAAGTGTAAGCATTTCACCTCAAGAGTAATGTGGCAACGCAGGAACTGAAATCACTAGACCGTTTCTAACACCAGTAGTGAAGTATGTTGTTTAATTCGATAATCCTCGAAAAACCTTACCACAATTTGTATAATAATATTACAGGAGTTGCACGGCTGTTTCCAGTTAATGTTGTGAAACTGTGGTTTCCATGAAATTAACGAAATCCCTGGCTTTATTTTTTGAATTTAGCGATAAAGCATTTGAACCCAAAGATGGGGAAAAAAAAAGGGGACTAAGACAAGTCATCATGGCCTGCTTGATGATGTAGGAAGTCATCTGTGTGGGATAAACTATCAAATTCCGGGGACATCCTAAAAATTTTGATACTAAACTATAATCGAAAAATTATATGTGGCTGAATTAATTATTCAGGTATAGTAACAAGTCAAAATAAGAATGAAAATGAAATGGATTATCGCGGATCTAAGTCAGTAATACGTGATAGTATTACTGTAAAAGAGCAACGAGTAGATGGTAGTTGATACATTAAAAATAACTTAATGTGTTTAAGGTGTACTCTAATAAATTTCGAAAGAAATTCTCAAGTCAAAATCCTTTCTATGCAAATAAGTAATATAAGAAAATATTCTTCTATTACAACCCACAAGCCATTAACTATTACTAAACTTCAATCTAGTTTAAATCCATGATTTTTAACAGGGTTTTCTTTTTTTTTATATTCATAAAAAAACAGCAGAAGGATCTTTTTCTATTTTGATTCAAACTAATAATAAATATGCTACAGGTTGAAGAATTAAACCTATATTTACTAACATAAAAAAGACCTAGATTTATTGAACAAAATTCAATCTTATTTAGGTATAGGAAAAATTCATATTCACGGTAAAGATTCTATACAATTTCGTGTAGATTCCTTGAAGAATTTACAAATTCTTATAAATCATTTTGATAACTTTCCACTTGTAACGGCTAAACTAGCTGATTATATTTTATTTAAGAAAGCTTTTGACATAATTCTTCTAAAAGAACATTTGTGTCAAGAAGGTCTGTTAAAATTAGTAGGAATAAAAGCATCACTAAATTTAGGACTTAATCAAAAGAAGCGTTTTCTAATTGAGAAGAATTACAAGTCAATAGACCTAATTATACTTTTAAAAGTATACCTGATTCAAATTGAATGGCAGGATTTGCTAGTGGAGATAGTAGCTTTAATATAAAAACAAGTAAATCCACTACTAGTACATTAGGTCAAAGAGTTCAATTAAGATTCGCAATTGAATTAAATATCAGAGAAAAGGATTTTGTACAACATTTACCTGCTTATTTTAAGTTAACGGATCCTTTAAAAAATGTTTATATTGATAATAAGGTTGCAAGATTTCAAATAGTAAACTATTTTGACATTACAGATAAAATCCTTCCTTTTTTTGAAAAGTATTTAATACAAGGTAAAAAAAGATGAGATTTTATAAGTTTTAAAGAGGTAGCCTTAATTATTAAGAATAAAGATCATTTAAAATTAGAAGGCTTTAAACAAATCTTAGATATAAAAGATAGAATGAACAAATAATAGTAAAAAAATAAATTAGAGTATATTTAATCTATTTACTTATTTGTAGGATAAATTTGATCGCTATGTGATATTGTGGGCTATAGACGTGCCGCATATTCTTACACAAAGAGATGCAAAAATGTGAATTTAAGCTAATCTCAAAAAATAGGATATAAAAAATTTAAAAAAGAAAGGATTGTAGTCTGAAATTCGACTATATGAATAAGTAATTACTAGTAATCGTGAATCACCATGTCACGGTGAATAGACCTTGGATTGGTACTAACCACTCGTCACATGCTGAAAAGAGCATGCGCAATAAGTTTGCCTTCTTATTAATTCGAAAAAAAACATGCGGGTTTGTTTAATCTATTGATAGGAATCTTCGTATGCGTGGCTCTAATTAGTGTTAAGTCGAAATAAGGTTCGTGTAGTGGAAGTTGCACGGGATTGATTAACGTTAACAATAATTATAATTATAATTATATTATAATTGTATATATTATTATAATTATATTATAATTTTATATATTATATAATTATAATTATAAAGGAGGGTTCCTTTATTGGCAAGAAGGGTTGGGCTGTAAACTCAATAGCTATCGCTTTTAAGAGTTCGAATCTCTTGTCTCCTATATTTATAATTACTAGGAATTAGTAACTTAAATGGTAAAGGATTTCCCTGTCACGGAAATAGATGTCGGTTCGATTCTGATCTAATTCGTAATAGGAAAAGTCTTCCATAGGTAGGGTAAGGCACTTGCTAAGTGCCGTGTTTTATACACTTAGGTGTTCAAGTCACCTCTTTTCCGGTTAACTTAAAAGCATAATGATGTGATACATGTTCGATTCGTATTGAAGGTTTTAAATAAATGTGTGAAGCTATATTTTTATTATTATTTTAATTAAAATAAACACTTTTAATATAGATATATCTATTATATTATAAGTCTATTAATTTTTTTTTGCAGGCTACGGAATTAAATATTACTTTATTTTATCTAATGATTTTGTCTTATCTGAAAAAAATATATTGTGGCGTAAAGGAGAATTTGAATAATATTTGCCTTCATTTTATTATTTTACTAGTGTAGCAGGCTGTGAATAGAAAAAGGATTTTCTGTATAAAGGATAGTTATTAGAATAATTCTAATAGTGTTAATATTGGAGGTAGTATTGAAAGCAATAAATACTGAAGGCTCATAATATAAAGTTGCTGGAATTATCACTGACGTATCAGGAGCCGTAGCTAAAGGTATAGGTAAATGCCTCTCTAACTAAAAAAAAATTGATACAGTAATAGGGTGCTGCAGGTGTTGCGTGTGGAATAATCTATATAGATATTTCTGTTATAGGTGGTAAAATGCAGGATCTAATAGTAATATTGTGGTATTAATGAGACTTTCTTCAGTATAATACTAAAAAGGATAAATAATATAAATAAAAGAATAAAAATAAAAAAAATTAATTACTTTCTATATATACTTTAACTTGTGCATGTTTGAGTTGAATTCTTCTTTTTTTTTAATATTATTTAAAATTTATTCAAATGATGATAATATAAAACTAAAGAATTTAATAGTAGCCAGGCTGCAAGGCAAGCAGGGCTGCTTCTCCTACCCCTTTAGCCCGAGGTATTCCTGACCATACGGAGAAGCACCCATAGGGAGCACCCCTAGCTGCGCTTCTTCGTTTTTACTATGAAGTAGGCTTGCTGCGAAGCAGGGATGCTTGCTTCGCTGCTTGCAGCGAAGCAAGCAGCAGCAGGAACAAAAAATTGAAGAATTATCTATAGCTTTCCTGCCTTGCTTCGCTTTAGGTGTAGCTTCACTAATTTTTTATAAAAAAAGACTAAAATTATTAAATTAAATAGAGTTGTTTAAATAGTAAAAGCTTTTTACTAAAGAATTTTTAAATATTAGTGTATAAAAAAAAATTGAATATAAAGCTAATAATAGTATTTATTATTCAAGCCTCTATAGCTTAAAGGTAAAGCGCGTTACTGTTAATAACGTTAATAGATGTTCGATTCATCTTAGAGGCTTTTTAATTAATATATGAAGCTGTAATTTTATTATTTATGTCAATTTAGTGAGAAGTAACTTTCAAGATCATCCTTTCCATTTAGTGTCTCCTTCTCCGTGACCATTATATACAAGTATATCTTTATTTACTTTAACAGTAAATGCTGCATTATCCATGCATCTTTTTAGTAATAGCTATATATTTTTTTATATGGCTTTAGCTACAGTAGTCGCGTCAATGACTTTGTGATTTAGAGATATAATCTCAGAAGGTAAACCTAATTCAAAAATTAATTCTTATTATAATTTAAATATTTCAAAAGCAATTCCTATTGAAGATATAAATAAAGCTTTAAATAACTAGAAAAATAGAAATGATATTATAGGTTTTGCTTTGTATAAATAGAATTTAGGTTATAATTTAGTTGGTCTTTTGTCGGTAAATGTCATATATCTCATTCTTATTTAGGGTTACAATTATAAATAGAGTACTTAATCCTGGAATAGTTTTACTTAAAATCTAAACAATTAAGGTATGTGTTTTAATTCTATGATAATTAGGTAATATAGGATGTTTTCAAATTTCAGGTAATAATATTTTACGTTGTATTCTCGGAGATATGAAAGGTATGATTCAAATAATCAACTTAATGTTAGAGCCGTGCCCCTCGGTAGGGTATGAGGAATGTTAAGGATTTAAAATCCTTAACATTCAGTTAAGATTCAAATCCTTAACGTTCAATCTTTAGCCTTGAAATAGGTAAAGACAGGGATTTTCGACTTTTACTTTATAGAGCTTATTAGATAATTCAAGTAAGATAGAAAATAGCAAATTAGCGGGTTTCACGAATTTTTGACTAATTTTAGTTATTTATTAATAAAATCTTGCTTCGCCTTGCTTGCTGCTTGCTGCGAAGCAAGCAGCAGCAGCAATAAAAAATACAGCAGATGGACAATTTATAATAAGGAAAGATGTAAATCGGAAACTCTAGCTTTGTACAATCCCTAATATTTGATTAACGTGGATATGATAAATCTACATTTACTAGCATGATTTCAGGAAGCTTTAGCTTCATTTTATCTAATAGTCTGAAAAGTTATAGAAATAATTAAAAATCGGAAGTATTATATTTACATGTTTCATCTATAAACAACATTCAAATTCTTATATATCATTTTTATAAATATACTTTAATAGGGAATAAACTTAAAGGTTAAAATATTAGAAAGTGTTTATATGATTATATAAAAAAAAACATCTTTCTAAGAAAGGAATCTAAAAAATAATAGGTTTAAATAAATAAATTAGAATATAATATAATATATGTGCCTTCTTTAAATTTAACTAATTGCTGGAAAACCCTTATTTAAGGATGATCAGCAAGAAACTGAGAGACGAATAAATATCTCTTAGGATCTTCAGAGACTAAACGTTAATAATTAATATGTTAAAATCTGTTAATTAAGATATAGTCCTACAAATATAGAAATATATTTTATTTCTGACATATTTAGGTAACCATACCTCGGCAGTCCAAAAAGGATTAAACTTGGGTGTTGTATTATTTATAGTATCTGAAGCTTTATTCTTCCTAGCTATTTTCTGAGCATTCTTCCATAGACAAAGCAATTTGTGGATAGGAGCCAAATTCCGGGAACACCCTAAAGCTTTAATAACTAAGCTGTTAATAGAAATATTGATAGTGGCCTCGTTAATGAATGAAGGTTTAGTAACATCATTAGAGATTCTTGGATTAGTCTTTTTAGTTTTTATTCCTAATTCTGACCTATATCCTGAATCGAAGGATAAGAATAGCAAACTAATAAGTAAAAACCAAGGAATGGGCAATCGCGGATCTAAATCAAATAGTTTTATATTTGTAAAAGAGCAACGAGCAGACGGTTCCGCTATATTATATAAATATAGCAAGGTGTGCTCTAAGTGCCAAGGAAACTTGGTTTTTATACATTTCAAAAGATATGTTAATACTTTAAGATTTCCCGCATCTTGAGGATGCGAATCAAAAAAAATTAAATCTACAAAGATTACTCCTAGATCTTTTTTATCTAGTAAAGATACGCCTTTTAATTCTAGAATCTTACCATTAAATCCTAACTATGTTACAGGATTTACTGATGGAGAAGGATGTTTTTTTATAGGAATTAGTTCAGACTCTAAATATAAAACCGGATATAGAGTAAAAGCTACATTTCAAATAGGTGTGCATAAAAAAGATCTTGCTTTATTAGAACAAATAAAATTGTTCTTTGGGGTAGGGAAAATAACCAAATTGGCTGCAGAATCTGTCCAATTTAGAGTATCTGGCTTAGAAGATTTAAATATTATAATTAATCATTTTGATAAGTACTCTTTATTGACTCGTAAACAATCTGATTATTTACTTTTTAAAGAAGTTATAAATTTAATGAAACAGGGAAAACATCTAACTTTAAAAGGTTTAAGTGCAATAGTTTCAATTAAAGCTACACTAAATAAAGGAGAAATCTCTGATGCTTTAAGTTTATCTTTTCCTTTTTTAGATATAACTTTAAAGCCAGAAATCGTAAATAGAAAAATAAAAGATTTACACTGGTTAGCAGGTTTTACAGAAGCTGAAGGATGTTTCTTTATAGCATTAAAAAAATCACCTGAATCTAAATTAGGGGAAACTGTTTGATTAAAGTTTATTTTAACTCAACATAGTAAAGATAAAGAGTTTTTAGAAAGTTTAATATCAATATTAAATTGCGGTAGATATATTTCTAAGTTAGATTATGGTGAGTTTATAGTCGAAAAATTTACAGATGTTAGGAGTAAAATAATACCAATATTTGAAGAATTCAAATTACATGGTATAAAATCTAAAAATTATGAAGATTTTAAAGAAGCGGCTCTGCTTATGGAAGATAAAGCGCACTTAACCAGAAAAGGATTAGATGAAATAAAAAAAATCAAAGGTAGAATGAATAAAAATCGAAAATAGTATTAGCATAAAAATGTATAAAATTAAAATTTTATATTTTATTTGCTTTTTGTGCAATTTGCGCGAAGAAACAAATAAATAAATAAATAACGAGTGCTTTAACACCTGTTGTTGAATTAGGTGCTCAATGGCCTCCTATGGGTATAGAATCCGTAAATCCTTTAGAATTACCTTTATTAAACACCGTTATATTATTATCAAGTGGTGCTACAATAACCTTCGCTCACCATGTGCGCCGGCTGTGCCAATGTACCAAGTCCCTATTAAGGGATATAAACTTCTTAAATGTTTATGCAACTCATGAGTTAGGCGAGGGGGAAAACCCTAAGCTGAACACAGCATCTCATGTAAACGTTATGAAAGAGATAAACCTTCTAAAAACTTTCATCAACTCAGTTGTCCTTTCTATGGTTAAAGTTTGATTACTTGAAGTCTATTGTTTATTGTCCTCCTGCGAAGGGATATACCTTGGAAGGGATGGGGTATACAATATCTTTTCTCTACTGAATGGTGATAGGGGAAATTGAGAGATATCTGCAAGTTATGTAAGAAACATAATCAAAAACAAGAGTGGACAACCTAAGGAAAGAAATGAGGTACAGGAAGCAACTCCGGGATTGCCTAAGGGAGGTAACTCCTATGGTAACAGAGCAACCGTAGTACTTAAAACCACAGGTAACGCTGTAAATATACAGGGAAGGGTTGCAGTGAACAGCGCTCTCTATAGCCGGACTTACAGTACAGGACGTACTATTGACCCCGAGTCTAATGTAATAAGAAAATTGAGAGATTTACATTTAAGATCTGCTAAATTCAAATCGGAGCCCATAGATAGAAATCTATACAAGCTCTTATGTGATCCAGAAATTCTTCTAATTGCATATAATAAACTGAAAAGTAAACCAGGTCAAATGACTCCAGGGATAAATCCTGAGACATTAGACGGAATGTCTAAAGAAATACTTGAAGACATAGTCACTAGACTAAAAAACGAGTCTTTTCAATTCAAACCGGCCAGAAGAATACAGATACCAAAGGCTCCTGGTGGTACAAGACCACTAACCATCGCATCACCTAGAGATAAAATAGTACAAGAAACAATTAGAATGATATTAGAGGCCGTTTTCGAACCAACTTTCTCAGACTATAGTCACGGATTCAGACCCCAAAAAGGCTGTCATACTGCCTTAAAAGCGATAAGACAGGATTTCCAGCCAACTACCTGAGTGATAGAGGGAGACATCTCAAAATGTTTCGACAGCATCGACCACTCAAGAATGATGGCCCTAATCGAAACAAAAGTGCTAGATAGAAAACTTACAAAATTAATATGAAAAACATTAAAAGCGGGTTATTTTGAGTTTAGAACCTATCATAATAATATTGTAGGTACTCCGCAAGGTTCTATCTTGAGCCCTATCTTAGCCAACATATTCATGTCTCAATTAGATGAGAAAGTTATGGAAATTAAGAAAAACTTCGATAAAGGAACTAAATCTAAAATCTCTTCAACAGCTAATTTGTACCATAGTCGTATTTCAAGAGCCAAGAAGAGAGGAGAAATGGAATTAGTACGTAGACTAGCTATAGAATCCAAAAAATTCCCAGCGATGGACTTTTCCCTTCCAGATTTCAAAAAGTTATCTTATATAAGATATGCTGATGATTGAATAATTGGAGTTAAAGGAACTTTATCAGAAACTAAAGCCATAATGGTAGAAATTAAAAATTTCCTTTCGTTTATAGGGCTTACACTAAGTGAAAGAAAAACCAAAATAACAAATCTGAATAATTCTGACGCTCTATTCTTAGGTACAAGCATAAAAAGGGGAAATGAGCATAGTTACGCTAGAACAAGTCACAACAACATTCTGAAAAGAAACTCTAAGAAACTGAGAATGGAAGCCCCTATCAAAAGAATTTTAGATAAATTAAAGAATGCAGACTTTATGAAAGGTAACGAAACACAACCTAAAATAGTTTGACTACACTTAGAACATCGTCAAATTATACATATGTACAACACTGTATTCAGAGGGTATCTGAATTACTATAAATTTGTCCATAATTATCCTAGAGTTGCTAGTAGAGTAGGACACATTTTAAAACAATCCTGCGCTAAATTACTAGCCACAAAATACTCCCTAGGTACTATGGCAAAAATATACAATAAATTCGGTCCTAACATGACGGTAACCCACACAGATAGCAAAAATCCTAAAAAGTCCAAAGACTACAGCTTCTTAGTGCCGAGTTATAAGACTACATTAAAGTTTCTTACGAACAGTAGTCCCATTATCAAAGCACTATATGGATCTAGATCTAAATCTACTTTAGATGAATGTAGCAGCTGTGGTTCTGATTACCGGGTGGAAATGCACCACATCAGACATATGAAAGACCTTAACCCTAAATTAAGTCACATCGATAAACTGATGGTTAGAGCAAATAGAAAGCAAATCCCTCTTTGCAGAGAATGCCATATAACACATCACAGAAAAAGCGGAAAATCTTAAATAAGTAAAGAAGCTCTTCATGGAGAGCCTATTGATGCGAAAGTATCACGATGGGTTCGGGAAAGAGGCGAAACTACCCTACTAGGGTACTTCGGACTTAGTTCATTCGTTAATTAAAGGTGAAAGAAAAGGAGCTTTATATGGAACAATCTTTACAATAATATTGGCATTAGTTTTCACTTGCTTTCTTCCCCGTGAGTTTACTTTTTTTGTTTTAAGTGTTATAGAATATATTATTTATATATTTTTATTAAGTAGTTATAACATTTTAAGTATTGAATATCCATATAGACCTGGCCTTGTTACCTGTTTTACTATCTTGAATAGGCATTTACAATATTTAGCAGCTAAACCCGTGAAAAGATTTTATAGTACGGAATCAAAAGATTCAATCTTACCTCCTTATTGAGTAACAGGTTTTACAGATGGTGAAGGTAGTTTTAGTCTTAAAGTCTCAAGTAGTAGTTCTACACGTTCAGGGTATAATGTAACACCTGAATTTAAAATAGAGTTACATAATAGAGATATCTTATTACTAAGAAAAATTCATACTTTTTTTGGGATAGGTACAATTAATGAATATGTAGATAGAAATAAGGCAAGCTATAGTGTCCAATCCGCCAAGGATATAGCTAAAAAAATTATACCTCATTTTGATAAATACCCTTTATTGACTCAAAAAAGAGCAGATTATCTCTTATTTAAAGAAGCTATAAATTTACTTTTAACAGGTAAAGCCCGCTCTAGTCTTGAAGGTATGTATGAGCTTATGAGTATCAAGGGATCTATGAACAGAATGCTGTCTGATAAATTAAAAATTAATTTTCCTAATCTTAAATGTGTACCACGTTTAGTCATTGATACACATGATATTAAAGATCTAAACTGATTAGCTGGATTTGTAGATGGAGAGGGTTATTTTTATGTAAAATCATTAATAAATAAAAAATATACAACTGGTTATAATATTACTTTAGTTTTCTCTATTACTCAACATGCGAGAGATGAAGTTTTATTAACAAGATTTATTGATTTATTAGGGTGTGGAAATATAGAGAAACCTTTAAATAGACCAAATGAAGTCAATTATCGTGTAAATAAATTTAGTGATATTAAATATAAAATAATTCCTTTTTTTCAAAAATATCCTTTACAAGGTATAAAGTTTAGAGATTATTTAGATTTTATTAAAGTATCAGATTTTATAGCTGTTAAAGATCATTTAACTCCCGAAGGCGTTAAAAATATAAATTCTTTAAAGTCAGGTATGAATAGAAGTAGAGAGATTAATTAGCTATTAATACTTACTTCTATATAAACAATATAACAAAAAAGTAAATTCTGAAGGCTTTTATTTAAAAGTATATATAAAGAATTAGATATTATATATTTTTAGGTATTTTAACTTAGTAGATTACATGGAACTCTTAAAAATTTTATTAATATTAACAAATTAATATTAATTATGGTTAATTTTAATGAATTTCAAGATTATATGTAGCCTAATCTTATTTATAGTTACATATGATTTATAATAAGATAGGTTCAACGACTCATATATAGATATAAAAGTTTTACGCTTGGCTACTTCGTCCTGTAACTAGCGTAACTTTGCTTAATTAAGTGGTCTTTATATTTATATATTTTAAAACTTTGATGTGTATATAGCAAAATTATTACACATAAGAAATAGTCTGAGCAATAATGAAAATTATTGAAAATGTTATAAAACATAACATGTAACACATTTTGTTCAAGGAATAGAGTATAATGTTTCATCATTTACAATAAGTGATGGTATTTTTGGTACATGTTTCTTCTTTGGTACAGGATTCCATGGCTTTAGTTTTAATTCTAACAATATTAATTGTTATTCTTCTTTAGACATAAAAGATTGAAGGGGTAATAAAAGATTTTATTATACGGATTGCTTTGCCGTTGAACGTAAAAAGCTTTCTCCTTACTGAGTAACAGGATTTGCTGATGCTGAATCAAATTTTAGTTTAAAAGTATCTAAAAAAAGTACTTCTAGATTAGGATGACATGTAATTCCAGAATTTAGAATAGAATTACATAATAGAGATTCATATTTATTAAGAGAAATACGGACTTTTTTTGGGTTAGGTAATATTAATGAATATGAAAATTTAAATAAGATAATTTATAGTGTACAATCTTTCCGAGATTTAGCTAATGTAATTATACCTCATTTTGATAAATATCCATTAATCACTAAAAAAAAAGCGGATTACCTTTTGTTTAAACAAGCTATTGAAATATTAAACTTAAATCTGCAATCAGACATTGGCAAGCTATATGAGATTCTAGGACTTAAAGCCGCAATGAATTCAGGATTATCTGATAAATTAAAGCATGAGTTCTTAAATGTTATCTCAATTAAACGTCCTGCAGTAAATTTTACAAAAATTCCCGATCCCTATTGACTAGCAGGTTTCGTCTTGTTTTTTTTATTGCTAGTTAGCAATAAAAAAACACAGGAGAAGGTTGTTTTTATGTTAATACCAAAACAGCTAAAGGATATTTAACAGGTTATCATATTATTATGTCCTTCTCTATAGCTCAACATGCAAGAGATGAACTTTTATTAAGCAAGTTTATATATTACTTAGGTTGCGGTAAAATAGAGAAAGCTTCAACCAGACCAGATGGAATAACATTTGTTACATATAAATTTAGTGATATTCGAGATAAAATCATACCTTTTTTTCAAAACTACCCTGGTATAAAATCTATGGATTTTAAAGATTTTTGTGAAATAGCTAAACTTATGGAAAATAAATCGCATTTAACTCTTGATGGTATAAAAAAAATAAAATCTTTAAAATCTGGAATGAATAGAGGTAGATGACACAATTAATTATGATATAAAACGTGAAGGCCCTGTAGTATGATTATATTAATAAAATCTTAATCTTAATTATTATACAGAAAACAAAGTTAATTGCATGAAACTCTTATGAGATGAGATAATCTGCAGCCAAACATTCTTAAAATATTAAAATAATTTTTAAAAATGGAGGTTCAACGACTAAAAAGATAGATAAATCTTCTATCTTGCAAATTTTGCTGTGTAGTATATTGTATACTTATACAGATGATATAGTCTGATCAATATTTTAAATTATTGAAGGATTTAATAAATCCGTTAACAAAGATATTTAGACTAGGGTTAATCTGTGTAGCCCTTTTTACATATATATATTTTAATACAAAAGAATCAAGTAATACTTCCTCTTGTTCGGCGCAATATACCGATAAATTATTAATTAATCTACTAACTATAAAGGTAGCTATTTTTTAGATAAACAATTTATAGAATGATTTATAGGATTTAGTGATGCAGTAGCCCAGCAGGCTTCGCATTCGCAGCAGGGCTACTTCGTAGGGAATTTTAACATTAAACTTACAGATTTTAAAGAAAATACATTTAAATACGTTCAATTTACATTTCAGATTGGTCTTCATGAAGATGACGTTCATGTGTTACAATATATTATGGATACATTAAAATGTGGACATATTTCTAGATCAAAAAATAAAGTTAATTATTTTGTTAATGATTTGAATTCTTTACTCTATGTAATAATACCTGTATTTAATTTTGTTAATCTAAATAGTTATAAATTCCATAGTTATAATTTGTTTGTAAAAGCAGTCTTTTAGAGCGCGCTCCTCTTTTAGAGCGCAACTACGCTCCGCTAGTAAAATTAAAAAAAGACAATAAGAATTTATCTGATATAAATAAATTAAAAATTATAAGAGCTTGCTGTTTTTTTTATAAAATAAAAAAAAAACAAAAAGAAATGCAAAATATGTTTAGTCCCGCTAGTAAATGAATACCTAATTCTATAAATGATAAGATAACAATAACTAAGTTTTGATTAGCAGGATTTATCTTGTTTTTTTATTGCTAGTTAGCAATAAAAAAACACAGGAGAAGCCACTTTTTCTGCTTCTCCTCCTCCTCCTCCTCCTCCTCCTCCTCCTCCTCCTCCTCCTCCTCCTCCTCCTCCTCCGTAGGAAGTAAGGAAGGAAGGAAGGAAGGAAGGAAGGAAGGAAAGGAACAAATAAATATATACCCAGATTTAAATTAGAAAATCATATAAAAGAATTAGAATTCTATAATAAAATAAGAGACTTCTTAAATACGGGTAGAGTTTTATATACCTTAAATAGAACAGATAAAAATCCTACTATAGTCTTAGAAATAAGTAAAATAAAGGAATTAAAAGAAAACTTGATTCCTTTAATGTATCATAATAATCTTATATTAAAAACGTTAAAATCTAAAGATTTCTTATTATGGTTAAAACTAGTGGATATATACTATAAAGGTTATCATACTACATTAGAAGGTAAATATATATTTGATGCTATAAAATTATATATGAATAAGTATAGATTAACTACTAATAGTAATTTACTTATTAATAAAGAACCTATCTCTATAGATAAAATCGAGGCCTTAATATCTGAGCTTTATTTAAGAGAAAGCCCATACGAAATAAAACAAAATAGAAGATATTATAGAAATACTGATAAATTAGTAAGTGAAGCTACTGAAATTGTAGCAATGAAAGATAATCAGATGAAAATCTATGATAGTATATCTAAATGTGCTAGAGACTTAAATGTCTCTAGAAAATGTATTAAAGAATGTATAAATTCATGGAAATCCTACAAAGATTACACTTTTGTATTAAATTAAATTATATATTAAAAAAAAATAGAGTTAAAAGCAAGAATATCTTATTAAGATAACTTGCTACCTAGTTTATATTGTAAATGCAGTATCTAAAGGTTCGTGCTTCTGTATTTTTTTTTTATAAAAAAAATCAGAAGCACGACTAGCTAATAAATATTATATTACTTAGAAAATCTCTTTTAAGTAAAAGAATGGCATAAAACTCTACTTATTAATTATCATTAATTTGATAAGCACTAATAAGATTACGTAGTCTAAACAATAATGAAAATTATTGATAATATTTTTGTTCACGTTATCATAGGTACAATCTTTTTAGCTGTAGGTTTATGAAGAATCTTGGCCTATCATTTAACAGATCATCATCATCAAGGGTATGAAGGTGGAATATTGTACTGACATTTTGTGGATGTTGTATGACTATTTCTATATATTTCTATGTACTATTGAGGATCATAAGAAGCTATAAAGAAATTTTTGGGTGTGTTGTTGTTCAAAAAACGAAAACTTGCAAATTTTATTCAAAATATATATTGAAGTTTAGTTTACCATAATAATGAAACTATCGTTGTTCTTAACTAGGGCAGCGCCCTTATATAGAGAAGTTTTGGTTCACATAAAGAACGTAAAATCTATCTAGTGCCAAAAAAAACTAAAAACCAAACCAAGGACTAAGATATTTACAAGACTTTTTAGTACTTCTACTATAAATAAAACAAGAGAAAATTCACTAGAATCTTCAAGATCTTGGACTAGTTCAGGAGTAGAAGAAATACAAAGAGAAGTTGAGCTACGTGCACCTTTTGCACGTAGGGTGGCAGAAGAAGCTAGAAGGGCTGAATAAGAGGCTGAAATAATTCGTGCCTATGTAGAAGCTGCTACAAATAGAATCAATGCTTCTTTAAGATAAGAGGCAGCAGCTGTATACAGTGAGGCACATGGGGTTGAAGTGGCACCTTATGATCTAGAATAAACAAGTAGTGGTGGATATAATTTACCCTATAAGACTAATTCTAATTCGCATAATGATGAATCTGAAGCTGAATCAGAAAATTTCCCTCTACCAGAATCACCTCAAAATGAATCATGATCAGGATTTGAAGCTGAATCGAAAAACTTACCTTCAGCAGAATTACCTCAAAATGAATCAACACCTAATCCGCTTCTGAAAGTGAATCATCAGAGAGTGAATCCCATGAAGATAAACAAAACAATGATAAAGGACTCAAAAGAGGGAGAAGTGATTCAGATTCAGAAGATGAGAACAATAAACGCCAGAAAACTGATAATACTACAGATGAAAAGAATAATGCAGATGATAATAAAAAATCCGAGAAAACTGAAAATATTACAGATGAGAAGAATGATACTGATGATAATAAAAAATCTGAGAAACCTGAAAAGAAAGAGTCCCCAATAGATTATGTATTATTACAACAACAATGTGAAATGCCCGATATCTTCGATTCAGATGGTGGAGATTAATTACATAAACTTTATGAAAATCCAAATTTATTATCTTTTCGATCAGGGTATTACCTTGCTATCTTTAAGCTGTTACTATATAGTAATAGTTTTTCTTTCCGTATCTTGTGTATTATTTAGGATCTTTTGTTTATTAAGTATCTTTTGTATCAAATTTGAATTTGGACTTGATACAAAACGGATATAGGTTAAAGGTAGACTTATCGATTTCCATTCGAGGTGTGTCAGTTCAAATCTGACTATCCGTAGTATGTATAGTGGTGTGGTGAGTAGCTTCACGTGAATAAGCTATAGAAATTATTCAGTTGATAGATTAAATCCCTAATATCTAGGAAAACAGATATGCGATAGATTATGAAATTTACAAGACCTTTTATTACTACTACAAGTAAAAACAGAGGTTGTTATGATGTAAGTGATATTAAAAAACCTCCAGTAGGAAAACCTCAACCTCAACCTCAACCTCAAAAAGTATTAACATCTCCAGGTGAATCTTTAAGTTGTTATTTTATAGTAATAGTTTTTCTTTTAATATCTTGTGTATTCTTGAGAATCTTTTGTTTATTAAGTATCACAGGTTTAGGATCAAATTTGATCCTAAAACGGATATAGGTTAAAGGTAGACTTATCGATTTCGATTCGAGGTGTGTCAGTTCAAATCAGACTATCCGTAGTATGTATAGTATGTGAGTAGCTTCACGTGAATAAGCTATATAAGTTATTCCATTGATAGATTAAATCCCTAATATCTAGGCAAAAAAACCAAAAACCATAGACCAATTATTGGTTATTTATTTTATAATATCTAAAGGATATGCAATCGAATTTCTAGATATTATCAATTTAATAGCTTTATTCTTTGGAATATATGTTATAATAAATAAAAAACCTATAGCCTCACTTATGTCTCTAATAGGATTATTTGCATCTATTTCTATCTATTTAATACTGTCAGGGTTAACTTATATAGGTTTTTCCTATTTAATTGTCTATATAGGAGCAGTGATGAAAATAATTATAATTTTTTTGATCTAATAACGCTGCGTGAGTAAAAATCTCACTCTACATGGTACTTTTAATTATAAAAATTTTAATAGCTTGCTTGCCTTTTTGTGCGAAGCTGCGAAGCATCCGTACCCCTACGGGGTACCCCTACGGGGTACCCCTACGGGGTCAGGAGAAGCACAAAAAAAAAGGCTACAGAAAATACTTAAAATTCACTATTTTTCATTTATTGATTTGTTTATACAAATATATATTCTACTTCAGATAAAATAACTAATATTTCTACACTAAGATCACAAAAGTATTTATTATCTAAATCAAATAGAAATTATTCTTCAACTTTTACTTACGAAGAGCAAAATTTTCTAAGATGATTTTCAGGATTTACTTTTTTTTTATATTCATAAAAAAACAGCAGAAGGTAATTTTAAGATCACTTTATATAAAAATAAAATAGGTAATATATCTAGTGCGGCTTTTAGATTTAGAATTGAATTACAGATTGATGATAAGGATACTTTAAATATTAAAAAAAAAAATTACACAAAGGTAATGATCTAGCAATTTACGGAAACAGTTGTAAATTTACGGTTACACACCCAAAAGATATCTATAAATTAATAGAAATATTTGATACATATAATTTAAATACTAGGCTGCTTCTCCGAAGGATAGCTTGCGCACCTAGGTAGAAGTAGCCTACAAAATATTAGGACTATTTAGATTTTAAAAATGCTTTTAAATTTAATCAAAATAGAGTAAAAACAATTAAAGATGAAAAAATTTTTAATAAATTCTTAGATGTTAAGAACGGAATGAATAGTAACCGTATTAATTTTAATTTCCCCTTAGAGCATAAAATTACCATTACGGATTATTGATTATTAGGGCTAATAGAGGGAGATGGTTCTTTTTATCTAGATAGAAGTAAAATAGAGCCTATATTTTCAATTGCACAAAGTAACATACAACTTTCTCTTATTAAATAGAAAAAAAATTATTCGATAAATAGATTAGGGTTTGATAAATACTCTATATTTAAATTAAATAATGCATCTGTTATTTCAGTAATAAAAGGTAAAGCAGAAAATAATAGTAAACCCCTAAGTGTGCTTAAAATAAAAAAGACTAATGGTTTAACAAATTATTTAATACCTTATCTAGATAAAATGACGTTTATTAGTAAAAAAAGGTTTAGATTATAAAGATTTTAAATTAATCTGTAAAGCTATATACAATGGTTCTTCTAGAACAGAAAATATAAAAGAATTAATCATTAAGTTATCTTATTCTATGAATAACTATAGATTATCTACTAATTCAGATATAAAGAAGTTAGATAGTTTATCTAATCAAGATAAAGATAAAATAATTAATGCTAAACCTACCATTAGACATTTGGATGATGGTCGTCAATTAGAGATAGTAAGAGAAAAACCAATTAATCGGCGTTGAACTAATAGTATATTTGAAATTAAAGATAATAATGGAGAAATATAATTAGCATCAACATTAAATGATGCTGCTGAAATATTAGGTGTAGAATATAGAACAATAAATAGATACTTATCATCGGAAGCTTCAGAAGCTAAGGGTGAATATGTTGCAATAAAAAATTATAAAATTCAAAGAGTACCTTTATAGTTAATGTTATTACAAAATAAACAATAGTAGTTTTGTAGTCAAATATATGGGGCATATATCGTCAGCACAAAATGAAAAGAATTAAACTAGAGGAAATGAAAGAAGGTTACAACCGTACAATTTCCATACTTGTAGAAAAATTAGGTGAAAACGGTTAAGGACATCCTAGTTAAAGACCGTCGGCAGTTGTAAATGTCGCTACAGACTGGTTCACCGGGGCTAGGTTGTAATACCTGTCCGAATGTACAGTCGGATTCTATAACGAATAATATCGTAAGGAGGTAGGACCATACTAAGGGTTACGATACAAAGTAGTATTATCTTTATATGTAGATAGAAACTCCTGGGGGTAAACTTAATACCCCCTGAGATATAATACATATTATATCTTAATTAATTAGAATTGATCTATATTATTTTTGTTCATTTTAATGTTAATCGATATAAGAACAAGTGAATTACAAAGTAATAATTGAAATAGTATTCCTTTAGCATTATTTGTAGCAATATTGTTAAATTATACAATATTTCAAATACTACCTTACTATATAGCTATAATAAATAATTATTATAGTAATATTAGTAATATAATTTATTATATACCTAGAAGCAAATATATTGATATTATAACTAACGCTGCTACTCCTTTTGGGGTATGCGAAGCACACCTAAAAAAAAATCTAGGTCTAAATAAAGCTAATGTAATGTTTGTAACAAGTAATGGCTGAGATGGAAATATCACAGAAACAAGTCATATATCTACAATAGGAAATATATTATATACTTCTTATAGCATATGATTATTTATTGTCAGTGTACTTTTATTATTGTCGATGATAGGTACTATATTAATAACATTAAATAAAAAGAGTGTGAAATAATAAATATAATTAATATAATATTAGTAAAACAGATAGCTTGCTTATTTGCTTGCTGTATTTTTTCATAGAGTGGCATCTTCTAATGTGAACGATTAAGCGGTATAGATATATCAATTACAAATAAATTATTTTTTAGTTTTGATATTATAATGGCTAATCTTTTCATCTAAAGGAGTAATAGGCTTTTAGGGTCTCCTCCTTTTAAAGATATATCTGTAAAAGAATAAAAATAAAACAGGTGGGCTTATAGTACCTTGGCCATAGTACAAAAAAAAATGAATATACCTCATTAATATATAGAATACCTATAATTTGTTTATAGTAGCTTATGCTAGCTATGCTTCTGTATTTTTTTTTTATAAAAAAAAGAATAAGCACCCCTGTTTTTACTTATTAGTAGGCCAGCTTCGCTACGAAGAAGTAAAAACTAAGAATGCTTGCTTGCTTGCTTGCTTGCTTGCTTGCTTGCTTGCTTGCTTCGCAGCAGCAGCAGCAGCAGCAGCAGCAGCAGCAGCAGCAG